AAAATAAGAAGAATAAAAATTAAAAATAGAAATAAAATAAAAAACAAAAAAATTAATTTTTTACTTTATTCTATTTTTAGATACCTATTTAGCTGACTATTCTTCTCCCTTTTTAGCTCTTTATACCACTTAATGACCACTTAGTGACCACGGACGTTACCCTAATATTAAAATACAAAATTGTGTGTTTTAATAATTAGAATTTTATTACTCTTAAGACCTTGCAAAATTTTTTTAGATTAAAATTTTTATATTATAATATTTATTATTTCTAATTTATAAAATAAATATAATATAAAATATATTCTACAATTAAAAATTTATTTTTTTAACGTTATTTAATCTACTCATTTCATTTCATTATTAATTTTAAAAATCAAATAAATAAAATAAATTTATTATTTTATTAAATTTAATTTAATAAAATTTTATTTAATTTAATTTATAAAAAATTATTGATCTTTATCAGAATTGAACTGATACTAGCTACTTGAAGGGTAGCTGTACAACCTTTATACTAAAAGACCGGTGGTTACTTTTGATTTTATCGCGGATAATTTATAGAATGAATATAAATTATATAGTAAAATAAATTTAACTTATATTATTTTATATTTATCTATTAATAATCTCAATTTTAATTTTTTTATACCAAGTAAGGGTAATTTGGTACAAGGATTGCGAAATTAGGAATCGAACCTAATCTAACAAATCATGAGGCTGCTGTGCGCACCTTTACACCATTTCGCAAAAAAAATATATATATTTAATTAAAGTAATAATTAAATAATAATAGTACCATTTTTGGGATTATATAGATAAATATTAAGCAATAAAAAACAAAAATAAAAAGATTAAGAATATGAACACTATCGTTGAAACAAGTTTACGAACAAAGAGACTCGAACTCTTAAGGAATTACTTCCACTCCTGCTTAAGAGGAGATTGTTTACCAAATTTCAACATGTTCGCTATTATAAAAAACAAAATATTTTTATATAATATTCTTTTAATGAATATTAAAACATTATCCTTAACAAAATAGCAATCCTAAAAAAAATAAAAAGAATGAATAAGTAATTATAAATATTATTTATAAATAAGCAAGCTTTAAAAAAAATATAAAGAAACTAAAATTAAATTTAAAAATCTAAATGGCTAAATATTTTTTAAATAAATTAAATAAAGGAGTTTCCTGCAGCCTTACAGGAGGCCCACAATAACTATAACTACATGGAACCAAAGTGGGCATCCACTAGCCACGTGATAGAGTGAATGGTGTTAAACGTGAAGCTGCTACATATAGAATGTAAGGTGTCAAGAGGAATCGAACCTCTGGGAAAAAGTATTAACAGTACCTCGCATTAACCACTCTGCCATGACACCAATTATTAATATATTTACTTACTTCTTATAAATATTAAAAAAAAAAATTAAGTAAAAATTAGAGCGAAAGAAAGATAAATAATTAAATTAAAATTTTTTTATGGTAGACGCGATTCGAACACGCTATATATCTCCGACCCAAACGGAGCGACTAACCAATTTGTCATCTACCATTCAATATGAATAAAAATAGCTTATCATACTTTTATGATTATAATTCTATTTTTTTAATAAATTAAAAATATTAAAAAAACAAAAATTTTATTTATATTTTTAATTAAATTTTCAAAATTTAAAAAGTAAAATTTTATTTTATAATATACATAAACTGTTAATTATTATAATTAAGGTAATACTAACTTATATAATATATAATTTATATTACTCCGTGGCTACCTATCCTTTTTATTTTAATAAATATAAAGAAAAAACTAAAGCCGTGTCCCCCGTCCGGGGGGGGGAGAATTATATAATAATTAATTTAATAATTAAAAAATTAATTTTTTAATTTAATTTTTTAATTTTGATATTTTATTTTGTAGCTATATCCATTAAAGAATTTTCTGATAAACCTAAAATAGGTACTATTAATAAAAACCAAACAAAGTAAAATGTAGTAGCTACTTGTCCTATTTCAACATAAGGAGAATTAGGGTGTTGAGACCCAATCCACATTAATACTACAAAATTTACAACAAAGAACCAGAAAAATAATTTCATAGCTGGTCTAAATTGATTTCCTCTTATTCTAGATAAATCTACATAAGGAAGTATTAATAAAATTAATAAAGATCCAAACATTGCTATAACACCTAATAGTTTGTTAGGAATAGATCTTAAGATAGCATAGAATGGTAGAAGATCATAATATATAATTATTATAATTTATATCCTATTTAACCTTTAACTGAATAATCTTACTTATAATTAAGATCAAGCTTTATATTATTATATAGATTCTATTTTATCTCTATTTGTAGATTAAAAAATTAAAGAATTTTATCACGTATCACTTCTACCGGGCCCACTCACGTCCGGGACCCGTCCGGGGGACGTGGACCACATTTGGAGTCGTGAGTAAGTGGCTGAGCCGATTAGCTGCTTAGCTAGAGGCTGCGTATCTAAATTTTTATACCTTAAATATAAGAATGTAAACCTTTGATTTAACCATTATATAATATTTTTAGCCTATCATATTGGACTTAATAATTATTAATAGTTATAAACCATTTTTTATTTTTTTCTCTAGAGGACGCGTCGCTCGCTCACTCATTTAGATACTTAGTGAGGGTAGTTATCCGCGAATATAACGATAGAAGCAGTGTAAGATTAAAATAGTAATATTTATTGAAGTATAGTATCTATTAGATATTTAAATTGTAAAAATCTTTAATTAAAACATAATAATTTTTTATACTGAGAACTTTTAAAAGCTAAATTATGTTTTAAATAATTAAAACTATTTAGATTTAAAATTTACCCTTAATGATCTCTTTTTGTATAATAACCTATACTAAAAATAATACTGCAATTATATCAATTTAATTACTCTAATTTTTGTTTTTTTATTAAATAACTATACTTTGCTTAATCTTGTTAACTAGGTAGTATACTAACGATTATTTACTATACTTAAAATAATTCTAAGATAAATAATTTTTATAATAATTATTTGGACTTTATCTTCAACCTTTGGACTAAGTTAGTTATAAATTAATTTAACAATAAAAAATATTAATTTATAAATCACTTAAACTAAGGAGCTTTACGTAAAGTCTCTGAAGAAAATAACACTATTAGTTAAACATTTCCTGCTGGTAATATTATAATTACTAGATTTTTACCTAAAAATTAATATACTTAACTTTTTATTTTGGTACTTAATAATTTTGAACACTTCAAGCATTTAGTAAAGTTTATTTTTCATAAGATTTATCTTAAGCATGGCATCTTCTTTTTAATACCATTCAGGAACTATTGAGGCTGGTGTTTGCATTGGATTCGCTGGAATATAGTTATCACTGTGACCTAATAAGTTAGGGTAGTAGAAAACTATTATAGATAATACTAAGAAAAAGAAAAATAGTGTAACAAGATCTTTAAAGGTGAAATATGGATGCATTGCATATCTATCTGAATTTGATCCTACTCCATTTGGATTGTTAGAACCATGAGTATGTAAAGCAAGTAAATGACCTATAGCTAAGGCTGCTAATAAGAATGGTAATAAATAGTGTAATGAAAAGAATCTATTAAGTGTTGCGTTGCTTACACTGAATCCACCCCAAATTACAAATTATTTATGATAAAGCATTTAATCTCTATCCTCATCGGTTAACGATGTTTAGACTATGTCTTCAACCAATAAACTATTAATATTGGTTGTGGGGTGATCGTGTCGAGCTTATTGTTGGTATTACTCACTCGTTAGTCGTTGAACGTTCTTGACCTACTATTAAATAATTATTTTAATAAATACCTAGTCAAGCTCCGCTGCAAGTAATCTTAATATCCGCAATTGCGGGTGGTGGAAATAATTAAGACGTTCTTGCAATTTTCCCCATTTACCTCTAAAACATTACTGTTTTAAGGAGCCGTTTCACAAAAATTATAAAGTTAGTAAAAATGCATTATTACTCAGTTGGAGACTTAAGGGTAAAAGAGCCAGGAAAATTAAGAATTTTGTAACGATTACTATTTTGTAAATTTGTCAACCATTTTAAATATTGAATAATTTTTAGTCCGATTAAAGGATGAAAACCTGAAAAGGAAAAAAAATTAATCACTTTTTGTATCTCAGTTTTAGAAGAGAGGGAAAATAGCATAAACTCACCCTTTTCTCGGGTAATAGAAATATTTCGTTTAGTATTAAATAATAATTTAAAAGCTTCAAATAAGTGAAGATGAACTTTTTGTTTTAATTGAAAACATCCATCATTATTATTTTTAATAAAAAAAGAACCTTCAGCGTTAGTAAAACCAACTAACCAATTATTAAAAAAAGCTAAATTAAGATAATCTAAAGCTGTTTTAGGTAATTGAAAAATTGTTGGTATTTCTTTATTTGGTATTTTTTCAAACAATTTTAAATCATTTTTAAAGATAAACATAGCTAAATCAAATTGAGCTCTTCGATTATTAGTTAAAAAAAATATACCATGATGTATTAATAATGGAAAAATAACTTCTTGTAAATCTGTTTTATTAATAGTTAATTTACAAATAGGGTTTCTATAATCTCGGTAAATTGTGATTTTCCCTAATTTTAATACAGAATGAATATACTCTAAAGTAGAAATATCTTCTAAACTTAAACAAATGGTTAATTTTATAGCTATAAATCCTTTTGTTGTTCTAGTTATTTGAATATAACCATCTCCGTCAATAAGACCGACTAAAAAGGCTATAAATGGATAAGGAATTAATAAATAATAATCTTTTTTGTCTAATTTTATTTGTCGCGTACGCGTTCCCTTTTTTAATGCATGTTGACTAACTGTTCCTACTGTGGGTAATACAGAGATATCTGTTAAATTTGCATTACCGTTCCCAAATGGGTAGCAAGTAAAAATTTTTGTGGCAATACTTGACTCAACTAAATCTGGACCAAATACAGGTACAGCAGATAATAAGTTAGTAATAACTGTAGCCAAATCTTTAATTTATCTTTTGTTTAATCAAGAAACAAATAAATTATGTACTTTCTAAATCTATGAAAAGATCATAGATCGATATAAATATCTTTAGAAAGCCTTGTAATAATATAATAAATTTATTTATATTATAAAGATGCCGACTGTACATTAAGCACCATTTCAGGTACCCACCAATGGGCCAGTCTGTAGCGATTCTATGTAGAACCGACGGTCTAGAAAATTATTCTTTAACCGTTTTCATTGGTATTGCTTTCATTCATTACATAATTCTTTTTATACATATATTGCAGAATTACTAGAAAGAAAACTATAATTTAAGTTTTAAATATAGCCGTTTAATTTATAGTACATTGAAGTATGAAGATATGGTCTAATAATTTCTATTAAGTCATTCATTGATGATTTAGAAATATATATATTATATTGATTTATAGCTCCAGTTTTTATTATTGATGTTTTTAAATTATATTTTTTTCTCAATATTTGTGATAAAATTTCTACTTCATAATATGTAAAGTTATTTGTAGCTATTTTTAAACCACCTGAGAATTTGCCTCCTTCATCCATAATCAAAACAGAGAATGCTAAAGGACTGAAATATTCTTCAATATTATAAGGTACTATCTTTTTATTTTTAAGATAAAAAGCTGTATGTATCCAATTAAAACTTGCAAAGGTATAAGTTTGAAATCTAGAGACATATCTTAATTTACCTCCTTTCCCTAATCTTGTTGTTATTTTAGGTGTTGTTTCACTACAATAACCAAATATGCTTAAATAACTATGAAACCAATATAAATATTGAGAATTTAAATGTTCTTGTTGAAAACAAATTCTTGTTCCATTTCCATGTCGTTCAGCATAAGCATCCCCTAATAAAGATCCCATTAAGATACAAAGAATATCATAATTATGTGGTCCTATTCGGTCTTTAGATTTGGTTTTAGGGGAAATAAAAGGTAAAACTGTACTTAAAATTAATCCGTTTGATTCTATATCAAAAAACTTAAACCATTTAGGGCAAAAAATACCCCATAAACTCATTTGACCGTAAGGTAAAACATACTAACTTACTTATTATTAATATATATATCAACAATAAGCTAGAATAACTTTGAATTCGTATATCCTATTAGTTAAATACTTTTTTAACTAAAAGTTCCGACTGTGCATTAAGCAGCATTTCAGCCACCCATTAGTGACCCAGTCTGTCGCGACCATTTATATGACCGACGATCTTAAAGCTTGTGAAACTTCTTTGATCGTTTTCACTAACATCGCCAAATAATCTTAAAGACTATTCTATATCCCCGTCGGGATATACCACTTTAATCTTTCTTTTTCTATAAAAATTGCAGAAAGATTGTTACTCGCGGGACTATGATTTAATATAAAAATGAAGTATAATAAATTATTGATAATAAGATAACTATTTAGTTGACAAATCTTTTACTATTCATTGTCTTTTTACTAATCCTTTTTCTGTTTTTAGTGCTCTTCTAATAGTTTTTTCACCACAGTTTATAGAATTAGCTGCATCTAAAATAGTAGAATATTCACCGTAAACAGTTCCATTAAGATTATATAAAACTACAGGTCTTGTATGTGCAATACATTTTTTCTTAATTTCATCTAACATAGGAGATCTATTTAAAGCTTTCTCTCTCATTTTCTCTATTGTTTCAGGAGAAAGCTTTTTACCTCTGTTTAAAATACCTACCATCTCCCGTCTTGCGTCAGTATAAATATCTTTCATTTTTTGACGGTCAACTTCAGTATGTTTATAACCAAAACTAGACCCTGCCTCAGTTAAAATATTATAATTAGGTAATAACAATTTGAGATATTTATCTTCTAAATCCAACAATTCCTTATTATTTTCTTTAGTAACTATATTAGGATATAATTCTAATATAATTAAAGCAAAATTATTTAATTTATATTTTTTTACTGCTGATTTAACTATTTTACTACCTCTGAAATAAATTAGATGATTGCTGAATCTAGCATAAAATCTATTAGTTGCCGCAGAACCTATATAGTAATCTTTAGTTATTTTATTAACTATCATGTATATTCCACTTAAACCTTTAGTCTCATTTAATATTTGTTTTCTAATATTTTCTGATTCTAGCTTTTCAAAAATATACACAGGATTTAGTCCTAATTCTTTAATTATTGAATTTAACCTTTCAGAATAAGAAAATTCAATACTATTATTTGAAGAAGGAATTGTACTATATCTTCTTTTATTTAAATAGTATGTTGACTTATTTAATTTATTATACTTTGTATTTTTCATATTATTTCCTATTGGGTATATTAATACCTTATTTTTTATAACTAAATTTTGTATAGTATAATATACAAGAATTAAAATAATTGCAAAGGAAATACTTATATTAAACCATTTTGGGCTATGTTCATAACCCAAGAAAGCAGTACCTATCATTAGAATAAAAATAATAACTCCAATAGTCCATACTAATATTCTAGGTGATTTATAAGAACCATAGTATAATCCTCTAGCAATGTGCAATCTCCCGCATCCTAAAATTTAAGTTTATTTATATTTAACCGATTTAGTATTAGAATTGTTATACTAATTAAGTAAAGCGTAAATTTGTAAGATTTTTAAAATAATAGGTGGTATTAGATATACCTAACCTTATTAACCTTAAATAACGGAAGATTAGATCATTTCATATTTCCAGTTAATAATTTGTAATTATACTACTTTCTATAAAAAATTATAAATTAATAAGGAAACACAGGCGTATGATCGTTGAAAGATTTAAATCTTTGCTAATTATTCAAGAGAGACGCGCGGCCCGCGTCCGCCGCGGAACACGACCACGGACGTGAGACGTGAGCGAGAGCGAGGCATGTTTTTTACCAAAATACAATAGCATAGCGTAAATCTTACATGGTACATTACCCCTTTTTGAATGTTTTAGCATATAGCCTGTAGCTTTTATACATAATTTAGTAGTGAATTATATATAAAGGCCCGTATTCATAAATATAATCTACTCTTTATAAGACTGGGAATCAGCAAGTTTAGAGTATATAAAGTATATTTCTATTTAAATAACTTACCTGTATCCGCGCAGACGCGAGATAATTTATTATTGAAGATACCGAATTTAAACTTATAACTTTACCCTCAGAGCTCGCTCGCTAAGCGGTAAGCGGACCGCGGAAAACTATCAAAAGGTGATCCTTTTTTATATATTATCTATCGATCTCTGCCGGCCTCACGACCACGTAGTGAGACGTGCTGCCTACGTATCACTTAGTGGTCGTGTCTAAGCGTGCCTACTAAGATTAGAATATTTTAGTAAAACATCTTTACCTTTAGGTAAATGATTGTAACCAAATATATAAATAGTGCTAAATTCCAAAGAGAGACGCCCAAAAATTTATTTCTACTCTCGCTGGCGGACGCCGTCCTCCACGTAACCCGGACTAGCGCAGCGTTGAGTTAGGCTAAGGCAGCGGAACAAAGATTTATAAAGAAAGAGGATATCTATTGAAATAAAACATCTATATCTGTAATAACTAATTGATAAGTAGTTTTATTGTTTTTAAATATACATACATTAGGTTTATTTATAATAATATCAGAAAATTTAATTTTTTTTAGGTAGCCCCCGTGAACCACGCGAGTACGAGGGGGGGGGGGACGGGAGTCTGTGGTCGTAATCGGCAGAAAGAGGATTATTTTTGTTTTTTTAGATTTTCCAATAAGCGAGCCTCTAATATTTGTATCTTCGGACAACAGAATGACTAAATAAAAAATTCCCAATTTTTAGTCCTCATATTATTAGAAAAAATATAGCCTTATAGTTAATTATAGAATGATTCATACCTTTTTTTGAAAAATAGAGTCCCTATAATAACATAGTAGTATAAAAATTGATAGTCTCGGCTCACAGATGGCTATCGCTAAGCGTCGGCCCCATGGCACGAACATGGGAGTAGTTTAAATAAATGAAAAAATTGAGCATACACAAAGATAAAAAAGAATGAAGCTACATTAGCATGTGTGTATCTTACGGCCCATCCACTATTAACATCTCTCATGATCAAAGGATAAAGGAATCAACATTAACTTTGTTTAGTTGAATAAAATGTATATCGATTAAGATATAGTTTACCGGTATCAATATATCGTTTGATAATTGATGTATTACTTGGTATACCTACAGCGTTTACTGCTGAACTTTGTGTGTAGAATGGTTTTACATTAACTAATGTGCCATTATCATATTCCCAAATTGTACGATTCTTAACTAAACGAGCAAACATTTGAGATAGTTTAAAATGAGACATTTCTGGGGCTAAAGTCACAGGTAATACTAGAGATAATACTTGATTAATAGCCTCTAACGTTGGAGCTTTAACAACTACTGATGCTGTAGAATACCGTCTTTTGTTAATATAGTTAGCTATAGATAGTACCATAGCACGTCATTCTGACGTATAGAAATGTCCATACTTATGAAAGTGAAGAGCTAGACACCAAAAGTAAAAGTCTACAGACTTACGTGTTTGGAATGGTATATCTAGTAAAAAAACATAGCAAGGTAATCATAGAGAGCGTCAATATTAGTTAATACTATAACAGTTACATTAATACGTTAATGTAAAGTTCTAGAAACATGTGATGCAGGACTATTTAATGTAAAACCAAATCCATTGGGTAATAAGGTAATAAAAGATGAAATGCTCTGCAGCAATACTAAGTTTCGACTATGTAACCCTCTTTGGAAATAAGGAACTAAATTACGTAAACCAAAAGTACCTTCACCCTCAATTAATCATAAAAACCAGTAAGGGTCAATTTCAGTAAAATTGTGATTACTTCTATGATCTCCATCGTGAGATCGAGTAGAGTTCATTCATCGCTGCCGGCGGCCTCAAAGGCGTGGTGGCCGCGGTGCAATAATAGATTTAGCGCTAAAAAGATAAGTATTACCTAATCGTGTGGATTAATAAGAGCTTAATAATTCAAGGGTTTGTTTAAAATCGACATAGTTTAGGTATTTAGTTGTACGCAGATTGTACTTATCTAGTAAAGGTATTAAAACGGTTAATAGATATTGTGCATTACTGATAGAATAAACTGCATAAGAAGAATAAGCTCGTACAGTTCCTACTCCTAGATAATTTTTAATAGTGTACAACACATCAATGTCATCAATATGTAAATAGATTCGGAATACAACTCATAAATAGTGTCGATCGATGAAAGCTTGGAAATTACCCTCTCGCTGGCGGACGCCGTCCGCGGAGCATAAATGAACCCTGATAACCATTTAGCACACTGTTGACGATCCATTGCTATAGGTTATTTCTTACCAAATAATGAGTAAACTATAGGTGATATTAAAATATTGACCTTTATGCCTTGGACTATATCATATCATATCTAACTAGAAATGATCCTCACGTTAAGTCTCTGAGGTTCCTACTATCTTTATTATAAAGAGAATTGGTTTCCTGCTGATTGCTCATTGTTACAATTAATCATTTTCACCTAATCATTTAAGCAAGGTAGATTAAATTTTATTTTTTTAGAAGAGGATTCCAGCATATAGGGAGGTTTAAAGAACACATCAACAAGATTAAGTTAGATGTTCAACTGAATTGAAAGCAAAATCTACATGTGGTTGATAATGCATTGCAAGAAATATTCCAGTTAATATTTGTAATACTAAACAAGTACCAAGTAAAGATCCGAAATTCCATAAATATGAAATGTTAGCAGGTTGAGGCGAATCAACTATATAAGAATTTATAAGTCTAAGTAAGACGTGTGTTTTAAATATTCTCATTTTTGTTTTTATTTTTTAATAATATTAATATAATTTTTTTTTTGTTTTTTATTTTTCCATTTAATTTTATTTAATTTTTTAAATTAAATAAAATTAATAAATAATAAAATTATGAAAAAATTTAATTTTTAGAATAGATAATTTTTTATTTTTTTAATTAATAATTTTTATATTTTTATAATATTAAGCTTATTAACTTAATATTTTTTAAATTTATTATTATTTTACAATAAATTATTTTTTTATTTTTATTTCATAATACACTGTAACAAGAATTATAACATAGATATTTTATATTTATTTTTATAAAATTAAGTCTAAGAAGATTTGAACTCCTACAGATTCCTTATCAAGAAATTATTCTACCCTTAAATCATAGACTTTATTTTTAAGAGATATTTTTATTAATTATATTATATTATATAATATTTTTTTTCTCTAATGTTTTATATTTATTCTAATTAGTATAAATATATTAACTATACTTCTTTTAAAAATAAAAAATATTAAATAGAAATTAAGTAAGCAAGATTATTTAGTAAATTTTATTGCGATATAAAAAATAAAAATATTATAATTATTTTTATATTAAACTAAAAATAAGGAGTATAATCAAAAAAGATTAATATATTGAATATAGCAAATATTTTTAAGTATAAAATATGCAAATTGTCTATAATTACTTATTTAACATTCAAAGATTAAAAATTTTAATTATATAATTTAATATAATATCTTTTTTTTTTAATTAATAATAGTTAAAATTAAATTATTATTAATAATAAAAAGGTAAATAGTATTCTAATTTTAAATATAGTATAAAAATATTCTATCACTTTTTATATTAATTATTAATTATTAATTATTAATTAATAGTAACAATATTTTTGTTATTACTAAACTATAATAATTAATATCAAAATAAAGTATAAATTACTCTGGCTGACGGCCGCCTACCACTTGCCACTTGCCACGGCCTCACTCGCTGTATCCGCAAAGCAGCGGCACGTCCGTTTGTGTGTGGATGGCTGACACCTCACTGCCGGACGGCTCGCGCAGCGTCGCGCAGCGTGAAGTGAACGTGAGAGTGAGTGAGGCCTTCTAATTTAAATTTTTTTATAAGCTTAAGTGGGGTTATAAAGTGGGGGGATTAAAAAAATATATATTTATATAAAAATTAGTAAGGTGCAATATCAAAAGCCACTAAAATACTAGGTACTAGTATAATAAAGGCAACAGCTATAGGTAGTAAATTAAGCCAACAAAATTCTATAAGTTGATCATATCTTAGTCTAGGTAGAGTAGCACGGAACCATACAAATAAAAAACAAAAAATACAAGTTTTTAAACCTAAAATTATAGATTGTAGATTTATGAAAGAATCGTTAATAAAAAGAGCAGGAGCATTGTACCCTCCAAAGAATAAGATAGCTGTTATACAACTAAATAAAACAATTGAACCATATTCCGCAAGGAAGAAGAAAACGAAAATAATAGAACTGTGTTCAGTAAAGAACCCTGCAACTAATTCAGATTCCAAATCAGCCATTATTACTTAACTAGTAATTTAATACGTCCGTCACGACCACGTAGTTATCACTGAGACGTTATGCGTCCTCCGCTTAGCGAAGCCGCGGATAGTAGTTTACTGCAATCAAGAAATTTAGATTGTTCAAATTTTTCGGTAATAATATATATTGTTTATTAAAATAAAAATTTTTTTTTAATTTAAGATAATGATAATTAATCCTATTTTACTTAATTAAACTTGTATTTAGTACAAATATTATATTTAGAAAGCCTTGACTTAATTATAAATAATAACCAATTCATTAATTAATTTATTTATTAACAAAAAATAGGATAATTAGATGTATTAACTAAATGTGCTTATTTTTTATATAAACTATTTTAAGTGTTATAAGAAGCGAGAGAATAATTATATATTTATTATTATTAATTAAAAAACAAAGTATATAAAACTGTAATTGCTTGTATAACTGTGCTTAAACTTATATTACAATGACGCCGTCCGGCAGAAAATTCTCTTTACCTTGTTTATCTAAAAGTTCGTTGAAGTTAATATTTCTATCAAACATACATTATCCTCAATAAACCTTATAAATATTACAATTAGAACTTTATGTATTGTGTACTATTAAGTTAATTAACGAATACATTATTTAAGGTTTACAGATTATTATTATTAAGAATAATTTAGAATATGTAATTAAATAATACATGATTTTATGTAGGAGAAGTACAAAGAAACTCTTTTTTAATTTAATTCTATATTAGGCAGCCTTCCCTCCCATCGCGTCTGCGGCTCGCGTCTGCGGGGACGGGAGAGTCATATAAAGTAGCTTTTCCGGATCCTAATATAAAAAATCCTCGCACCCTTATTTACGCTGGTTTGTATTTTTATAATTAAAACAGTAATGTAAAATAAATAACAAATAAGAATGTAAAAAATAAGAACAGATAGCATTACAAATAAAGAAATTAAATGAAAGCAATTACTATTAAATTAAATATATAATAGCGATTTTGACTATATCATATTCTAGTAATTTTACTAGACCCATTCCGTATAGTCGATGAGTTTATAAAAAAAAACTGCTGATTAGTTTTATCTTATTATTTTTACAATTTAATTTTTATTGTAAACAAGACTAATAACCTTCCAGCATATAGGAATATGTGAAGCCAAATCTAATTAATTAGCTTCTTGAAGATCAAAAGGAGTTCTACTGGTTTCAGCTAAGATAGATATAAAGTAAAAAATAAAGACAGGTAATAAAGGTACTACAAACCAAATAGCTTGTTGACTTTCAATTATTGTAGTAAAATTAAATGATCCAGTTAATAAAATTACAATAAGAATAGAGGAACTTAAAATTAATTCATAACTAATCATAGCTGCTGTTGATCTTAGAGAACCTAAAAAAGCGTATTTAGAATTAGCAGACCAACCTGCAAATAGAATACCATATATACTTACAGACGATAAAGCTAAAGTATATAAAACACCTAATGAAAAATCAAATAGAGTTAAACCTTCTCCAAAAGGTATTATACCCCAACTTAATAAACTAAAAATTAATGTAGAAACAGGTGCTAAATGAAATAAAATTTTATTAGATTGAGAAGGTATAATTGTTTCTTTAAGAACTAATTTAAGAGCATCTGCAAAGGGTTGAAGAATACCATAATACCCAGTAGTGTTAGGCCCAACTCTTCGCTGGTGTGCTGCTAATTGTTTTCGTTCAACTATCGTCATAAAAGCGATTGCAAGTAAAACAGGTATTATAACTAATAATACATCTATTAAATTAATTAATAAATTTATAATAGTTAAAATTAAATTATTATTAATCATTTTTTTTTATATTTTTGTTTTTTATTTTTTTTTTCATTTATCTAATATATTTATATAAAAAATTTTGTTTTTATATTAATAAATGAAAATTTACAGTAAAGATAAAGTATCAAATAATAGAAGTATTCTAATAAATATATAACCAAATATTAACAAAATAAGAAAAATAAATTATAATATCTTATAATCTTTATATTATTAAAAAAAAAAACAAAAATTTTTTTTATTTTTTATTTTTATTTTAATATTATATTATATTATTTTTTTTTTTAATTTAATTAATTTTATTAAAAAACAAAAAAAGCACTGTAACAAAAATGAAAGGTTATAAACTTAAATAAAAATTAATATATATTAAATATATATTAGTCTTTATAATTAAAAAACAAAAATTTTTGTTTTTTAATTCATTCTCTTTTGGACTCGAACCAAAATTGACATTTTAGAAGAATGATGTTCTACCATTAAACTAAGAGAATTTAATAATTAATAAATATGGCCGGATGCAGAGGGTGCGATAATATATTATTATTTTTTATTATTTATTTGGTTTTTATTTTTAGATTTATCTATCGGGCCCCACGTCCGTGAGAAAAATTTTTAATTTTATTCTCTTTTAAATAAGATTATACTAAAATATTATATCTTAAGATAAAAGACTAAAATAAGATAAATTTAAAGTATTTAAATTTAATAAAAAAAACTTAACTTAAAAAACAAAAAATTTGTAATATATTCTATATATACTTTTTATATTATATAAGATATATACACTTAATATTATATTTTTACATAGATTCTAAAAAAATAGAGTTAAGAAGGAATTGAACCCTATATGAATAGACTTTGCAAGTCCACTACAGAACCATCTGTAAACTTAACCCTCTATTATTAAAAAAACAAAAACAAAAATAAATTAAATAAATTTATTAGTCCTCATGTAGCATTATCGCGTTCGCGCATCCCTAGGTGTATGATTTACTGTTAGCTTAGGCCAGACGGCACCATACTTCATAGCCTTTAGGCTTATGCATGGGCTACGTTGTCGTTTATATTAAATAAAAATATTTAAATTAACTTCAACTGCTTATAGACTATGTTATCTTTATCTTAATCCTTTTTACAAAATAAAAATATGATCTATTCTACTTTTATAAATAAAAAATAAATAATAAATAATATAAAATAAGGTTTCTCGTCCACGTATCCACTTAGTTACCACTTAGTTACGGATACGAGGCCTCACTCTCGCTAAGCTGCTCACTCACTAGTTATAGTTGGAGACGTGGAGGAGGGGGGGGGGGTAAATATAAACCTTTTTTTTTAATTTAATTAAGATTTATTGTTAAGTTTAGTGATATACATTCTAGTTACTTGTTGAAATGGGAATAAAGGTAAAAAATATTTAGAAATAATATAGATTAAAGCTAGTAAAGTTAAAAATGAAAAAGATAATTGATTTATAAAATAAAAAGGTATTAATTGAGGCATAATTTAAATAATAAAACATAAAAAAAGGCTCTTATTAATATTAAGAACTATCTCTGCTTGATTAGGCAAATTATTAATTATTATTTAATAATATGAGATAATGAGGGTATATTAGTATAAGAATATAAGATCTTCCGCTATCTTTATTTAATTTTCTAAAATAGTAAATTATATCTTTTTATATTAAAAATACTTATAATTTTAAAATCATAAATAAATAACTCTTTTAATTCAGTTAAAAATAAATAAGTTTAATACATAAGTTAATTTCAATATCTCAAATAAGAGAAAAAAGTGGAATTTCCCCTAAATGCGAAAAAAAAATATTAATGTGTGGGTTAAATCAATCTGTTCTAATAAGTAAATCTTATTAAAGAAAAAACAAAATTAATTAATTAACTTTAACTAAATAAAATTTATATTTCTCTCTTAATAAATTCTCATTAATAATATTTATATTAATGTTTATATTTTTATAAAAACACCAAAAGTTTAGTTTAATATCATATAATAGACGGAGCCGGTAAAGAACAAAATTGAAAAAAAAAAAATTCGGCTTCTAAACAAAAAGGATAGCAAAACAAAGCACTTAACCGGCCCCGAAAGTGTCACTGGTTAAGCGTTACATGGTGTGGTGGGAGTCTTAAAATTAATATTATTGTACGCCGGAGGTAGAAGTTAATATTAAAAATAACGAATATTTAGTTGCTAAATTTATTAAAAATATATTAGTCCAACTAACTATAAAAACAAAAAGATTTGATTTGTACCAAATGTTGATGTATCTTTCTAAACCATATTCAATATAACTGTTATATTTAAAATTAGGTATAAACTTAGAGTAATTAAAATTACTGTTTTTTAATAAGGATGATATAAAACAATTTAAGATACAAACGATAAAAAATAACTCTAATTGATTTATAGACAATAAATCAGGTAAAAGATTAAATGGATAAGTTTCAAATATATTATTATTAATATTTGAAGGAGCCGGAATATTATTATTATTATCAGTTAAATAACTTATAAAATTATTTCCTTCTCCATTAACTTTACCCTCTCCTTTATTTTTTTTATCTAACATACTACAAAAATACGTACCTAGAACCATAGAACCTGCTCCTACTGCCAGTTTAAAAGGCATAGGAGATCTTTTAGCTGCTTGCATTCCTGCTGCTAAACCTGCTGTACCAAATACTACAGCATTAGGTGAAGAAGAAGGACCGTGGATATGAAAATGATTATTGATAGTATTTTCAGGAACATGAGAACTATTTTTATTATTATCATTACTTCTCTTGTTATTATCCTCTGTAGGTTGACTTTGGGTATCAAATAAAGGATCTGGCGAATCTGTAAACCACGAGTATGATTTTTTACCATCATACATTGAATAAAGAGATGGTACATGAACATTATTTTTAATAAAGTTTCAATATCAAATGTAATAACTTTAAATTTACTTTTGGATTTAACTTTCAATTTATTGATGAATTTGGTATTAACTTCTCTAGTCGTTAAAATAATTTTCGGTCCGCCGGATCCATTTTGAATATAATATGTATAAGAATTAATTTTTCTTGTAAACGTTGAGGTATTAAAGTCTGATTCGTTAATTGTAATTAATAATTAACCATTTTTCATTACTTCAATTTTATCACTATATACAAAATATAAAAATTCTTGTGATCTTACAATCATTAATGAAGATGTTTTAGCTAATACTTTACCCCAGAATTTCTATTTAACGGTAATTTATATTCACCCCCCGAATGGGCTAATTTAATAGATTCCTCGATATGAAAAGGTGAAAGTTCGCTCCATTTATCTATATAATAATGTTCACGATCTTCATCAATTTTGAAAAAGTTAAAGGAAATTTATTATAATTGATAGGATCATAGTCATTAGATCTAGTTGAAATTAAATTCTTAATATAATCTATATTTTCAATTTTAAAATTTTTTGATATTACAATTCCTTTGTGTAGAGTTTTGATTTGACCATTGTTAAATTGGATTCGTAACAATACAAAATATTTGTTATTTCTTTTTAGATATTTAAAGAAATTATTTACTATTTCAATTATTAATTGAAAAGTTGGTGTTATTGTTAACTGGTAAGAGATTTCATCAAATCCATGATGATTATTTAAATTTTTATGATTTTCATTATTTTTAATTAAAAATAGTATTATAAAATTTGATTCTTAATTTACTAGTGGCTTTATTTATTCACTAATAGTAAATATTAGTGGATCTTGAATTATTATTAAAAAATAGTTCACAAAGCAAATACCATATGATTATTTAAATCATAATTCTAACGTTAATTTACAAAAGATTATAAAATCTTATAACGATGATTGGTATCTTAAGAATTCATCTTACGCAATTCTGCGAACATATCCTTTTTATGGGCGAGAAATTGGAATCGAACCAATAACTTATCATTCGCAGATAATATATTATATCCGTATTTAACTAATCTCTACTTATATTCATCCGTTAATAAAATCTTTGACGGATTATATATTATGACCAACAAATTAGCTTTTAACTTAGTTATTAAAAGGGTATTCTGCCAATTCCGTCTGCCGCGGGGAGAATATTTTTAGTGATAATAAGAGATAAATAATATTTTTATTCTACACCAGCCCGCCGCCTGGCAGCAAGAGTTGAGAAAGAGTGGCGGAAGGGTCTAGAGACGTCGTGTTATATACCCCGAGTAGGGGTTATTAAAATTATAAGTTTAATACAGAGCCAAGCGGATGCCACACCAAGTTTAAGAAGTTAAAATAAGAAATAAACTATATTTTGTAACAAAATTTATTATTATTAAATATATCCATGAAGTAGTAAATACAAAAATATTAGATTTGTACCAAATATCTATGTATCTATTAATAAAATATTCTATTTTAGGTTTAAATTTATTATTAGGTATATATTTACTATAGTTAAAATTACTATGTTTTATTAAGGTTGATAAGAAACAATTAAAAATTAAAATTAAACAAGCTAACTCTAATTGGTTAAATGTAAATAAATCAGTTAATAAATTGAAAGGATATTCATTTAATATTAACTGATTATTATTATTTGAGGATGAGCTATCTTGAATAAGATTCATAACATAATTTGATCCTTCACCAGGTTTTCTTTTTCCAATATTGGTTTTATCTGACCATTTAGATAAACCAAGACCTAAAGCACCACCTACGACCATAGATGCTAATTTACCTTGTGGTGGTAGGCTTTTACCTGCTTGCATACCAAGTTTCATACCTATAGCAGTTAAACCAGTTTCTTTGATAGAATTAGGCATATTTACACTATAGTTATTATTAATAGTGGTATTGTTAGTAGAAGTTGAGGACATTGAATTACTAGGATCTTTAGTGATATCCGGTGATTTATGTTGAATGTGATTATCCTCGCCGGATCCTGTAGGTAACATATTATTACCCTCAAGGTATAAATAATCAAAATTATAATAAGCTAACATACCAGATGTTATAGCAAAAAGTAAATACAATTCTAAAAATAATTGTATTAAATAAAGTGTTTTTGGGTGATTAATAATAAAATAGAATTTATTTTTAATATAGTTACCAAGGTAACCTTTTTCTAATAAATATCCTATAATACTAGAAACAAAAAAATATTTGGTTGCGTCCGCGATATTATAACAGATTGAAAATAGGTGAATATTATTTATTGAAAAGTTCGAATTACAAAATAATTGTGAGGCTAAGGTTACATGAAATAAATCACTATATATACCTATACCTGATCCAATTGACTGAATATATAAAGCATTAAAAGCTAATGCTCCGGCATAAATTAATATTATAGAAACTATTCTAAGATATAAAGCAGATGAAATATTTTTATTTATAGAAGGTAGGGCTATTGCCACTATTAAAATTAAGATACTAAGAAAGATCATTACTCAACAACTAATATATATATATATGTACCTTTTATATAAAAAATAAATAATAATTTTAATCTATTATTATAAATAAGTACAAATTAAAATTTAATTAAGTTAGAAAGAAAAGAAAACTAAGGTTATATAAAGTAGAAGTCCCAGTCAGCTATCTTTTCATCTTAAGCTGTCGCGGCCTTAACTTAGTAGTCCTCAATAACGTAATGGCGGGCTAAGCCATCCACGTTTATCGCTTAGCCGCTTAGCGAAGGGTTCTAGGTGAAGAAGAAGGTAAAGCTTCTTGTTCAGGTAAATTAGTAGAAGCTCTAGGAAATAATTCAGGATTTAAATTAGCATTACCTCCTGAACATCCTATAGGAGTGGGCGCCGGCCGGCTTAAATGTTAAGAGATACTATCATATAAATAATAGATAACTCCACTTATTACTATAATAATAACTATACCTCTCGCTAGCTAAGCGTGGCCGCGGCAGCGGCAATAACCCAATAAATCCAATTATTATTACTATCTTTACTAAATTATCTCACTCCCTCGCGCAGCGGCTAAGCGACGACCACTAAGTGAGTGGGTGTTGGTCACGGACAATTTTATTTTTGAGATATTTTTATAATTATTAGATAAATAAAAAATCAAATCAGATAAAATAATTTATAAAAATAAAGAATGAAATTGAAATATATTAACAACATTAACAATTCAGGATTTAAATGATTTTGTTTTATCTAACCTGAACTTATTATTAAATAATACTAGAACTTTTAAATCAATAGTAATAGAAATTATTTGGAGAGTGGGTCAAGGGTCTTTAACTGAATAATCTTATTTAAAGTAATAATTTCTAGGCTTCTACCCTTTACATAATTTAATTGGAAAATATAAATTAAGTGATAAAATAAGTAACAGTAAAAATAATATTAATTATTTTTACATAAAACCATGCACGCGTACGCGAGTTAACGTCTCATTCTCTTTGCAGATTAAATGAGTATAACTTATTTTGTTATGATCCTACGTTAAAAAAAAAAACAAACTTAATCTTTAAAATCGATAATATTTTATTTCTTCCACGGACGTGAGACGCGGGGGGTAAAAAGTATAATTTTAATTTTATAGTAGTTTAGGTAGATTAAAAAAATTACACTATCAGCTGGGAACTGACAGAGTAAAAACTAATTTAATAAAAAATATTTTAATTTTTTTTTTAATTTTATTCTTAGAAGAGAGAATTATATTTAAGTTAATTTTATTAAAAAATTTTTGTTTTTAATTAAACAATAATTCAATTAATCTAGGTAATAAAATATACGCATACACACAAATTTGCAGTAGAATACCTATAAATATCCAAACAAAACAAAGTTTTAAATAATAATTTTGTAATTTTCTTCTAATTTGTATAAACTTAGCTAATTTAGGGTATTTATTTTCTAAATCAAATCGTTTAATTAAGTATTCACCATATAACACTAAAATTATACTTACGACATAACTTAATACTAAACTATTTAATAATAAACCACTAAAAGCTAATAATTCCTCTTTTCTTAAAGATTCTAAAAATTTTTGTAAGTCAAAATCAAATGAAATTATACTACTTTTATTTATAACTTCATTTTTTATTTCTTCCATTTTGTCACAATTTTTATCAAAATCATTTTTAACTATTGTAGTTTTAGTGCTCGGTTGGAGTACATTATCAGGTAAGACTTTATTAACTAGACGACCTAAAGCGGGAGTAAATATAGGTTATCTACCTGAACTTTTAAGAATTTCGTCTATACCTATCATGTCACTTAAACTTACACCTATTGGTTGGGCCGTATCGCAAGCACCTTTCCAACCTCCCCAAGCACTAGCCCCTATAGTCGCTAATTTCTCAAGGGGGGAATTTCTAATATCCAATTCATCTGATTTAAGTATTTTAATTATATGTTTAATGGTAAAATAAGAAATAATTATACGGTAGATTAAGAATATGAAACAGAAAAATAAAGCAATATAGTAAACATAAATAGGATAATGAAAGTATGCTCTACCTAGTAGTATTGTTAAAACACTAATACCACCTAAAACTCTAATAATTCTAATACTAAGATAGTTTTGAATTTTTAAAATGTTATCAGGTAAAATTGGAGTATTATGAGCTTTTTTGATACCCATAAATAATCGTTTCGCGGACGCGGGAAATATAGTTTTGTTCATTTTTGTTTTTATGTTTGTTAATTTATTTACATTTTATAACGAAAGCTAAAGGATTATATAATTATATAATTATATAACCATTAGCTACTTAATAAACCATTTGTTAGTAATATACATACGTTTTACTCTCTGTTACAAATGTTTAATATAAAGAATAGTATTTATATTTGAATATTAAGCTAAAATTCCTAATGCGAAAGAGTAGATACAAAGTATCAAAGAAAGCTATTAATAGTTGTTTCTCGGCCCCACGTTACAGATCGTGAACGAGACATATTCAAACGGGTATTAAAGTTTCTTTATTAGGAGAATAGAATAATTAGAGTTGAACTAATAATACTATCTACGAGGTAAATAGCGTTATACCAATTTAACTATATTCTATTAAAGACGTACATGAGTCCGTGCTCGTGTTTTATTTCATTACTAGCAGCTTACATCTCAACCTAATCTTCTAGACAATTAAATACTAGGTGGTGAGCTCTACCTTATAATAACTATAAATTTTATAAATAAAAAAAATATCAAATATCCTATCAAATAAGTACAGCAAAAATATGAACGGGGGGGGGTTAAATAAAAAATAAAATTTTTATAAAGTTAAAACATATATTGAGAATATAATTTCAACAATTGAGACTAATACAATAATAAAAATACTTATAAACAAGTAATATCGCTGAAATTTTTTTCTTAGCTGTATGATATTTGCTAACTTAGTATATTTTGTTTCCAATTGAAATTTGTTAATAAGATAATCTCCGTATAAAATAAATATAATACTAATAATTGAATTTATTACTGCATAATTTAAGAATAGAAGGGACCACGGACGTGGTCGTGGAGCGGACGCGACTCAAATAAAAAATAAATCAATTATTTTTTACACTGTAAGTTGCCAGCTGATAGTGTAATTTTTTTAATCTACCTAAACTACTATAAAATTAATAAAACTTAATATAAATATTGATTAATCTTGTACTAAGTTTAGTAAGCCAAATATTTATATTAGAGAATATATTTTATATAAATAAATTTTAACTGCGTATGTGTATAAATTTAGGCGGCGAAGCCATATTAGTACATTAAACAAATATTTTTTATATTAATAACTTAGGCGAAATTAAAAAAAAAACCTAACATAATTGTTGTTTATTTTTTTATTCACAATATTACGTGAGGTAAAAAACAAAAACTAAGTAAATAGTTTTTGTTTTTATTTTTTTTTTTTAAAGGGGGGGGGTATAAAAAGATTTAAAGTTAGCTAATTTAATTATTACATTATGAACATATAAAAATTAAGCACAATATAAATAATTATAATCAAATAGATAATAATAAAATTTACTATTAAATAATATTTATTAACTTTTTGTCTTAATTTAATATATTTAGCTAATTTTGGATATCTTTGATCAAGTTTAAAATAGTTAATTAAATATTCACCAAATAATATTAAAGTTATAGTAATCATACCTCCTAATACCATAATAAAACCTAGTAAGTTAGTTAAACAAGCTAATTCTTCCGGAGTTAGACTAGCTAATTCGTCATTAATAGCTTGTCTTATTTCAGATAAAGAACCTAAAACATTATTTTGTTTAACATCTATAGAATCTAGTTCTGTAGAATCAGTTACTTTACTTATAGAATCTAATACTTTATCTTGAGAAGTATTAACACTATTACTTACAATATCGCTTTGATTACCAACTAAGTTTTCCCCTTTTTTAATATCATTCGTAAAATCACTCATTGAATTTGTATGTTCTTTAACTGATCTTATTAACTCACTATTTTTATAATCCAATTGACGTTGAAAATCAATTTTTTTACTTTCACTTAAACCAGGTTCCATTAGATTTTTTTTAATATCCTCAATTTCCAATACTTTAGAGTTTATAGCATTATTACCTTCACTTATAATATTAGCTTTAGCTTGCAGTAAAACATCACGATCTTGATAGTCCTGCAATGTTTTTGTAGTATTTAATAATTCCTCTTGAGCTGAGTTATAGTTAGCTAGAGCTTTTTCTCGTTCAGCTTGTACAACAGTAGGACTGTTTGGACCAAATCGAGACTGATACCATGAATCCGCAGTCATAGTTGCTATTCCACCAGGGATTATATATTTTTTTAAAATATCTCTAATCATTTTTTTTTAATTAATAATTTATAAAATTTAGAAGATATAATATTTATACTGATAATATCTTAATACAGTAATAAGATAACTGACTGAAAAAAAAATAATAAAATTATTCTTAGTTAAAAATATATGTATTTTAGCACTCAAACACATAGCATGAAACTCGACTTAACCAGGACTGAATTAAACAGAAATAACCACAACCTGACCTTACCTTATTATGTGCTCACGTTATGTAAATAAAGAAATATTTAAATTAAAAAATTTTGTCTTTTAAACAAAAATAGTTTGTCGCGTCCGCGGAAATAAGATTTTTTTTTATACTCTTTTATATAAAATATTGAATTCCATTTGTCGCCTGCGCGGACGATGAATTTCAATATTTTGTTTATGCCGCGAGTGATAAAATTGAAGTAATGAAAAAAGGTGCCGCTTAGCGGGGCAGCAAATTATTTTAACAACTAAAGAACTTGATACTAAATTCATATCTAAATTAAAAATAAGTAAAAAAAGTAAAATAAAATTTATAACTTTTGATATTGAAACTTTATTACTTGCGCGGAGCGAGGATAATGTTCATGTACCTTATCTATATTCTATGTTTGATGGACAAAAAACATATTCATGGTTTACTAAATCTCCTAAACCTTTATTTGATCCACTATTAAGAAGTAGATACAAAAATTATCAGGTTTATGCGCATAATTTAAGTAGTTTTGATCTTGTATTTATATTTAAATATTTGGCTACTTTACAATACGAATATGGAAATTAAGGTTATTAAAAAAGTTGATAATAAGTATTCGGATATTAAATAGAAGAAAAAATATTTCTATTAATCGCTCAAAAAGGAATGGAGCCTGTATTTGTTGGTGATTCAAATTCTCGATATTTCATGAATGATTTAAGTCATTATAATAAAGACATTGAAAGAGTTATGGATCTGGAGGAATGGAAAAGTAAAGTTCAAAAATATTGTCAAACAGATTGTATTGCTTTATATCAAATATTAACTAAATTTAAAAAGTTAGTTTACGATAAATGGAAAGTCAATATATAGCAGGCCGCCGCAGCGCTCGCGCAGCGCGAGGGAGAAGACTATTCCTATTACAAGCGGAAAAGTATTTGATTTTATTAAATCATCGTTTACTGGCGGGTCCACAGATATCTTTATACCTTATGGACAAAACATTTTTGTCTATGATGTAAATAGTCTATACCCCTCAATAATGGAAAATAATAAATTCCCAATTGGTCCAATAATGCAATTCTCGCGGACGCGGCAGGATCTGATTATTATTGGATAGGAGATGTATCTGTTCAAACTAAAAAAGATTTATATGCTGCCGGTTCCATACTTACAAATTAACCTTGGTAAAGGTCTAAGAACTATAAGCCCCAATGGTCGATTCGCTATGAAAATTAATTCACCAAAATATTTTAACGATCTTAAAGATTATGACTTTACTATAAACAGTGGATATTTTTTAAAGGTGGGGATATAATTTGTTTTAGATTTCTATAATTTAAGACAACAATATCCTAAATCCGATCCAATGAACCTATTAGAGCCCGGCACACGGACGTGAGGGAGAAATTATTCATGAATTCACTTTATGGTAGATTTGCTATGAGACCGGTCTTTGATAAACACCTTTTTCTGGATTTCGATTAATTTTTTTAAAGTGTTAGAAAATATTTAATTTATTTGGGTATATTTGAATTAAAGTGGCTAGCTACAATAAAAATGTTCTACTGCTGCACCTATCATCATATTTGATCGGTAGTTATATATAGCTGACTCGATAAGTTCTTGTTACTGAGGGTTAGATTATCAAATATTTGAATATTATATTAGTGTGGTCTCTTTCCTCAGTTTTAGTAATATTAAATAAACTTTAATATACTCAACAAAAGGTACGTCTTCATTTAAATAAATTTCGACTACTTATGAATTATTAATAATCTCTTATTAAAGATTCCTGTAAAATATCTGATGTTTACTATATTATCATCGTGACTTTTAAAATAAAAAAGTAATTTAAACAATAATAACAATTAAAATCTTGCGCGGCCCGCGTCCGCCGCGGAACACGGACGTGAGCGAGAGCGAGGAAATTAAAAGGAGATAACAGAAGCGCATTATATTTTTTATAAAAAATATTTAGCGACAAAGAGAAATAATAATTATTCTTTTTGCGAGCTAGGATATAGTTATAAAGGTATAACGCTATTTATTATAGAATTATTAGTTCGAGTCTAATTTCTCCAATATATTAAGTAATCTATACTTAAAAAACAAAAAAAGAAGTTAAATAAAATAAATAAAAAATTTTACTTGTTAAAAGTAGTTAAAATTTATATCTCTATAAAAAAAACTAAAGAGTTTTTAGAAAAATGGTTATATGTAAAAATGGATTATGTAGAGTAAATAAAATAATAATAAAAATTAAACATAATGTAATGTAATGTATAGCTGGCTGGCGGACGCCTGCCACGTATATAAAAATTTGCAAGGTCTTAAGTGTAGTTAAATTCTAATTATAAAAAAACAAGCACTAAAAAAGAAAAATTACGACATAATTGAAGTTTTAAAAACAAAATGTTACAAAAAAAAAATAAGTAGAAAGAGGCCTAAAAATAAATAATAGTAACTTGAATACGAAGAAAAATAAAAAAGTAATGTAGACTCGCGGCCACCACTAAGTGATTGTGGGCCTCAAACAAAGAGGACGTGAGACGGCTACACTACGCGATCGCTACGCGAGCGAAGGATGTAAATAAGGTATTAGTCTATTATTTGTTTCAGCTTCATTTTTTTAATCTCAGTAATTGATAAAACAAAACCAAATTTTTAAGTATTAAGGATTAAAAAAAAACATTTAAGTATAAAGTAATAGTTAAATATACAAGAGCGAGGTGATTCGAACACCTATCAATGATTTTGGAGATCACTATACTAACCAATTATACTACGCTCTTTATTAGATTAAAAATAAATAAAATTAGCTATAATATAATAATAATAGTATACTATTATTATTATATTATATATTTAAAAGAAATATTACATACGCTGCCTCCCTCACGTCTCACGTCCGTGCTCACGTCTAAGCGCAAAGGACGTGATAGACGCGAGAATTATTATTAATAACTTATTTTAAAAAAAAATTAGGGCCCTTAGCTTAATTGGTAGAGTACCTAATTGTCGATTAGGGTGGTCCCAGTTCGAATCTGGAAGGGCTCGTTAAAACAAAAATTAGTAATATTTAATAAATATAATAAAAATATTACCAATTTTAATAATTAAAAAAATTATTATTTTTGTTTTTTATTAATTATTTAACAAATTTATATTGAGAATCTTCCTTATTGGCCTCCCACTATAACTAGTGGCACGGACGTGATAGTGAGGCCTCGCATCCGTAGCTAATAGGGCCGCGGAGTCGGACGGCTGCTAGAAATGATTATCAACATTATGAGCTATATTTACTAGAATGAGTATATATATCACCAATTATGAGAATAAAAATTATAACACTATTTATTCTTAACTGTTTAGCTTTTATTTCAGCTTGTAGATTGCTTATTTTAAATAAAATTAATCTTAAAAATGAATTTTGGGCCGGCCTCGCGCAGCTTGCATAATTTATAACGCTCGCAGGAGGCCGTACGGCTGCTAGAAAACAATATATTAATATATATTTTAATAAATTAAAACCAGTATAATAAAGTAATTAAAGTAGAGTTTTATTTAACTCTATTAAAGTAAATCAAAAAAAAATATAATCGAAAATACAATACTACTCGCTCGCGGACGCGAGGTTAGAGTTTTATTATGTAGTAAAGGAATCTGTCAAGTTAGTGGATATGGAGCTACAGGATTAGGTGGAGCACTTGGAATAGATAATAAAGTATAAAGGTTTAGATCCAATAATTTTACCTATATTAGCAAAATTTCTACCATGGACAAGTGAACAAGAACAAGTTATAAGATAAATGCAAAAAGACAGACTTAAATTAACTCGAAATAAACTAGAAATGGAGGGGGGTATGAATATGAGAAGCGTGCTTATGATAAATTAATTAATAATGAAGAACATAAAGTACTAACAGATTCAGTAAAACAAAATAAAAGTTTAGTAAATGAATCTAATAGTAACATAATAACAAATAATATATTGAGAGAAATGGAAAAATTAAATGAAATAAGAGAAATGGAAAATAGAAATAAAAAATAGTTATGATCCACCATTAAAAAAAGTTAATTTATTATTCATTATTCATATGAAGTAGTTAAAGATATACATAATATCTTTCTTAAAGGAAAACAAAAAATAAAAATAAAATTAAAAACAAAAGAATAATTTAATGGATGTGAATGTGAATGTTGAAAAAATTAAATTATTTTTATATTCTTAATATTTGGAACAATGTATGGAGCCGGCCACAATATATTTATATAATAGTGAAGTCTCCGCTAGAAAATATTATAATGATGAAGAAGTACAAACAAATATTAAAGAATATATATAAAAATAGTGAAGTAGAAGCTAAAGAAGAACTTAAAGAAAAGATAGAATAAGAAACTTCTGTTGAAGATAATTATTTATTAATTTCAAATAAAGGTTTCTGGGAAAACATTAGAAAATATGCAATGAATATTTTTCAAGATAAGTTTAGTGGTAGTCAATTTGTTAAACCAAATGATGGTGAAGCTTATTCTAATAACGTAGTTAATTTAAAAGAATTTAATTCTGATTTAGAACAATTGGTAGAACATTGGAAAGAAGATTATAAAAGTTAAGTTATAAAAAATTGGATAAAAAATATACGTAATAATAATGAAATGTCCCCAGTAAGTAATACTATAGAATTTAATGCTTCTTAAATTGGTAAAATGAGTGATAGAAGTTCTATAATATCTGATAGAGAAGTAATTAATATTGAAAATAAAAATATTATTGATGCCGGCCGGCCAAAAAATAAAAAGCTTTAAAGATTATAGAATAGAATTTGACCAAGAAACAATAAATTTATTAAGTGAATCGTTTACAAAGATATTAATGAATTTATTTTAAAAATTTTAAATTGTTAACCCCCCTTAAAGAACTTAGATACATTAAATTTAGCTAAATCTGTCGGCCTACGACGATAATGTATTAAAGGAATATAATAATAAATAATAAAGCTCCCTCACGTCCGTGCACCAGAGCACGGACGTGAGGGGGGGGGGGGATATTAAAATAAAATTAAATATTCTTTATAAAAAAAGAATTGCTATAATTATTATGAGTATAATAATAAGAAAGCAATCATTAAAGAGAATAAACCAGTTGCTTCGGCTAGAGCGAAACCTAAAATAGCATAACTGAATAATTGTCCTCTTATTTGTGGATTTCTAGCTGTTGAAGAGATAAGTGCAGAAAAGATTAAACCTATTCCTGCTCCAGCTCCAATTAAACCTGAGCAAGCTAATCCAGCTCCTATATATTTAGCTGCAGCTAACATTTTTAATTAAACAAAAAATTATTTATTGATAGTGTCTAACATATGAAATAAATTATAAGTATACATACTCTTTTAGCCTTATTTTCTATTAGATTTTACTTTTATATTTTTTGAATATAAAAAGTATTATTTTTAAAATATTATTATTTAATTTAATAAACCGTTAGTACTAAGTTTTATATTTAGATTAATTAAGTGTGGTACGCTACCGGGCCCCTCTAGCTAAGCATAAAGGAGAGCTATCGCTAAGCGGCTACCTGGTTGTTACTAATAATTTATTAATCTTTTTAAAAGTTTATTATATCTAACTCCTCACTGTTAAGTATGTTTATAATATGACGTATTCTATAATAAGCTAATATTACGTGATAATTAGTTAACAGAGTAAAAACCCTCACTATGTCTAACTCATATACATGATAATTTTAATCTTTATGAAATAAATTAAAAAAACTTAATCCCCCCTAATACTCGAAGTATTCTGATTAAAGGATGTAATTGTAATTTACTTTCTGGTAAGTAGGTGTATTTCTTCTGGTTCCTTTTTTAAACCCAATAAAAATACGTTGAAGTACAGTAGATAGATATGGAGATTTTTATAAAAATTAATTAACTTAAACAAATCTAACTCATGAACGTTGCCCGTGTAATTCTTTCTTAAAATTTTATTTTGTTTAGATTTTTATAAAAAACACCAAGGCCCCGCTGCCGCGGACGCGATCTGCCGGACGGCCCAAGCGAGGCCGGCAGTTTAGTTTAAAATCCTATAAGTCAGAAAAAAGGAACCTTAAAAAAGGGTACCAAAAACAAGGCTTAAAGAAATTTGAGTAAAATAAGGTACAGAAGCTTAATTTTAATCACTAAGTAAAAAGAAGACGTAATTGAGCAACGTTGTAAAGATACTAGGCTTTTAAAAGACGTGAAAAAAGAGGTTTTCTGTTAAATGGCTCCGTTTCTTTTTTAAAATCATCAGTAACAGTAAATAAAACAAAAGATGTTAGAGAGATACGAAAAGTTCAAAAATGAAAGCAGAGAGCGTGATCGCGTCCACGAGGGCTCTCAATAAATATTTAAGCAGTCGCTGGCTATATAAATTATAAAATAGACAAATTTTAATTTATAACAAAAATAAAATAAATCAAACAAAGAGAAATTCTAATAAAACCTTTGAATTTTTTTTTTAAAATACAAAATTATTTGGATAAAATTTTTAGATATTTTTTTTTTCTTATCTTATTCGGGGGCCAGAAGGGCCTTTAACTATTTAACAGTTATGTCCATCTCTAGGCTTCTACCCTTTACATAATTTAAATAGGTATCAATTATAAAATATGTTATAAAATAAGTTATTCGGACAGCAGGCTCAAAAATAATTAATTTTGTACATTGCCTATCAACTCACTAAGTGCTCACGTCTATCTTCACGTTCGTCTCTGAGCTGAGAGTCCGGCAACGTGTCGCCCACGGACTTGCTTAGCGATGGCTATAACTTATTTTGTGGCTAGATAACTATTTTTTATTTTTTTTAAGGGGGTGGGTAAATAAATAAAATTTTTGTTTTTATTAAACCAAATTAAAAAAATTGAGAAAAATTGAGGTAATTGATTACCTTTAGATATTTATTACATAAATAGATATATATAAAATAATGTTAAACTAGAATGAAATAATATAACTCTTATATGTGTCTGTAGAAACCAATGTTTAGCCTGACTTGATAGTTTACTATTCTCCTCTATTCTATTTAACCAATTCAATATGAATTTAGGTAAGTATTTAGGTAGAGTAATTTAATTACTATTTATGGAGAAAACTATAAAAAAAATAAAATTCTAAAATATAATGTATTAACCACCCTATTAACCATATTAATAAAGAATATTTAATCCAATAAGGATCAATTGAAATTAAATTTATTATATAATCATATAATGAGGGTGATAAATATTTAATCATTAATATAATAAATATACATAATAAACTTAACCATTTAAATTTATTATTATTATTATTATTAGTGTTATTATTAATACTATTTTTATTTACAGAACTTATTTTAGTTGTATTGAGGCTACTGTTAAGTATAAACATATTTACAGCAGAAGTATTAGTTCCACTATTATCACCTAATATACTACTTAAAGGTGTAAAAGCTTTATAGTATCGAAGCTTTACTATATAATAAGCAGCTAAACCAGGGATAGCCACTTTATTAAATTTAGCTACTACTCTAGCTCGTTCGTTCATTATTTTTAAATATTCTGTACTACTAGTAGTTACAGGTACTTTAGGCATTATTGCTGTACTATATGTTTTTAATAATCCTCTATAAGCGAATATAGGTGAAACTACTAACATTCCTGAGACCAAGAGATCTATATTTGCCTGATTTTTAATGAAACGATCTAAAGCTAATATAGAAACATCTAATCCTTTGTCTAATTCAGCTTTTATTTCCATAACATCAACTATTTTCTTATTAACAGACTCATCCTGATTTTCTACTCCAGTTAGTCTTTCGTCTAAATTTTCTAGTGCCTCAGATTGATCTTTGTTTGATCCACTTTCATTTTCTAGTGTAGATATTTTATTGAGGACATCTAATTTGTTTGATATAGTGTTGATAGTTTTAAAGATACCTTCACTTAAAATTATATCTTTTACTTCATCTGAATCAATTCCAGTTATTTTACTTAGTAATTTAGCAGTTCTTTCTATAGTTTCATTATCCATTTTTACTTTACCCACAGTAGGAAAAGATTCTTCAAATGAACTTAATTCAGTTTTAGGAATTGAATCTAAGAGACTTTTTTCTTTATTAGAAGAACTTAATTTTTTTAAATCTTCTAAACTATCTTGTAGTCTCTTAACTTCACCCTCACTAAGACAAATATCTGATATTTCAGTATCTTCTAATTTAGTATTTGTAGAATTTAAATCTAATCTTTTTATTCTATCTTCAATATTTTTATCCGTATTCAATACACTACTACTATGTATCATTCTAACTTTATATAAAGATAAAAAGCAATGATTATTTAATATAAGGTTTGATAAAACAAATTTATTAAATCCTCCGCTGCCGGCGGCCTCATGGACGTGGTGGCCGCGGTAATTGTTAATGTTATTAATATATTTTATTTTTGGCATATTGTCTTTAATATCTTTTAAAAATTCCGCTTGTTCCGTTTCATTCAGTGAATGATATTTATTTAACACTTAAGTTACAGGTGCTTTATCATCTGAATTAGCTTTAGATTTAGTAACCATTGCATTTAATCGTTCTTGATTTGCGGGAGTAATTTCACCAAATACAGATTTATATAATGAACCCATAAAAGGTATAAATTGTCTATCTCTTCCAGCTTGTACCAATATTTCATCATAAACTGCTCCTCCACCTAAAAAAGTAACAGCTCCACCAGTCACTGTACATCCTACTTTAGCACAATATATTATTTTACCTATATGTGATGCAAATTTATTTAATGGAGAATTTCTTACTTCAAATTCTTTAGATTTATATATTAAAGTATAAATACCATAAATAAATTTAACTATAAAAAGAATAAACATTTGTACTGATTGTATAGCACCTATTATAATTATAAGTTTATGTAAATAAGCAGGTGACAATAAGTAACTAGAGGTTAAGACAAGTAATAAACATAGACCACCTATAAAACGTAAGATTCTAATATATATATTATTATATATTTTATCTACTTTTTCGGGTAATATAGGTACACTATATCCTTTTTTAAGAGCTAAATAAATTGAATTTTTATCTATATTTATAGATAAATATTTTAGTAAAAAATTTCTCATTTTTGAAGAGATCCATAAACTATCAATTCAATACTTTAAATTTTATTAAAATATTATAATTGACTGTTATGAGTTAATGCTATTCAAACCTTTTTAGCTCTTTATCCCACTTAGTGACCACTTAGTGACCACGGACGTGAGCCTAATATAAAATACACTGAACTTTTTTAGTGCTTGTTTTTTTATAATTAGAATTTTACTACACTTAAGACCTTGCAAATTTTGTTAGATTAAAATCTTTATATTATAATATTTATTATTTCTAATTGATAAAATAAATATAATATATATTCTACAATAAAAAATTTATTTTTTTAACGTTATTTAATCTACTCATTTCATTTCATTATTAATTTTAAAAATCAAATAAATAAAATAAATTTATTATTTTATTAAATTTAATTTAATAAAATTTTATTTTAGGTTAATTAGAATCGAACTAATAATTCTATAATAAATAGCGTTATACCTTTTAACTATATCCTAATAAATACCCCCGCGAGCGCTGCGCGATGCGAGAAACAAATTAAAAATTAAATCTTTTAAACAAAAATAGTTTGTAAGATTTAATTTTATCTCCTTTTAATTTCCTCGCTCTCGCTCACGTCTCACGTCCGTGGTCGTGTTCCGCGGCGGACGCGGGCCGCGCAAGATTTTAATTGTTAAATAATATATATAATATTACATTAATAATATATTTATTATTGTTTAAATTACTTTTTTAAATAAAATTTATATTTTCTTCTTAAAACATAATTAGCATCGTTATAATAACTATTGTTAATTTTTGTCATTTCATTAGCTCGATCTATAGAAACAAAAGCACCTGTGGATTTATTTCTATATCCTCGTAAGATATCATAATTTATAACTTTATTTAAAATAAAATTTTGTTTGGTCACGTCTCGTACGTGTCTGTGGTCAGCATTTTTCTTTAAAATCAATAATATTTTTAATCTCCCGCGACCGCTCCGCGAGCGGGGGGGTTGTATTAAAAATAAAAATTTATATTAAGAAAATAAAATTAATTTTTTTTTATTAAATCAATAAAGTTATGACAGTTAATAATAAAAATATAACCATAAATAGCATTGTTATTATAGTATTATCAATTATTATTTGTCTATCTACTTTTTCTATCTGACTAATTTCATATAACTCTAATATATGACTTTTTATGAATAAAGGAATAAATTTAGATAAAACTGGTTCTTCATTTAATTTAGAGTATTTATCAATAATATGTAATATTAATATATAATATAATATAATAATAACAAACATTAGAATTATTAATAATTTTATATAAATAAATTTTTCACTTATAAATAATCTATAAACTTTAAATAATGGAAACAAATCAGGATAATATATAAAAATAAGTACAGAAATTAGTATAAATATTAATATTTTAAACCATATTTTTGATTTTTTAAAATATGAAAATAATAACATAGCTGAGTTATCAGGTTTACTAGAAGATGGTGTAACATTAGCATTAGCATTTATATTTATATTAACTCCACTCTTATTAGGAATATAATATTTACAAAAATAAATCATACTTTGAAGCCCAACCGTTATCAGAAATGCACCTCCAGTACTAAATAACATTCTATTTCTATTTAACAATTGTAAGGCTACTAATTTACTTTTGTCAGTGTTAAATTTAGATATTTGATTAGTTGCATATTTATCATATGATTTCATTATACCTCTATACAGGAAATAGTTAGTAAACCCTACACTAATTACTCCTGAAGCTTCGATCGTAGTTTTATGTTCCGAAATAAAATGAGATATATCACCCCATAATTTGTCAACTTTATTTATATCAACAATTATTTTACCTTCACCAACATGTTCTATTATTTTACCTTCATCAACTTGTTCTATTGTTTTTTTACTATTTTCAGTAATACCTTTATTAACTATTTCTCCATAATCTTTATTAATTTCTCCGTGAGGGAGTAATTTTTCAACTTCATTTTTGAAAGACCCGTCCTGTTTATTTTTTAGTGAAATTAAAAAATTAATTGTTTTTTCTACATTACTTTTTCCAGGCGTATCCCTTATCATGTCTTTGATTACAGATATTTTTAAATCAGATAAATCTGAGTTATCATTTGATAATGCTGTTTTAAGTAATTCATCAAACTTTTTATTCTGAAAAAATTGTTTAATTTTATCATCATTATAAAAATTAGGAAATGCTTCATTAAAACTACTTTGAGTATTTTCCAAATACTCACTTACACTCATTTCCTCACTTTCTTTAAGAATTTCTGATAGTCCATCCAATAATTGATCAGAGTCAGCGAAATTTATAATATTATTATTGTCTTGATTAGATATATTAGGATTTTTATCCGTATTCAATACACTACTACTATGTATCATTCTAACTTTATATAAAGATAAAAAGCAATGATTATTTAATATAAGGTTTGATATTATCATTTTTGTTTATTTATTTATTTATTTTTTACATTTAATAACGAAAGCTAAAGGATTAAATTAATCATTTAGCTACTTAATAAACCATTTGTTAGTAATATACATACGTTTTACTCTCTGTTACAAATGTTTAATATAAAGAATAGTATTTATATTTGAATATTAAGCTAAAATTCCTAATGCGAAAGAGTAGATACAAAGTATCAAAGAAAGCTATTAATAGTTGTTTCTCGGCCCCACGTTACAGATCGTGAACGAGACATATTCAAACGCGTATTAAAGTTTCTTTATTAGGATAATAGGACAATTAGAGTTGAACTAATAATTCTATAATAAATAGCGTTATACCTTTATAACTATATCCTATCCTAGCTTGCGAAATAATTAATTTTTATTTCTCTCTTTTATTATAAAATAAATAATAATTTAGTATTTTAAAAGTAACGATGACAATATAGTAAACATCTAAGTATTTCAAAGGGTTATTAATTTAACTAAAGTATCTCCTCAATAAGTGGGGGTATAATTCAAAAATTAATAATCCGTAACTAGTCGAAATTGATAGTAAAATGACGGCGTACTTTATGACACTCTATAAATGGAATTAGTAGAGAGAGACTAATTATAACTTATTTAGATCTTATTATCACTTTAAATATTTATTATTTATTATCTTTTTTGTTTATATTTTTATTCTACTAATTAATATTTAAATTCAAGTATAAGCAATTAAAGTAATTAGTAGCTTATTCAAAAGTAAATTTTATAATTATTTTAAAAAAAAAAAATTTTTTTAAATCGGTAATTATAATCGGGTGGGGGAAAATTATCTAATTTAGTTAATTGAAGAGAAAAATAAGAAACAAATAACTCTTAATCACCAAGATCAATAAAATCTGTAATTTCAAACTTTTCAGATAATAATTTAAAATTATAAAAATTTGTAAATTCATGTTTATTAAATTCAGTTTTCATAGCAAATCGTCCATAAAGAGAATTCATGAATAATTTAGCTACAAGGTTCATTGGATCTGATTTAGGAGATTGTTGTCTTAAATTATAGAAATCTGTAACAAATTTACTAAATATATCACCTTTTTTAAAGAAATAACAACTGTTTATAGTAAAGTCATAATATTTAAGATCGTTATAATATTCAGGTGAATTTATTTTCATATCAAATGATCCATTTGGACTTATTGTCCGTAATCCATTACCATTATGACGCCTAATTTGTAAATACGGAGCATATAAATCTTTTTTAGTTTCTACTTCAACATCTCCTATCCAGTAAAGATTATCAGGAGAAAGAATGGATATATCACCAGTGAATTTATTTATTGTTCCAACGGGAAATAAATAATTTTTCATTATAGATGGATATAAACTGTTGACATCATAAACATGAATATTGGTTCCATATGGAATATAATTTTCTGTTGATCCTCCAGTAAATGATTCTTTAATAAAAATAAAATCAAAAATATTTCCTTTTGTAATTGGAATTGTATTTTCCTGCATATAATGTGTTCTGTAGATTGCAAAAACTAATGAAGGAAGAGTTGGATATTTATTAATATTTACTTTCCATTTATCAAAAACTAAATCTTTAAATTGAGTTAGTACTTGATATAAGCTAATACAATCATTTTCACAATATATCATTACTTTACTTTTCCATAGATTGAAATTATCTATTCTTTCAATATCTTTAGAATAATGAGATAAATCAGACATTTTATATTGATCATGACCATTACCTATAAATACAGGTTCCATTCCTTTTTTAGTAGACGTATTAAAAGTTTTAGATAATTTATCTAATGAGGATGGTAATAATAAGTAAGAATCTGTTATTGTTATAGAAATATTTTTATCTTTATCTCTAATTCTTATACTAATAATATTATCATCTTTTTTAAGAATATTTATATTATATTCATAATTGGTTGCTAGTGAAGAGATATATTTGAATATAAATATAATATCAAATCTACTCAAATTATGAGCATAAACATGATAATTTTTATATCGAGGTTTTAATAATTGATTAAATAAAGGTTCAGCGGATTCTGTGAACCAACTAAATTTTTTTTACCATCAAACATACAGTATAAATATGGAATGTGAACGTTATTTCTATCTAATAAAGTTTCAATATCAAATATAATCATTTTTGTTTTTAACAGTGTTTGTGTTTTCAATTTACTTAGAAATTTAGTATGTAATTCTTTTGTAGTTAAAACAATTTTATCATTTTGAATATAATATGTAATATTATTAACGATTCGTTTAAAGTCTGCAGCTCCACAATCTTGTATAGTATCTACAAATGAATATAATTCATTGCCACTTTCATTAACTTTAATTAATGTTCCTATTTCAATATTAGCCATTAAAGCTTTACCCTCAAATATATGATAATAAACACCACCACTTGTTACAACTTTTAATGAAGGAATATCAATTAATATTCTTCCTCAACTTCCATAATCGGTACTACATGGTAATTTATGAATACCAAAATTATCCAGATTTATAGGTTTAGGTTCTGCTAATAATTCTGACCATTTAGTGATATAATATTGTTCATGCTCTTTATCAATTAGAAAATAATTAAACTCTATATTTTTGATTATAAGATCTGTATAATCTTCTCCTTTATAGGAGATAAGGGTTTTACAATAATTTGTATATTCACTTAAAGAATCATAGTTAAGAACTAAACCTTTATGTAAAGTTTTAATTGAACCATCAATGAATTCTAATCTCATCAAAATAAAAAATTTTCTCTCTCTCTGTCCTGACAGTATTCTATCAAAGAATAATTTGATTATTTCAACAAAAATTTGGTAATTACTAAGTAGTATTTTAATATTAAAATATACAATAAAGGCATTAAATCCTGATTTATAATATTATTATATTTCATTCTCTGTTTTTTTATATTATATTATATTATATTATATTATATTATATTATATTATATTATATTAAAAAATTCCTTTTTATATTTTCTTAATTAGAAAATAAAATTATAAGATAAATAAAGCTGCTTAGAAACAGCAATTAGGTTAAACCAAGAATAAGTGACCTTAATATAAATATTATTATATTGAATATTACATCAAGTTTTATAGATCAACTTTGATCTATCGATAAGAAGCTTTTTATGATTCAATTAGTAATAATTGATGGGTGTTAACTTCCTTGATCATACTTACTATAAAGGCTAATCAAGATTCATATTTACGCTAAGTAAATGATTTGAATTAGAATAGTAAAATAAGATTAAATTTATAATTCTATTTTAAAAAATAATGAAAATAACTAAAAATTTAAAATTTGCTAAAAATACAGATTACGAAGTAATAGTATTAGCTGGGATTAATCTTAATAAAAAAAACAAAAAAACAAAAATTTTTGGATTGTATGATTATGTACAGCTAGTTACCAAAGGGTCGTAACACTTAGTGAGGACGCACTTGATTAGTATAAACTTACAGTACTAAAGGATAGTAAACTTTTTAAAAAGAAAGTTTACTACATATTTTACTCTATCGCTGGCGGACGCCGTCCTCCACGTACGTGAGGCCTAACTCACGTCCGGGACCCGCTCGTGGATGCCTCCGCAAAGCAGCGGAGGTAGATTTTTATTTTAATTAAATCTATTACCAAAACTGTAAATAGTTAACAACTAGATTTTTTAATTAATACTAAAGATTTAAAATCTTTACAAGTAATGAATAAATAATACTTTTATTACTTAATTACCAATACTAACTTTTTTATAAATAAAAATATTATTTATTTTAAAAATTAACTATCTGCCGTACGGCTGTCGCGCCTCATTTAGTAGGGTTATTGATAATTAATAAAGAATGAATTAGTATAAATCCGTCCTTTAAATCTTATTGTAAATAGAGAAAAATACGTATTAACATATATAGTTGATATTTGTATAGGATTAAATTATTAATAAATTTTTGTTTTAAGGCCCCGCGTCCGCGAGGACGGCATAAAATAATTTTATTAATTAAAAATTTTAAATTTTAAAAGAGTTATATTATATATAATAGAAGATTAAAATAATTTAATAAACAGTATTTTAGTATAAAGGTTGTACAGCTACCCTTCAAGTAACTAGTATCAGTTCAATTCTGATAAAGATCAATAATTTTGTTTTTATATATTATATTAGACATTATTATTAATATTTTAATATTTTATAATAAATATTATGATTATAAGTTAATTTAAAAAAAAAATTAAATTAATTATTTTTAGGAATAGTTTACATAGGTAAGTTAAAACGATTGCTAATTGTTCGGGAAATACCCTTAGGGGTTCGACTCCCCTCTATTCCGTTATAATTTACTATATATATTTTAGACTCTAAATCCATTATATTTTCGTTTCATTATTGAAATTATTGCAGATTTTAACATTTCTTCACTATTCATAAAATCATTTAAATAAAAAGATTTAAATACTTTTCATCAGAAATTGAAACACAATAAGGTTCCATTAGTTCATTAATTAAATTCATGGTTGATCCACTTTTTGGCCGTCTCTAAATAATAATAATTAGAAAATCATTATAAGTAACTAGATATTAAATAATTTCCTATAATAAGAGTCTTGGGGATTGGATATAAATAATTTTTGAAAAGATAGTAGAATAGAAAAAATAAACAGTGGATCAACCATTCTGTGGTGAGGGTAATTATCTAAAATATTTAATTATATATAAAATTATAAAAGTTTAAAAAATTTATTTTATTTAAATTTAAAAGAGGTAATATTAGTTTAATTGGCAAAATAACGTCTTGTGGCGACGATGTTCAGAGTTCAAGTCTCTGATTTTACCCTTTATACTGAGACCCCCGTAGCGCGTATGCCGGCCTCGGTAAAGCCTCCACGTCCGGGACAGATAAATAGGAATAACTTAATGTGGAGAGGCTGCCGTCCTCGCGTAGCCGATACACAAACGGCCAAAGAGGTGCCGCTTAGCGAGAGACGTGAGATTGGAGTAAATTACTTTTTTATTATTGGAAAATAACAATTTAATTATTAGAATAAAAGAGAGTTAAGATATCTAAATCTGGGATTACTCTTAATAAAGTATTTGGTAATGTTTAATTCAAATAATTTTTATTAAGTTTAATTTTGGAAGGTTAAAAGGATCACTTAGAATATATCTTATGAACAAAAAAATTTGTGGAGATTAAAAATATTAAATATAAAGAAAATATAAAAAATAAAAATTAGAATAAAAATATCTAACACCTAAGTATGTTCTCGCGTTCGTCTAAGCGAACGCTTGTTTATTTTAATAAATAAATGTAAAATCAAAACTCCTATATGATCTTATGAATATTTTATAGATAATTCAGAAAACTATTATTATTTAATAAAAAATATTATAATAATATTTTTATCGAATAAATTAAATAGTTTTTTATTAATAGAATAGTATTTTACTAAATTTTTCCTATAGATTATTTACTCTAACTCATCAATTTTTTTCTTATTAGTTATAATTATTTCCCAATCACGTTCCACTTAGTTATTGTGCGACTGAGAGTTATATTACAAGGCCTCACTCACTCTTGCTTAGCTGCACTCACTTAGTGGCAAATGTAGAACGAGCACTAGTTATAAGTTATAGTGGGAGGCCGGCGATATAATTAACTACTTTTTTTTTAATATGAAAGTAATAAAAAGTATTCTTCTTTTTAATTTTTCTTTATTTATATTTATTACATAAAATAGATCATTATTTTAATTATTTTTAAATAATAATAATTAATCGAATAATGTTTCTATCAATTATGGTAATATTAATAAAAAATAAAAAATATTTTTAATAACTAATTTAAAATAAAATTATTATATATTAATTTAAATAAATTTATTTATAATATATTTATTTGATATAATAAACAAAATAAAAAATAAACAAAAGTCCGATTCTAATATGTCGGCCAAATTATATTTTTTATAATCTTTGTGTAATAGGATATTTTATTAAAAAATACATTAACAATTGTAAACTAATTTAATTTCATTAATATTAATAATTTTTAGCTGAAATAGTTTAAATGGTTAAAACATACCACTCATGACGGTAAAACAAAGGTTCAATTCCTTTTTTCGGCTTAAATAAAATAATTCGGGTCGCGGGGCCTACCTTATTATAAAAAATAAAATTATAATAAATTTAAAATAACTATTTAAGAATCAAACTATATTTATCTATTATTCACTGTTAAAATATTTTAAAATTAAAATTTAAAAATATAAATGATAGTATTATATAATATAATAAAAATTATACTATTTTTTTTTTTACTATTTAAATATAGTAAATTATTTCATTTAAAAAATTTTGTTTTTAATATAAACAAAAATGAAATTAAACTAAATTGTAAGTATAATATATTAATTTAAATTTAAATAAAATATATAATTTAATATAATATCATATTAAAAATTTATATATATTTATTATATTTTATTTTTTCTATAAGCTAAGAAAATAAGACATTATTTTTATTTGCGCGCTGAGATTAAAAACAAAACAAAACAAAAGAACATAAATATACAAAATAAAATACCGGGCACTGTGAGATTTGAACTCACGACTTTTTTGAAGTACTCGTTTTCAAGACGAGCGCCATAAACCAGACTCGACCAAGTACCCACTTAAATAATATTTAATTAAAATAAAAATAAAATTAAAAAGCTAATAAATCTATATTATAAATATAATAATATAAAATTATAAATAATAATAATAATAATAATTATAATTATATTTTTTATTACTCTCTTATCTTTTGTTTTTTAATTAATTATACTATTAATAGTATATTCTAACTATTATTAAAACTATATCTCAGCCTACGGCCAGCGTACGTATGTAATTTTTACCTTAATAATTTATATTTTATATTCGCGGTAGCGGGCGCTAGAAAATTAAATTATAAGTTTGTTAAAGTAAGTGATATTTATTATATAAATAATATTGTAAATTAAAGACAGATACTCGACAAAATTAATAAATAAGAATTTTAAATTAAAAAACAAAAATAAATATACCAAAAGGTAATGAAATAATACAAATTAAAATAAATATATATTTCTAATTTATTTTTAATTATAATCTTAATGTCGCGTCCGCGTCTATCTAATTAAATAATAAGACCGAAGGGAATTGAACCCTTATAAGATCCATTATGAGCGAATTGCATTAACCAATTATGCTACAGTCTTAAAAACAAAAGAAAAACTAAAAAAGTAAATATCTTTATAATATAAATAATTAAAAATAAAAATATTAATAAATTATTTTATTTATTTTATAGTATAAATTTAAACAAAATAATTTTAATCAAATTTTTGTTTGTTTTTTAATTATATAAGATATATTTTTTTGAGCAGTAAAGGAATCGAACCTTTTACAGTTTACACCAATTCTTTTACAGAGAACCACCATTACCAATCGGATCACCTGCCCTAGTAAGAATTTAATTATATATTTTTATACTTTCTTTATTTATAGTAGCCACGTCCATGAGCGAAGCACTCTTTTAAAAATTAAAATTAGAGAAGCGGAGGCAGCCGTCCGGCAAAAAATAAATAAAAATAAAATTAAAAAACAAAAATAAAAAAACAAAATACACATAGGTAGAATATTAAGTATTTAATTCAGTTAATTTTGTAATTATATATAGTATTATAGAATGAATATCTAAATAATTATTTTATTTATTTTTATTAAAATTAATCACATTATAATAGTTATTTTAGATTATAATGGTTGCCTCGCTCGCTAGGATGTTAGCGGTTCAAAGAGCAACGACCACAGATTCACTGCCTCCAGCATCACTCCCACGGATTAAGCAAGCCGCGGCTCCTATAATGAGATTCTCGTTCCGCGACGCTGTACAACGTCGCTAAGCGTGTATTGAAAACACCTGGACTTGAACCAGGACTCTCTCCTTAAAAGGGAGATACTCTACCATCGAGTTCTGCTTCCTATTTTATAAATAATAAAATAAAAATTTTAGTTAAAATTTGATAAATTAAATATAATATTTATATTTTTATTTATTTAATTACTACTTTTATTTTTTATTTTTATTTTTATATTAATATTTTTAACTTTCTTTATTTTAAATTTGAACTGAGTTGACCAGACTCGAACTGATATAAACCATTACCAAAAAATGGTGTTTTTCCAAATTAAACTACAACTCATTATAGAATATTTTTATTAAATATATATTTAAATATTTATTTGCCGAGAACTGGAATTGAACCAATATTTAAGTCTTACAAGGAATTCGTTTTAACCAATTAAACTATATCGGCCCTTAATAACCTTATTATATATTCTATATTTATATAATAGTTAATTAAATAAAAAAATAACTAATAACACTTATATTAAAAATTTAATTATTAGAACTTAGATATAAAGATAAACCCTCGCGTAGCCGATACACAAACGGTGGGCTAAGCCAATCACGTATGTGGTAGTTATCGTGAGTGAGAGTGGAGTAAATTACTTTTTAGTTTAGTTATATTTATTATATTCTACTATTAAGCTGTTACCCCGGGAGAGAATTGAACTCACATCTCTAAAGCTTCAAATTAGCGCTTTGACCACTAAGCAACCGAGGTTTTTCAAATAAAGATAAAAAAAAAATAAATATTAAATATTGTATAATATAATTACAACTCTTTTAAAAAAATTCTTATTTTTATAATTAAATAAAAAGTATAATAAAATAATTTTAAAGACAAGAATAATATAATATATAATATATAATAATAACATATAATAATTTGTTAATTTTACTATGCCTCGCTAAGCGGGCCACGCTAAGAAAATATATTTTTATATGGAGATAGATAGATTCGAACTATCATATTTGTAGTGCAAATACAACTGATTACCATTATCAGATATCCCCTATTACTTTTTAATTATTAAACATTATAAAGATTAATATATATTATTAATAAAAATTCTTTAATTCTCTTTTATTATATTTATATTTATATTTATATTTATATTTATATTTATATTTATATTTATATTTATATTTATATTTATATTTATATTAAAAATATATAATTAGGCCCGCTTAGCGAGTCATATCTTGAATCTAATATAAACCTTTGTTTATGAAAGTTAAAAAAATTAAAGTTACTAAATAAAAATTTAATAAATAATAATAATTTTTACTATTAAATAAGTATTACTATATTATATATAATATTTTATTTTTGTTTTTTAAGAGTTTATTTACAATTAGAATAATAAAATTAAGGGGTCACGGGCACTTGCCACTATCACTAAGTATGTGAGTGATCGTGGGGGGTTAAAATAATATAATAAAAATTTATTATATTTATTATTTGATTAATAAGATATTATATAATTATTAAATTATAAAAACAAAAATTAATAATATAATAAAGTAGATACTGGTAAATGAATGTTGTATAATATTACGTTAGGGAAAATACCTAAAATTATAGTAGGAATTAATAAAGAAATTAAAATATTAAATTCTTGTCTAGTTATATCTCTTAAAGGTTTTAAGTGAGGTGAATATACTCCATAAGAAATTCTATTATATAAATAAATAGAATAACAAGCAGAAAATACAATACCAGTGGCACCTATAGCAGATATAATAGGACTTTTTTCCCATATACCTATTAAAGATAATTGTTCACCTAAGAAATTTAAACTTAAAGGTATACCAGTGTTACTTAAAGTAAAAATAAAAAATAAAATAGTGAAAACAGGCATATAAGTAACTAATCCTCTAATATATTGAATAATTCTTGTACCTGTTCTTTCATATATTACTCCACCTACACAAATAAATAAAGCTGGTGAAACAAAACCATGACCTAATGAAAGTAAAATAGCACCTTCAATACCTTGTATTGTATTAGAAAATATACCTAAAACAACAACACTCATATGAGCAATACTAGAATAAGCAATAAGAGATTTAGTATCTTGTTGAATTATAGTAGCTAATGAAGAATAAATTAAAGTTACAATTGCAATAGTTTGTACTAATGGTCCAAAATAATTAGAAGCATCAGGTAAAAAATTTATTAATACTCTAAGATAACCATAAGTAGCAAATTTTAAGATTGTTCCAGCTAGAAGGATAGATCCAGCTAATGGACTATCAGCATGAGCTCTATAAAGCCATCCTGTTAAAGGCCACAGTGGAGTTTTTACTGCAAAAGCTAAGAAAAAAGCTAACCATAAAATTTTTTGACTATCTAAACTAATTTCAGATAATGATATTAATTGAAAGTCTGTTGAACCTACATTATTATATATTTGAAGAATAGCTAAAAGCATAAATAAAGAACCAGCTAATGTATATAAAAAAAATAATAAAGCAGATCTAATTCTATTCTCTCCAGAACCATATACCACTATTATTATAAATAATATTGGTAATACACTTTCGAAAAAAATATAGAAAAGAAATAAATCTAATACTACAAAAACTGCTATTTGTAATGTCTCTAAGATTAAAAAAGAGATTAGAAAATATTTTATATTTTTATATATATTTTTATAATTAGAAAGTATAGCTATGGGAGTAATAAAAGTTGTTAGTAATACATAGTATAATGAGATACCATCTATACCTACATTAAAATGACAAAAACTTAATTTATTGAATTCATATATAAATTGATAATCACTAGTACTAGAATCAAATTCTACCCATAATAAAATGGAAATTATTAAGTTAATAAGAGATGTTGTAAGTGCTATACTTTTCATTTTTTTTTCATTTTCAATTGAATTTTCTTGTATTGGTAATATTAATAAAGAACCTATAATTGGAACTATTAGAAGTAATTGGATCATGATGATAATTTTATTTTTTTATTTTATTATTTTATTTTTATTAAAATAATTGTTTTTATTTTAATATTATGAAATTTTACTACAAATTAATTATTTCTAATTTAATAATTAGAATGGATTAATTATATTTTTTTAAAGATAAAAAAATATTAAAAAATTACTAAGATAAGGATTAATATCCTTATCTACTACATAATAATAATTATTTTTAAACATTTAATTAATACTATATCTCGCTTAGCTGCGCTCGCGGGACATGTATATTTTAATAATTATTATTAATACTTTTATATAAACGGGACCCGGGCAGGAGTTTTTTTTTATATAGTTATGGTTCCGCAACTAAAATAATGAAACCTAAAATTTTTAGGCTTTACCCTATATTAAAAAAACAAACTTTAACTAATAAATAGTAAAAATATAAAAAAGATTAAAAATGTGAATATCGCAGGCTAGCTAAGCTACATAGCTTGCTTAAAGGAGTAACTTCGATGTAGCCGTCCGGCTGCTATAAAAATTAACAACAGTCAATTTTCATATTTTAAATGTAGTATAATAAGTAAAAATTTTTATGCTTTGACCTTATATCAAATAAACTTTTGTTTTTTAATTAATGACTAGTTGGCCCGCGGCCGCTATACCCTTTGGCACTACAGCTGCTTTGCGGAGGTAGTGAGGCATACTAATAAAAGATTCAGGTAAACAGATGAATAGGAGGCGTCCGCCCTCCTTCTCTCGCTAAGATACACTCCCTTAGAGGGGGTAGCATAAAAATTAAAAAATTTAGTCTTTAGAAAATTGGATCTAGATCTTATATATACTTATTTTGTTTTTGAAGAAATGTAAGTATGTAAATCAATAGGTAATTCTTCCAATGGTAGAGGATGAGTAATAAGATAATGTAAGCCAACTACAAGTTCAATTAAACCAAACATCATTATTGAAGGTAATATAAATATACTTATTTTACCTAAAATATTTTGATAGTTAATATAAAATATTATAAATTTATTATTAAATCGTTTAATAATAAAATCTTTATTATGTAACATTATATTTATTAACATATATATTGACAATAACATAATTAAACTAATTACTATAACTAGTAGTAATATATAAATAAATAATTGTAGACCCATTAGATCGTCCAAATAACCATATACTTCTCTAGGTTTAAATAATTTTAAAAAGAAATTAATAAGACTATTAATTGAGAAGTCAGGAAATAAATTACCGTCACTAACTAAAGATTTAGAAATAGAGTTAGAACTACTGATATTTTGATGTGACGTTGAAGCTTGTTCAGTCAATTTATCTATTATAGGATTTAATTCATTATCTTGAACAACAGTAGGAACATTACCAGGCCTTCTACTTGTTCTATTGTATTCCATCCATGAAAAAATTAATCTGTTAAACCCAATAGGATTTTCAACAGCATGAAACCATACAGTAATAGGTATTATAACTCCTAATGTAGTTAAAGCAGCTATAGCTTTTATTCGGGGACTACCTGGAACAAGTCTATACACAGCAAGAGCTGAACCTATAATACCCCAACTTTGAGGAACACCATAAGGCCACCAACTAACAGGGTCTTGAGTATCTTTATGGTCATTTACATATAAATAACTAGGTTTAAGATTTAAATATTCAGTAATTAAAAATAATAAATTTATAAAAAAGATAATAATACTGAAAACTATAAATAGTAAAGCAATTTTTTCAATAATAGAATTTGTTTGACAGAATATTTTAGCTCTAAAACCTAAAACTCCAGAGTTAGAATTTTGAATTAATAATAAGGAAAAAATAAGTATTGATATATATAAGAAAATGTTTAAAATAAATAATGTTTCCGTTTCTTGTATTGGTAATATTAATAAAGAACCTATAATTGGAACTATTAGAAGTAATTGGATCATGATGATAATTTTATTTTTTTATAAATTGTTTTTAATTTAATTTTAATATTATGAAATTTTACTACAAATTAATTATTTCTAATTTAAAGATTAGAATAGATTAATTATATTTTTTAAAGATAAAAAATATTAAAAAATTACTAAGATAAGGATTAATATCCCTATCTACTACATAATAATAATTATTCTAATACTATCTCTCGCTTAGCGGCGCTCGCATATATTTTAAATAATAATATTAACACTGTTATTAATATATTTTTTATAATAATTAAATAATTATTATTAATACTTTTATTAATTAATATCTTTTAGATAATAATTTATATATATTTGAAATTGGGTAAAGTTTCAGTTTAATAGATAAATACTTTACTTAAACAAAAATTTTGTTTTTAATTACAGCGATACAATAAAAAAGAAGTGGGGGGTAAATATAAAATTATTTATTAACATTTTTATTTTTATATTTATTTATTTATTTATTTATTTATTTATTTATTTTTTTTTATAAATTAGTGTAATTCAATTGCATCTTTAATATAAGAACAAGTTAATATTGTGAATACATAAGCTTGTATAATTGAAACAGCTAATTCTAAACCAACTATAGCTAAAAATATAGTAAAAGGAATTAAAGTTAACACCGCTATAATTAAAGTACTACTAAACATTTGGTATAAGAAAGTTGCTAGTATTTTCATTAATGTGTGACCAGCTACTACGTTAGCGAATAATCGTATCCCTAAAGAGAAAGCTCTAGCTAGATATGAAACTAATTCGATTAATACTAAAAGAGGTACTAAAGCTAAAGGTGTTCCAGAAGGTACAAAATATGAAAAGAAGTGTAATTTATGTATAGATAATCCTAGAATAGTTACAGCTATTAGTATAGTGAAAGAGAAACCAATAGATACCATTATAGAAGTAGTAATTGTGAAAGAATATGGAATGTTACCAGTTAAGTTAGCTATTAAGATGAAAAAAAATAAAGAATATATAAAAGGTAAGTAAACTTCTTTACCTAATTGTTCTCTAACCATAGAATTTATACTAGCAAATAAACTTTCAAGAGCTATAGACCATTTAGAAGGTACTAATTTATTTTCATTATTAGCCATATAATGTATTGCTACAATTATAAATAATACTAATAATGAATATAAAGCTAAATTAGTTAAACTTATATTTAAATAACCTAAAATAGGTGCATTAAAACCTAGTAAATTACTTACTTCAAATTGTTCTAATGGAGAATTTATTATTAAATTATTTTGATTTATATGTGAATTTATTAACATTTTTTTTTATATTTTATTTATTTATTATTGTTTTTTAGTTTAGTTATTTTTTAATTTTTGCTTAAATTTAATTATTTATTTTTTATTAATTTTATTTTATGAGTAATCAGATTTGAACTGATGATCTCTACTTGGAAGGTAGATGCTATACCAACTTAACTATACTCATTTAATATTATTTACTATTCTTTTATAGTTATATAACTTATAAACAGGGTAATTTATTCTTATATTTATTATACTATAAATTAATTTTAATATATTATATTATACTGTTATAGTTATATATTACTTTTCATAACAGAAAAATTAAAGTATTGCATTATTAATTTATAAGCAGGGTGACCCGTCTGGGACTCCTCAACTACTAATTAATCTTTATATTCAAGTAAAAGGAATTAAAGTAATTAGTAGCTTACCTTGTAAAAAATAAAATTATTTATTTATTTTTTTTATTTTTAAAAAGATATGATCAGTTAAAAGATATTTTTAGTAAATTGGGGGTATACTTAAATTAGTTATTTATCACAAGGATAATTTTATCTATCATTTCTTTAACAGATTTACTTACATTTGTTATATCATTTTTTCTACAAAAGTTAATATATTATCAATTGTGATCGTGTGTGAGAAAAGGGTTCATTAAGTCTGGAACTTTCTATAATTCCTTATTTTTGTTTTTATTTTTAATAGGCTAATTTTAATCTTATTGTCGCCCTCGTCCGGTATGTTACAGACGTGTAACTAAGTGGGGGCTACTTTAAATTTAATTATTTTTATTATCTAATTTAACTGGTAGTTCATAATCTGTAAGAGATATTGCACCAGAACCTATTTCTAATACAAATCCTATTGTTAATACAATAAAAAATATAATAGCAATAGAGAAACCGAAAGTACTTACTTGATATAAAGTTACAGCAATTGGGAATAATAACAGAATTTCTAGATCAAAAACTAAAAATAACATAGCAACAATGTAAAAATGTATTTGAAAAGTAGATCTAGTTTGACCATAAACAGGACTAAATCCACATTCATAAGCAGATACTTTAGCTTCATCCGGTCTATGAGGAGCTAGTAATAAATTTAAACCTAGTAATAAAAAAGAAAGAATAGGAACAAAAATAAATAACATTAATAAGTTGTTCATTTAAAAGTTAAATAAAGATAAAGATAGTAATTGTGTACTATTTAATAATATAGAAGGTTTAAGAACAAATAATAATATAGATAATGTTAATGTAGAAATTATAAAACTATGGAAGTTTGTTAAATCTGCCTCCCCGTGTCCGCTAGGCCCAGAAGAATTAGAATTAATTTTGTCTGTAGGTTCTGTGTGAAGAACTCTAATTATTTTTATATAATATGAAGTACTAATAACACTTACAACTATTCCTAAAATAGCCATGAAATAGTATCCACTTTGTATAGCTGAATATAAAACAAATTGTTTAGAGAAAAACCCAATTAAAGGAGGAATACCCGCCATAGAGAATAAGCAAATAGTTAAACTTAAACTAAGTAAAGGATTTATAAAAAATTGACCTTTTAATTCAGATATAAATCTAATATCTTTTTCTGATTCTTTATTAAATAAAGAAGATAAGTTTAAATTTTTTGTCATAGAATTATTTATTATATAACCAAAAGCTAATATAATTAAGAATGCATCTAAATTAGTTATTGAATATTGTATAATATAAAAGATTAAAGAATCTATAGATTGTTCAGTATTAATAGCTAAGGCTAATAAAATAAATCCTATGTGAGATATTGTACTATATGCTAATAATCGTTTAATTCGAGATTGAGCTAAACCAACTATTGTACCTATAATTAAGGATAATAATGAACTTATTAGTAATAAATTTTTTAATACATTTATTATATTTTCATTAATTAAGTTATTTATTATTTGATTTGTTTCTATAAAGCTTACATTTCTCATTATTTCTATTACTGAGAATAAGTTTAAATTATTTCCTATTACTCCTATTTGTGTATGTAATTCTAATAAAAAGATTATTATTGAGATTTTTGGCATAATAGTTAGCCAGATTGTTACTATTGTTGGACTATCATCATATACATCTGGGGCCCAATTATGTAAAGGTGCTGCAGCTATTTTTAATAAGAAACCTACTATTACTAATATTAAACCTAAACTTAAACCTTGACTTATGTTATTACTATCAGAAACAGATATTATACTATATATTGATTCAAAATTTGTTAAACCGGTAAATGTATATATTAAACCTGCTCCTAATAAGATTAAACATGAGGCTAAACCACCTATTAAAAAATATTTTAATCCTGCAGAAGTCGCCGATTCTGAATCTCGATATAAAGTTGATAAAATATATAAACCAAAAGATTGTAATTCTATACTTAAATACATAGAGATTAGATCAGCTGAAGATAGTAATAAGGATGCTCCTAATGTACTAAATAAGACTATTAAAGAATATTCTCCAGCATAATTAATTCTGTAACTTGTTATTTGGCTTATATCTTTAATATTTGTATTTACTTTTTCTATTGAGCTTAATACAAAGCTACTTATTGAGGAATAATTTATTGAAGGCCAAGCTATTAATATTAATGATCCAATTATAAATAGAAAAGTATCTAAGAATTGTGAGACTAAGGTTACATGAAATAAACCACTATATATACCTATACCTGATCCAATTGACTGAATATATAAAGCATTAAAAGCTAATGCTCCGGCATAAATTAATATTATAGAAGATATTCTAAGATATAAAATTGATGAAATATTTTTATTTATAGAAGGTAGGGCTATTGCCACTATTAAAATTAAGATACTAAGAAAGATCATTACTCAACAGCTAATATTATATATACCTTTTATAACTCACTTTTATTTTTATACTAAATATGTTACATCAATTAATTTACTTATATTCTAAATTTATTTATAATTTATTTCAATTAATATAAATCTACTTAATTTTGGGTATAGATTAAATTAAGCTTTTTTTATATAGTTTTTAGTCTAACACACACGTCCGGCCTAAGTCTCGTATCCGTAACTAAGTGGTAACGTCCTTAGTCATGTCCGTGGTCACTTAGTGGGAGCAAATGAGTAAATAAATAAAAATTATCATGACATACATTTTTAAAAATTAATTATTAAAAATAAAACGAAATTTTATAAAATGAATAGTATAATTATATATTACATTAACTAACCCTTTGTTAATCTAATTTAAAAAAATATTTTTGTTTTTTATTTTTGTTTTTTAATATTAAAATCTTTAAAATAATGAGCTCTATAAATACTATTCTTAATAATATTTAATTTGATATTTATAAATTAAAGATTATTAAAGTTATCAATAACTTAATATAAATACAAGACCTCGCTTAGGGCACTAAATTACAATATTTGATAGTTTCAATTTTTAATAAACCAATTATATTTTTATATATTTTTTTTTATATTTATTTATTTATTTATTTATTTATTATATAGAATTTTTTAGAAATATAAAGTAAAGAAACCTATATTTTTGTTTATAAATAAAAAAATTAGTAGACGCGGCCCGCTTAGACACTTAATCACGTCCGTTGGATAGCTAGAGAACTTATATGGAGGGCTCGCGGACGTGGGCCGCCGCTCCTTATAGAGTTTTAACTGAAAAAGATTTTGCTTATTTTCTTAATATACCAACTAGTTATAAATTATTCGGCCAGCCGGCTCTCTAAAATGTAATACTTAATTATTATTATTTCTAATTTTAATTTGACCCTAATAAATTTTCCTAGGATGAATTAAAGGTTCAAGTTATTCCTCCTCGTCTCACTTAGACACTTAGTGAGGAGCGTGCGTGATAACTTATAAAAAATCTAAAAAACAAAAAATAGCCTAAAAATAAAGTAAATTATGAATATTTACTTTATAATTATTATAATTTCTTATTGAAACAGATTTAATTGCTGTACTTATGATTAATTCTACCTCATTATCTAAATCTTATAGATAATAAGAATATGATCTATTACCATTATAAAACATTCTCGCGTCCCTCACTCACTTAGTCACGTATTGCGCCCGCGTATATGGGGGACGTGCTGCTAAGCGGGGCCTCACGATCACGTAGTTAGACGTGGTTGGCAGCGCAAGCAAATGAGGTATATTTTTTGTTTTTTATCTAAATAAATAAGTTTCTAAATCCATAGTAAAATTTAAATTTTAGTATAGTATCCTTTTTATTTGATATATTTAATTTTTAATTATTTAATTTTATTTTTATTAATTTTAATTTATTAAATTATTTTTAATCAAAGAAACCCGATCGAAAAATATATAAAAAGGATTTCTTAACTTAACTTAAAAATCATATAAATATTATAGTGGCTAATAATTATAAAAATCCCGCGTCCTGGCCTCACGATCACATTTTCAGTCAGTGGATGGCGTAGGGCAGTAGTGAGTGAGAGCGAGGGGGTTGTAAAAAAATAAGATTTTAGGTTATTAAATTAATATTAATTTATATTTTCATTTTTAAAATAAAATATTTAATTAATAAAAACTGAGATTAAGCTGCATCTATCCAAGCTAAATAATCTTCTACTGAAACAGCTTCTACTGCAATTGGCATGAATCCGTGATATACTCCACATATTTCAGAGCATTGACCATAGAAAGTTCCTGTTCTTTCAGCTAAGATAGATGTTTGATTTAATCTACCTGGTACACAATCTATTTTGACTCCTAGTGAAGGTACAGCAAAAGAATGAATTACATCAGCACCAGTCACTATTAATCTAATATGAGTATCAGTAGGTATAATAACTTTATTATCAACATCTAATAATCTAAATTGACCTAATTCTAAGTCAGATTCAGGAATCATATAAGAATCAAATTCAATAGATTCTCCACTTTCATTAATATAATCACTATATTCATATGACCAATACCATTGGTGACCCACAACTTTAATAGTAATTGTAGGAGAAATTACTTCATCAAGTAAATATAATAATCGGAATGAAGGGAAAGCAATAGCTATTAATATTAAAGCAGGAGTAATAGTCCAAATAAGTTCAATTAATGTTCCGTGATTAAGATATTTATGAACCATAGGAGATTTTTTAGAGTTATAGTAATAGATTATTGAACCTAGTACCCAAAATACTCCAACAGAGATAACTACTAAATAAAAGAAAATAGTATTGTGTAGTTCTACAATACCAGTAAAACCTGGAGCAGCACTATCTTGAAATCCAATTTGCCAAGGTTGTGGAGCATCATTAAATATAGTATTAAAAATTGAAATATTTTTAAACATTTTTATTTTATTTTTATATTTAGAAAAAAAATTCGATCTTAGTTTACTGTGTCCTCTTCAATATAGGATATTTAATCTTTTTTTTATTACTAATAAATAGTAATAAATAATTTTTTAGATTAATATGATCAGCTATTAACATATAGAGCTAAATACCATGTGATTTTTTTTAATCATAATTCTAACGTTACTTATTAAGATTTAAATTAGATTAAAAAATTTTTGTTTTTATTTTTATTTTAATTTAAGTCTTATAACGATGATTGGTATCCTAAGATTCAGCTTAAGCAATTCTTTTATTACTAATAAATTAATTAAAAAAAATTTTTAATAATTAATCATAATAAAATCTAAGGAGCAGAGGATTTGAACCTCTATTCTAATCTTTTTATTTTTAAATTAAAAATACAAAATTTTAGCTATACCTATTAGCTAGCTCCTTTTTTTATTTTTTATTGGGGTAGTATATTAATATTTTTATCTTAAATATTAATACTATAAATAAGACTCGCGGACCATTTGCATTTTATATTTTTTATCTATTTTGTTTAGCTCATATTCTGGTTTATTAAAAATAATTTAATTTATTTTTTTTTTTATAATAAACTAAACTGTTATCTTTAAACACAATAATATAATTATAAATTTATTTATATTTTTTATTTAAAAAAATTAATTTTTTTTAATTAATAAAATAATAAATAGCTTCACGCATCTTATTGGATTCGAACCAATTAATGATAGCTCCGAAGGCCACTGCTGAACCATTTAGCTTAAGATGTCTAAAAATTTTAATTAATTCTTTCGCTCCTACGTCTAATTTATAACTAGTGGTACCCTACGCTTAGCGAATTATTGATTTAGTGAGGCCTCGTATCCGTAACTAAGTGGTAAGTAAGTGGGAGTGGGAAAATTACAATTAGACCTTAAACAATTATTACTAATATTATAGTAATAAACCTGAATTTAGATTTTAATTATGCGTACTCGCTTAGCTGGCTAAGCCACGCTTTCAGCTCCTAATTTAAATAAATTATTAGATAAAAGGCAAACCGTTTACGAGCAAAGAGACTTGAACTCTTACGATCCGAAAATCATGAATTCCTAAGATTCACCCGGCTACCATTTCGGCACACTCGTGTAATAACTTATAAATTATATATATTAATACCTATTTTTTAAATTTATTTTATATAAATAAATAATTCATTTTTATTATTATTTATTATTTTCTAACCTAAGTTCATTAAAATAAAATAACTGTTATTCATCTATCGCTTTTTGTAACTTTCTTTTCTTTTTGAAAAAATGAAAAATCTAGCTTATTTTTTCTGGCCGGCCCACTTAGACACGAACACTAGACACGGTTGTGAGACTGGCTTACCACTCACTGCCAGACGGCGGTAGTGCACGTGAGAGCGAGGCATTCAATTTAATGATCTCTGATAAAAAATATAAGCCGGCCGCCGCGGACGCGAGCGACCTAATTTATTCATTTTTTTTAGATTTCTAAATTAAATTTTACAATATATCATCATAACTAAATTTCTTACTTTTTTCTTTTTTCTTCTTTATTATTATAAAAATTATTATTATTTATTTATGCCGCGACCCTGATAATAATCAATAGTTTTTCTTCATTAACATAAAATAAATATTACTACCATTATTTAATACTTAGCCTCGCATCGCGTAGCGGAGCGGAGGACGGCATTAATTTTTTGTTTTTTAATAAAATTGTGGGCCCGCGGCTCGCTTAGCGAGCGATAGATAATTAATTTGGGCCTCACGGGCGGGAGTAGTTTATTCTTTATAATAATTTATATAATTATTCTATTTTTTTTTTATTTTTAGTAATACATATAAAAATTATTTTTAATATTAGATTAAAAATTAAGGAGTAGAGGGTTCGAACCCCTGTCTATAATGTGTAAAATTACTGCTAAACCACTCAGCTAACTCCTCTTATTTTAATTAAAAAACAAACAAAAAATAATTTTATAAATAAATTTTATTTAAATAAAAATAAAATTTATAAAATAAAAAGTATCGCTGGCACGCTTAGCAACAGCTTGGAAGCCGGACGGCGCCGGATTGGAGGTGGGGGGGTGTTTCAAATTTTTTTATTTTCCAGCAGCACTTTCCAGTACAGCTACCTTGCTATGACTTTTGAGATGTTACCTAAATGAATTAACTAAAGCCAATTAGCTTAACATAGATGTTTTTTTAATAATTGACTATATAAATAGCTTGAAAACTACTACTTAATGTATATCTATGTAAAAACTAATCTACCCCCAGTTTCCTCCAGTTCAAGCTTCTTCCCAGCGACAGACAGTTAGTTCATCACGAATTCAAATCTTCACCGTTGCGCTAGTGATCAACGATTACTCGAAATTCCTTCTTCATGCCACCGAATTGCAGATGACAATCCGACTACGATCTTATATTTTAACTTTCTTTAATGATTAGCTCCACCAAATTTGTTTTAGTATTGCATCACTTTGTAAAAGTTTTTGTGGCACGTCTATAGCCCAGTTCATGAGGGCCATAACGACTTGTCTTTGCCCCAAATGATACTCTATCAGTACCATAAATTGTTAAGAATAAATTAACAACAGGGATTTCGTCCGTTAGAGGAATTAACCAAACTTCTCACGATACGGACTGACGACAGCCATGCAACACCTGTAACTAAGTGTTTTATTAAAAACAAAAACACTCCTTCTAATTCTTATTAAGGAAAAAGAAGTTTGTATGCAAGAACTGGTAAGGTTTTACGCGGGTTATCGTATTAAATAACATGCTTCACTTCGTTTGCTTCGAGACCGACTAATTTTTTTGTTTTCAACTTTGCAGTCGTACTCACAAGGCGGAATGGTTAACGTGTTAACATCGCCTCTAGATTTTAACCTAGTGACTACCATTCATCGTTGACAGAGAGGGGTACCGGGGTATCTAATCCTATTTCCTATCCTCACCTTCGTTTCTCAGCGTCAATCTTTAGTGGTAAAATGCTTTCGCCTTTAGTATTCCCCTTAGGATCTTAGGATTTAATCCCTACTCTAAGTATTATATAATATAACCTCTATTAGATTCTAGCTTTAATTCATCTTAACTTTACATTAGCTATATTAAAGTTAAGATTTTCAAAGCAGCCTACAAACCCTTTACGCCTGTTTAAGATGATTAACGTTTGCGTCTCTGGTCTTACCGAGTCTTCTGGCACCAGTTTTTGACGACACTATTAGTAAGGTAGTATCATTATTTTCCCTTACGACATCACAAGTGACACACATTGTGATTTCAGTTAGCTAGTTCACTCTTGCGAGCATTGACTAATATTCTTGACTGCTGGTAGCATATTTATAATAATAAAAATCTACTTGGGAGATCTCATTCCCAATGTGGCCATTGGCTCTTTCAAGCTTAGCTATCGATCGTTGGCTTGGTAGGCCTTTACCCTATCAACTACCTAATCGAAATAAATAGAATCCTATAGCAGATAAATTTCCTTTCTTTATAAAATAGCTATTTTATTTTCTTCTTTAATAAAAAGAAATATCTTCTATTTCTGAAGACTATAGGGCATCTTATTTACTGTCCTCACCTCTACACCTTATCTCCTAATATCCTTCGTACATTAAAATTGGTAAACCATTTTTAATTATACAAATTCAATTTCGAAAACAACGATTTGCATGTCTTAAAACTACTGAAAAACGTTCAATCGGAACCAAAATTAAATTCTTACTAAATTTAGACAATTTATTTATTGTCGTATTTTATATGCTTAATGCAATATTTATATATACTCTTTTAATTATTCTTAATTATTTTTTATTTTTAATTAATCTTTTTTATTTATATCGTAAGGCGACCGCCTCACTATAACTTATTACTAGTGGTCCGACTTGCCGCTGACCACTTATCTGGATGGCTAAGCCCACCGCTTAGCGAGTGATACGCGCCTGCGAGAGAGAGTGAGAGCGGGACGGACGGGGTAGTAATAGCTTTAGCTAAATATTATTCTCCGCTTAGCAGGATATACCCGCGGTATCGGGAAAAGGAACGTTGTAATAATATAGTAACAACTAAATAAAAATATTAAGTGTTTAAAAGGATTATAAAATATTTATAAACTATAAGCAGTAAAAATTATATATAATGATGACGTATCTTATGACAAAGAATATAAAAAATGTAATAACAATACTATTATTAAAGCTTAACAATTACATAATTACTGTTAATATTTTGTTACAATCTTAAATTTGTAACATGACTTTAATTTATCTAAAGTAAAAATACACTTCTCACGATTATATAATAACAAACAGAGTAATATTGTAAATACACAATAATTTATTTAATTCGAATTTATATACAGAGGACAAAAATAATTACTTATAGGAATAACAAGGAAGAATTTAATTTATATTGAAATATTTTTAAAAATTATAGTTAAATGGTATAATATTACTATTGCGAAAGTAAAGTTTTTAGTTCGATTCTAAATAATTTTAGAATTATTTAGTCAATTATTCGATTTCTGTATTAAGATATCTGCAGGTTAAATATGATATCTTCTCTCATTTTAAAAATAAATAAAAATGAAATTTAACTTAAATATTAACAATTCTAAATTCAATGAGTTAATAATTGAATTTAATGAAACACTATTAACAAATAATCTTCTAGAAGAATCTATAAAATTATTCTTTAATGAAGTAATAAAACAAGATAAAAAATATTTTTCTTTAATCTTATTTGAATATGAATTATATGATTATAGAACTTTATCAAAAGGTAAAATAATTACTAAAGACTCACTAGAACAATATATTGATTTTAATCTTGCTATGTTTAATTTCCGCTCATCTGATTATCGATCTTTAACCTCACAAAAAATAATATTTAAATTTTTTGTGATACCAAGTAACATTGAACATAAATATCTAGAAAAATGGGAAGAAATTAAACCATTAAAACATATTAAATTATACAAATTTGGAAAAATTAATTTACCAATGAATAATTTATATCAGACATGAGGAAAATTATTATCTCCAAAAATAATTATTTCAAAAAATAGAATTTACCACATTAATCCTAATAATATTGAAATCTATGAAAATGGAGAAAAAATATTAACATTTAAAGATGAAATAAGCAATAATGAAAAATATGATTTTTTAAGAATTATTGATAATTGTAAATATTATATTAAAGATAATTCTATAGTTTTAACAACTAAAGAACTACCTACTTCTTATTTACAAACTTTAAAATCTAAAATATCTGATGGTAAAATTATTACATTTGATATTGAAACCTTACTTGTTAACAATGTTCACAAACCTTATCTTTATTCTATGTACGATGGTTTTAAATCTTATAGTTGGTTTACGGAATCACCAAAACAATTATTTGATAAATTATTAACTTGAAAATATAGAAATTATAATGTTTATGCACACAATCTAAGTAGATTTGATGTAGTATTTATATTTAAATATTTATCAACATTAAAAAATAAAGGATTTAATATAAAATTATTAATTAGAGAACAAAATATTATTAGTATTATTATTAATAGAAATAATAATATTTCAATAACAATTAAAGATTCTTATCTTATTCTACCTAGTTCTTTATCTAAATTATCAAAACAATTTGTTATTGATAATCCTAAATTAATTGAACCAGTATTTACTGGTGATTCTAATTCTCCTTATTTTATGAGTGATTTATCTCATTATAATAAAGAAATTATTAAAATAGATGATTTAGATTTATGGAAAGAACAAATTCAAAAATATTGTGAAGTTGATTGTATTTCACTACACCAAGTTTTAATTAAATTTAGAGAATTAATTATAAATAAATTTAATATTGATATTCTTAAATATCCTACTATTCCTTCATTAGCTTTTGCTATCTTTAGAATGCATTATCTTAAAGAAAATACTATTCCTATTACTACTGGTAAAGTATTTGATTTTATTAAACAATCCTTTACTGGTGGTAGAACTGATATGTATAAGCCTAATGGTCTAAATAAAGATATTTATGTTTATGATGTTAATTCATTATATCCTTACGTTATGTCAGAATTTAAATATCCTATTGGACAAATTATTCAATTTGAAGGTGATCCAACTATCTTAGATAATAAGTATTGGATTGGGGATGTAAATGTTACATCTAAAAATGATATGTTCATTCCACCAATCCAACTTCATCATAACATTACTAATAAATCTGGTGGAATAAGAACTATTTCACCTAATGGTTCATTTAATTGTAAACTAAATTCAGTTGAATATGATTCTTATAAAGAATTTTATAATTTTAATTCTGGTTACTTATGGGAAAAAGATTATGTTTTTAAAAATTTTATAAAATTTTTATATACTTTAAGAACTCAATATCCCAAATCAGATCCAATGAATTATATTTCAAAATTATTAATGAATAGTTTATATGGTAGATTTGCAATGAAAAATATAAGAAATATCTTTGAATTTCTTGATAAATCAGAATTCTTTAAATTATTAGAAAATGATCAAATAGAAATTAAAAATTATATTGATTTAAATGATTCTTTATTCGTTAATTATATTAATAACTCTCAGTTAGATAAAGAAAGTAAATCTAGTATTTCAATTGCTTCTGCAGTAACAGCTTACGCTAGATCTTATATGTTTAATATTATTGAAGATAATATTGATAATATTTATTATAGTGATACTGATTCTTTATATTTAGATAGACCTTTAAATAAACATTTAATAAGTTCTAATGAATTAGGTAAATTTAAACTTGAATATGTCTTTAAAGATTCAGTTTATCTTGGACCTAAAATGTATGCAGGTATAACTAATGATAATGATTATATTTGTAAAATTAAAGGATTTAAAAATACTGTTCCCTTTGATGATATTAAGTCTTTATTAATTAAAGATAATAAATTAAATTTAAATCATATTAAATGGTTTAGATCTTTAGTTAATGGTAATATTACTCTTAAAGATCAGATTTATGAACTTCAAAAAACTGAAAATAAAAGAGAAATAATTTATAATAATAATTTAGCTATTTCTACTAAACCATATTCAATAAGTAACCACAAACAAAACTTATTTAATCATTCATATTTTGATTAAATAGATCGATTTCTAAATATTACGTAAAGAAATTAATGAGGTAGAAGGTGTGTAATATCATTTAACTAATTTAATGCAATAAAGCCCTCATAAAAATTTAACTGTAAATAAGATATTATTCAGTATAAAAAAATATTTTCTAAAATTAAAAAAAAAAACTAAAAATGAAACTATTAAAATTATTATTATCTTATTTTTCTAAAATATCTACTTTCTTTGAAATAAAATTTTTATCTATTTTAAAAATTTTATTACCAGGTAGACTTTTTAATCTCTTCAAGGCTTTATTGCCTCTATTTAAATTACTTTATAGATATGGTAAAAATATTCATTCTATAATTGGTTTATTATTTCTAGGTGTTGTTCTAAAATTTTCATTTAATATTAGAACTATTATTGATAATTTAAATAATGTTTTTAAAATTTCTTTTGATATGTTTAATAAAATATTAGAAAAATTATTTAATGTAAATATTAAACCTAATAATAAGATTATTGAAAAAACTAATAGTAAAATTAGTGAAAAACCTGATAATAATATTCCTGAATCATTAAGAAAACTTTATAAAAAAGATATAATAGAAAAAGAACAAACTTCTAATGTTATTAAATTTTTAGATGATTATAAATGGTTTATCTTAATTGGTGGTGCTATTATTACTGCTGGTTTAATCTATTATTCTTGGGATTCTTTACCCTTTCCTAAAAAACCTAAAGGTGATGCAGATCATATTAAAAAATTAGCTGAAAATTCTGTTAATAAAGATATTATCTTAACTAATAATAATGCATCTACTTCTAAGATTACTTTAGATACACCTGTTGCTACAACTTTGGATGTACCAAATTCACCAACAAGTTCTACAGGTTCAATAACACCTACTAATAATAATAAAACTGTTGCTGTTGATTATAATGATCCATGGTCTTTTGAAAGAAATAGAGATCCTTATATTCAATCAGAATATGAAAAATATTTTGCTAAACCTGAAGATATTAAAGGTAAAAAATAAAATCCCAACTCAATATTTTTTAATTAAGTAACTCACTCAATAGACTCACATTTATTGAATCACTACTTAGTTTATTTTAAAAAGGGGTAGAAGACTTTTTTAATGATTTCAAAATTGCATTATGTTGTTAAAGGCCCCTTATAAAAGTATTTTTACTGAGTTAAAATTTAAAAACCACATTACTTGATTTTTAGAATAATAAAAATTCTTTTTGTTACAAAACTTCCTTGTTATTCCTATAAGTAATTATTTTTGTCCTCTGTATCTAAATTCGAATTAAATAAATTATTGTTTATTAACAATATTACACAGTTTTGTTGTTATATAATCGTGTTAACTGTCTTTTTTAGTTAAATTAATTCATTTTTCTGTCTTTTTGATTTTTCTTTCTTTAGTAAATTTATTTAATAAATAATATAATTTTACTATGGTTTATGATATCCTTAAAAATATGAATACCAATTATAGATAAAATTTAATTTTTTATAAAACTAATATAAATGAAGTTATTAATAATGATAATATCCACTGCTTTCCACGTATCACGGACCACTATCTCTTCTCCCCACTAAGCGACAGACGTGACTAGTGGGGCGCTTAGCGAGGCTTAGCTCTCCACTTATTGCCCTTAGTAAAGATACGCGGCCCCGAGCGATAGTGAATGAGTTAGTGTTTGAGGTAAACAATTGAAACTAATCTTAAATCAACTCTCGCGCTGGAGACAGATAATTACCTATTATTTATATGATAGTATATCTTCACATATCTTAATTTTTAATCAATGAACAACTCTTAACATCTAGTCTATTTAATAAATTAGTAATGCTAAACTAAATACTTCACAGTAATTTTATTTGCATCCTATCTAGAAATGTTCTATTTCTTACAAAATTAGTTTATTCTATTTACATATTCTTATTAAAATTCAGTTATTAGCTGAAAAGAAAAAGTAAATAGTAATCTAATGATAGTATCTAGGGGATAGCTTCCTGCTTCATATTCATTCAGCGCTTATCTATCATGTTTGTGGCTACCCAACTATGCTAAAATTTATCTTGTTAATAACAAAATAATTTTCAACAATTGGTACACTAGAGAAACACAGCCTATTGATCCTTTCGTACTAGAAGGTCTGCCCCTTTTTACTATTTTTCCCTCCAGAAGATAGGGACCATACTGACTCACGTCGTATTAACAAATTGTTATCGTAATGACTCTTTATTCATTACTTCAATAACTCACGTTATTGTTCAGACTATGTCATCGATAATAGCATAAAACTATCATCGCCGGATTTTCGTGTTAGGTTTATTGTTAGTGATACTCACCTATTAGTCGTTGAACCTTCAAGATCTTTCGGTACAATTACCGCTCACTAGATCAAGCTCGGATGCAAATTGACTAAATAAATCAGTGTTTCTTGCAATTTTTCCGGTTTTCATTTATGTATTAATATTATAAATGGGGCTTAATACATGATACTTTATTAAAGGTTATAAATTTTTAACCAAAAGAAGGTGGTGTATAAAAATTTAATAGAATTACATATTTATTCGATATAGCATACTTGGTTAAAAATAAGGGGATACAATTTGTTGTAATTTTGGTAATTGTGTAGCTCCAATAGTTAAGATCCATTGATCTTTTCTATCATGTAAAACTGCTACATAAATGGCTAATTTTTCATTAATAGCTTTTTGTAGTTTTTCTACATCCTGTTTAGAATAACTATTAGTATATATTCTAACTCTATTTCTTGAACTATCGTAATTTCCATCGCCCATTATTAAATAAGCTAGAACGATAGCATCCATAAAATTTAAAATATTGTCTGGCACAATTTTAACATATTTACTGGTTTCGGTATTAAATACATAAAAAATATCATGATAATAGTTAAAAATTGGCATTGTCATTGTTTTAAGTCTATAATAATTATAGACTTTATTTGCTCCTTTGATTTGAACCAATTTAACTGGATTTTTCACATATTCTTTAAATAAATCGCCAATGCTTTCTGCAAATTGTTTATATTTTGCACCAAAACTCATTTCAAATCTACAGTTACTTGTCTTAGAAAAACGATAGATACTTCCATCGCTTAACATAAGACCAACTAAAATCGAGTGTAGATTTCCTGGTAAAATTGTATTTGTATTCATTATATTTATATTCATATTTTTTATATAAAATCTTCCTTTAATAAATGTAGATGTAATCTTATTTTCTTGTTAATAATAAAAAAGATAAGGTCAACCCAACTCGCGTAACCTTTTAATCGGCGAACAGCCGAACCCTTCCAAGCTTCTTCCCCCGGAGGATAGGTTGAGTCGACATCGAGGTGTCAAACAGCCGGGACAATGTGTACTCTCACCAGCTATTAACCTGTTATCCCTAGCGTAACTTTTATCGATTGATCCCCGTCTATTCCATAATATAGCGAAGGGTCACTATGCCCTACTTACGTATCTGTGCGACTTCTAGGTCTTACAGTTAGGCATGCTTTCCGCCATTACGCCGATTACTACCTTTCTCACTGGTAGATTGTTCCCCATACAATCGTCTAGCTCTACCTTTTTTTAAAAAAAAATTATATAAATAAAAAAAAAATTTTAAGTAAATTTTTTTCATCTATATCATATAAGTTTGTATATCACAAAAGATATCTGTATCTAAATAATACAGAGATAAAGTGATATTTTTTTAATATAAAAATGCTTTGGATGTACTTTGCTACTTTATCAAAGACGACCGCCCCAGTCAAACTGCCAATTAGTCAACTCTCCCTCTAATTTTATAAATTATAAGGTAAACATTGACCCAACCTTAGTTAGGAGGTATTCCATCTTTCGTCTATCGACTTCCCTAATTACTATTAACCAAGGTTGTTGTAGATCAACATGATAACTAACTACAGTAAAGCTGCATAGGGTCTTCCCGTCCACCTGGAGGCAACCCGCATCTGCACGGGTAATTCAATTTCACTGAGCAAGTTGTAGAGACAGTGAGACCATCGTTACACTATTGATACCAGACCACATTTAACATGGCTATTCAAATTTATCATACAATTAAATAAAATGTGTTAATTATATTATTAACACATTTTATTTTCTATTTAGATTCATACCTGATTTTATTTCTATTATTTGATTATATACTGATGTAGAAGTTAGATGTTCTTTAGTTTTTAATATGTCACATACTTTTTTAAAATCTATAAAATCCAAACTTTTCACCCCTAATATAGGGTTTTTTTTTAAAAAAAGGTATAATTATATTGTTAATATCAGAAAATTTAGATATTTGCAGTTGAGCACTTTTTTCAGTCATAGTCACTTTTTTTTCTGTAAATTCATTAAAATAAGTAGAAATTCCTTTTAAAACTTCTAAGTCTCTAATATGTAAATGTATACTAAATCTTGCAAATATTGAATTATTGGAATTTCTAGCAATTATCTGAAAAGAACCTTCACCGCTAGTAAAACCTGAAACCCAAAAAGGATTAGGTATACCATTAAACTTGTATTCTAACTTATTAACTTCAGGAACATTTGGGAAAGCTTCCTTTACCTTAACAGGTAATCCTAAATTTAAATTACTTTTTAGACCTATTATTTCTAATAAACCTATTTCTGTTAAATGATTACCTTGCTTAATAATTTCAAAACACTGTTTAAATATCAAGTAATCTGATAGTTTTTGTGTTACTAAAGGGTAATTATCAAAAATGATTTATGATTACATGAATATCTTTGATAGAATCTACTGCATACGTTACCGCTTTTTCTCCACATTTGCTTATATTTCCTACACCTAATTTATTTTTAATTGATTCTAATATGGCTATATCTTTGATATGTAAAGTAATAGAAAAAACTGGTCTAACTCTCCATTTAAGGCTTAATTTAGCATTTTGTTGTATTTTTATAGAAAAACAACCTTCAGCTTCAGCAAAACCAGTGATAAACCAAGGGTTTATTTCAGTTTCAGGTTTTGAATTTAAAGTAGAAAAAAACTTCAGCAGTTTTAATTGTTTAGAAGGGATTTTGATTTGATAGCTTCTTTCGAAGCCCATTAGAGTACACCTTAATTTTGGATAGAATCCAAAATAACTACCATCTACTCGTTGCTCTTTTACAGAAATTTCATTTGGCTGTGGGCTTTGAAATTCTGACTTAGATCCGCGATTGCCCATTTGATTTTCATCTATCTTCTGGCTTGTTACCGTACCCAGGTAATTATTCTGGCCACTTATAGCCTTTCGACTATAGCTTGGTACCATAAGCTTTAGGGGTTCCCCGGAGTTTGATAGTTCGGCCCACATTAGTGTTTTCCCATAACACGTAGCTGGCCAACTGATTTTGCTACCTTTGGATCCTCATAGTTAAGACCGCTATTAACCAGACTTTCGATTAGTAACATTAACTATTACCTCTCTTATATTAATGGCATTGGGCAAATTTCATTCAGAATACTAATATCTTAATCATTGCTCTGAATTGTGTTTTTAGTAAACAGTCGGGGCCTCCGATTTTGTGCCACCATCATAATAAATAAATTAATTAAAATTTAAATTTCAGACGGTTCCTCTTGTCGTCAAACTTATGCATGGCTGTCAAATTTATCATGCAATTAAATAAAAAAATATTACCAATCTCTATGCTTATTCATGTTTAATTTTATTTCTAAAATTCTATGTAAGCCTTCGATAGTTAAATGCTCTTTAGCACCTATCATCATAGCAACCTTTTTAAAATCTGCAAAATCTAAACTTTTTACACCTTGTATAGGGTACTTTTCAAAAAAAGGAATAATTACTTCAATTAACTCAGAAGTTTTTGTAATTGCAAGACTTACAGTGTTATCAGATTTAGATACATACTGATTTTCCTGGTTAAGCATTCCTTTAACTACAGTACTTGTTTTGCTTAAAGTATTAAAGTAAATAACCAAACCTTTAAGAACTTCAGCATCTCTAATATTAAGATTAATTGAAAATCTTAATGAGACTCTGTGACTTACATTAGTATCTGATTTCTTAAGATTTAAATGGAAAGAACCGTCACCACTTGTAAAACCAGCTATCCAATAAGGATTAGGTATACCATTAAATTTATATTCTGGTCTATCTACAAAGGTTACGTTTGGAAAAGCTTTTTTTAAACTATCAGAAAGACCCCAATTAAGAGAACTTTTTAAACCGATTAAACTAAAAAGACCCTTTTCAGTTAAATGTAATCTCTGCTTAATGATTTCAAAACATTGTTTAAAGATTAAAAAATCAGAAGCTTTTTCAGTTACAAGAGGATATTTATTAAAATGATCTACAATTACTTGTAATTCCTTAATTGATTCAACTACGTATAGTATTGAATTTTGTCCATTTTTTCTTATTTTCCCTATCATTAAAGTGTTTTTAATTAGTTCTAATATTGCAATATCCTTAATATGCAGTTTTATTACAAAAAGAGGAGAGATTCTCCATTTTAATTTTGATTTGGCGTCGGGTTTTATTGCAAAGGAGAAACACCCTTCAGCATCGGCAAAACCAGTAATAAACCATGGGTTTAATTTATTATTTAGACTGGATTTACTTAAAGTAGAATAATATTGTTTATTTAATTGTTTAGAAGGGATTTTGATTTGATAGTTTCTTTCGAAACCCATTAGAGTATACCTTAATTGCATTGGCTTTATGCAATAACCACCGTCTACTCGTTGCTCTTTTACAGAATTATTAAAATTCTGACTTAGATCCGCGATAACCCATTTCACTTTCGTTCATCTCCTGACTTGTTACCTTACATGGGTAATTATTCCATCCACTTATAGCCTTTCGACTATAGCTTGGTATCAGGAGCTTTAGGGTGTCCCCGGAGTTTGATGGTTTTACCCACTTATGTGTTTTCCCAGAACACAATGCAGGAGAACTTGCCGAGTTCCTTAACAACTTTTAGCTCTACGCCTTAGTATTCTCTACCTACGAACCTGTGTCGGTTTAGGGTACGGTAGACTAAATTAATTTTATTTATAAAAAATTATAAAAATAAATTAAATTATAAAAACTTAATTTTCCTGGTCCATTAATTTACATATGGACTTTCAGTTATCTACTCATCAGCCAAAACTTTGGTTTTGGTCCTTAGAGGCCGCAATAACATAAGGCGGTATAACCTTTCCTTATAACCCTTTCGTATTCGGCGAGAAGTATTATAACTTCTTTTTACGTTACTCATGTCAGCATTATCTCTTCAGTTACCTAAAAACAATGAAACACTGTTTTATTTTAAGTTTTACTGAATGTTCTACTACCTATATTCTGAATAAAAATATTTTTTATGTATTCAAAATAAACACGATATCGGTTGATTATTTAGACCCGTTAAATTTTAGGCACAACATTCTAAGGGCTGCTACGTTGTTACATTACGGTCATTAAAAGATAGCTACTTCCAAGCTCACTTTACAGCTGCATTCAATATGTCATTTCCTTAATTTCACTTAATAATCATTTGGGACCTTGTATTCGTGTTCTCGGCTGTTTCCGTCTTGACTACTCAACTTTCTCATGAGCAGTCTGAATATCTATCATCAATTTATGTCATTTCGAGTTTCTCTTCCATTGGTAAGATTTTCGAGGTCCCCTCAACCTAAACTTTAGTATTAGAAGTTAATAAACTTATATAAAAATATTTTGTTTATTCACTGTCATAATCTTTGTTGGGAATTCAGTGCTGTACCACCATAAATTTTGTATAGATGTCATACTTACATATGTTTCGTAGAAAACCAGCTAGCACTAGGTCAGATTGGCATTTCCAATATGTTAGCTATATCTTACAATATAGTTCAGACTATACTTTCAACTCTATTTTAACTTTAGGTTAATTTTTTATAAATTTGGCTAAATATTCTTCTTTACTTATTCTTCTATTAATACCTGAATTATTCATGTCCCAAGCTAAATCTACAATGGTTTGTAAATCATCATCATTTTTGTATCCTTTAGTTTTTATAAGTTTACATACCTCAATAAAAATTTCATATTGTTTTTGTTTTATGGTATTAAATTTTATGTCTCTAAAAACAGGTTCTATATTATTTAAAATATCATCAACAGTTTGTACTTGAAATCTAGCTGCATTTGATTTTAATTTATAAACAGAACCACATTTAAAGAATTGTTGTAATTCATTTAAAACTGATAGCTCTGATAGTTCATGAATAACTGTAAAATTTACACCTATTCTTCTTCTATCTGATCTGAAAGACACATTAAAACTACCATCACCGTCTACCTCTCCTCTAATAAATTCCAAATTAACAGGTTCAGGTAAATTAATTTCAGGTAATTTTAATTCTGATATTAAAGGTAGTTTACCATATTTTTGTCTTATTGTATTTAAAATAATTTCTTTAGATTCATTTGTTCTTAAGGTTGTCCCTGGATTCATAAAATAAGCTAAATCTAAAATTTGAAGTGTTCCTTCAACTGTTAGATGTTTTTTAGCTTTCATCATTAAAGAAACTTCTTTAAAAATTTGATAAGAGATTAATTTACTTCCATGTAAAGGATGCTTATCAAACAAAGGAATTAAAACTGAAACTATTTCATCAATAGATGTTACCACTAATGTGACATTATTTCTATTTTTGTTTATTCTACCAATACCTAAATGATTGTGTAAAGCTTCAAACATTTCAAATTCAGTATTAGATTGAGTGAAATTAAATAATGGTCTAGCTCTTATAGACAAACCCTTTGTTTTTCAAAACTGACAACAAAGCTTCCATCAGATTGAGTGAAACCTGCAATCCAATCTCCTGTAAAGTTATATTTTTTGTTCATTTTTATTATAGTTTAATTTTGTAATTTATTTTAAAATGTTTTACGCAGACTGACAAATACTAGATACAGGATTAGCTTGCTCAAAATTAATCGTCACTGAGCCAGTTGGTAAAATCTTAAAAACCAATTTATATTTATTTTTAACCATGGTTAAATGAAACTTTAGAGTGCTAGCGTGTTGATTTAATTATGTAAATTAATAACATTTAGTTTAAAAATTATTAATCCTAATCAAATCCTAATTTTTCAATTAAGTCGTTACGGGGTTAATATCAAGCTATTCAAAAATAGGTAATTTAGTTAAATTACTAAATAAAATTGAATATATACTAAGTAGTATTGTTTCTAGAATGATATAACTTCCCACGGTATTGCCTTTTATTTTTAATATGCCTAAATAAAAGATTTCCACCGTTATGAGCTAGTTTTTATTTTGAAAATCACTTTTCAAAGCGGCAAAATGTTCTACCGCTTCCCAAAACTCTTCGGAGAATAATGCAACATTCACCCGTTCGATCCATTATAATCTGGTCTTGGGAAGATCACCTCATGGAAGTCAAAATTTATCATGCAATTAATTTATTCTGTTGGTCTACCTTTATTCATTCCTCCTTTAATTGTTCGGATTAAATTTAAACCTTCAATTGTTAAATGTGATCCATTGGTCATTAGTTTTGCTATTTTACACCAATCTAAAAAATCAGTTTGTTTTATACCAATAAGAGAATATAATTCAAAAAAAGGTATAACTTTTTCAATGAGATGTGAAAATTTTACTATGACTAAAGTTACCGCTGGAAATTTAGTATGTTTTTCTATAACACCTGAACCGAAATATTTAATTAAAACCTCTATTAATTTAGTATCTCTTTCATGCTGTGGTATTCTAAATCTTAATTGAACGGCATATCCCGTATTAGTTTTTGATCTATATATTTTTATATCAAAAGTACCCTCACCATTTACAAATCCTGTTATCCATTGAGGATCCGGGATATTGTCGGTATTGATAAGGGCTCTGTTAACCGGAACAATGTTACTAAAATTTGATTTTACAATTTGAGAGAGAGCTGTATTCATTGAGGCTTTTATATTAATTATTTGATTTAAACCTTCAATTGTAAGATGGACTTTATTGATTATTAGATCAACGATGGCTTTGAACAGTAAAAAATCTGCTGCTTTTTGAGTCAATAAAGGATATTTTAAAAAATGAGGTATTATAGTATTTGTTAAATCTTTAACACTAGATACTGAATAAAAAACCATATTTCCACTTTTACCTATTGATCCAATGCCCCCGAAAAATTGCTGTACTTGTAACAATAAGGCTAAATCTCGTTTATGTAGTCCAATTTGAAATTTAGCTTGAACACGCCAACCCAGTGTACGTTTTTGATTTTGATCCGTCATTATAGTAAATGTACCTTCTGAGTCTGCAAGTCCTGTTACAAACCAATGGTTTAATCTATTATCAGAATGTAAAGTAGAGAAATAATTTAATTGTTTAGAAGGGTATTTGATTTGATAATTTCTTTCGAAACCCATTAGAGTATACCTTAAGAGCATTTTTTTTGGATTTGGCTTTAATGCTCCAACTACCGTCTACTCGTTGCTCTTTTACAGGATATGTGTGCGAAACAAATTCTGACTTAGATCCGCGATAACCCATTTCAGTTTCCATCATCTTATGGCTTATTACCGTACCCAGGTAATTATTCTGGCCACTTATAGCCTTTCGACTATAGCTTGGTACCATAAGCTTTAGGGTGTCCCCGGAGTTTGATAGTTTAAGCCAAGTTAGTGTTTTCCCAAAACACTTATCAGCTTCGGGTCTAATAGAAGTAACTTATCCACCACTATTTCTAGAAAATAATAAACTTTAATGCTAGTTTAAAAATAAACTGAAACAATAAAGGATTATCCTATTTATAAGTTTATTTTATTTTTTATTTAATAAAATATAAATAAATACACCCGCGTACGCGGAACAAAGAATAAATTTTAATAATTTAACTGATGACAGTTCTATTAATTTTTATTTTTGTGTTGCTAGTTAGTCCAGTCGCTTTCACTAAGGCTTTTAACCTTGCTACTCCTATTAACTTGCTGACCCATTATGCAAAAGGTACGCCGTCATTTATATAAATTTCGACTGCTTATAGAGTTACTAATTCAAGTCTATTTCATTATGTCTATTAATACATACTATTTCAACTTTTCCTTTACAGTACTTTTCACTATCGCTAAATTTATAATACTTAGCCTTAGAGGATGGTTCCCCTATATTCCGACAAGTTTACTCTCATCGTACTTTTTATACTTAATATTAAAAATATTAAGAAATAACTTTAGAAATCTACAGGACTTTTAAACCTTCTTTGGTAACATTTCAATTTTTAAATTTATTTTGGCTATTCCGATTTCACTCACCATTACTTTCGGAGTCTCGGTTGATTTCCTTTCCTTTCCCTACTAAAATGATTTACTTCGGGAAGTTTGTATATTAAAGGTTTCCCTTAGGATCGCCACATTTTTTATTTATTAATTAAATATGCTATATTTAATTAACATGTGGCTTTTGGTATATAACCTCCTTTTGTTTATAAATTTGCTAGTTATCCTTAATAACCCCTTTGAAATACTTTTTGATGTTAGAACTATATTGTCATCGATACTTTTATTATTAAAATAAAACAAAATTTTTAATTATATATTTTTTTTTTTTATTAATATTATAACTATAAAATTTAAGTTCTCAGTTAATTAATTACATACGCGGACCACGGACCACTACCCCTACTATCACGTATCACTTAGTGGTCGGGTCTAAGCGGGACCATGTTTGGAGACGTGACCACTTACTGAGTAAGTGAGTGATTGAGCGAGACGCGAGGGAATAAGTAAACCAAGAATAAGCTTTTTTACCATCATACATTGAATAAAGAGATGGTACATGAACATTATTTCTATCTAATAAAGTTTCAATATCAAATGTAATCATTTTTGTTTTACTTTTGGTTTGAGCTTTTAATCTTTTAATGAATTTAGTATTAACTTCACTAGTGATTAAAATAATTTTCTGATCATTTTTAATATAATATGTATTAGAATTAATTTTTCTTGTAAACGTTGAGGTATTAAAGTCTGATTCGTTAATTGTAATTAATAATTAACCATTTTTCATTACTTCAATTCTATCTGAATATACAAAATATAAAAATTCTTGTGATCTTACAATCATTAATGAAGATGTTTTAGCTAATACTCTTCCCCAAGTTGAATATTCTCTATTCATGGGTAATTTATATTCACCCCCCGAAGGGGCTAATGTAATTGATTCGGTGAAGGGTTTAAGTTCGGTCCATTTATCAATATAATATTGTTCACGATCTTCATCAATTTTGAAAAAGTTAAATATTACTTTATTGTAATTAGTAGGATCATAATCATTTGATCTAATTGAAATTAAATCTTAATATATTCTATATATTCAGTTTTTAATTTTTTAGTTATAACTATCCCTTTGTGTAGAGTTCTGATTTGTCCATTATTAAATTGGATTCGTAACAGTAAAAAAATATTTGTTATTTCTTTTTAAGTATTTAAAGGAAATTATTTACTATTTCAATTATTAATTGAAATGTTGGTGCTAATGTTAATTCAAAGGAGATTTCATAAAATCCATGATGATTATTTAAATTTTCTATTATTTTCATTATTTTTATTCTACACCAGCCCGCCGCCTGGCACCCAGAGTTGAGAAAGAGTTACGGAAGGGTCTAGAGACGCCGTGTTATATACCCTGGCCCCGAGTGGAAGGTAAGTATTAAAATTAGATCTAGTAAAATCAGTATAACTAAAAATGATAAACCTTTACTCGGTAATAATTATAATCCTTTAATAGAAATGGGGAGAAGACTTAGAAGTTTAACAGTCTTTTTAATTATATTATTAAGGGGTGGGGTTAATTAAAAATATAATAATAATATTGCTTCCACTAGACAGGACAGCAGCAGCAGACTCTAAAAATAATGTAACGATATCCTGAAAGAAAATCAGAATAACAAAAATTAACTTAAATAGAAAAAAATATCTATGCTAATCATACTAATTATTACAAGAAATATTATTGTTATATCCATAATAAAATAATAATTCTGGAATTTTCTTCTTATCTCGAAATATTTTTTAAATTTTGGATATTTAGTTTCTAAATTAAATTTTTTAATGAAATAATCTGAATAAAATATTCCTATAATAGAACAAATAGAAAAAAATATAGCCATTAATCCTAAAATATGTGTAATAGCAATTTGTTCATGTAAACCAAAAGAAGTTAAATAATTTAGTAAATCAGAAAATAAATTTATTGAATTAAATGAATTACCTCCTTTAGAATTACAATATTTTTCTATGATTTCATTTAAACCATTAAGATTAGAACTAGCAATTTGAAATATGTCGTGTATGCTATTTCCATTTTTTTACATTCTGATAAAACTCGGCTAACATTTTCATCATTACAATTTTTAGTAGCCTCTAATAAAGAATTATGTAGTTCATTTTGTTTCTGAATTTTAGCTTGTAAATTATCAAATGAATTTTGTGTAATTTGATATTGTGTTTGAAATTCTCTAACATCTTCTATTTTATCTCCATGTTGTTCCATTAATTTTGCAAATTTTTCGTTTTGTGATTGTAGAATATCTTTTTGATTTTGTAGTAGAGCTTTTTGCGTGTCATTATATTGATTAAAATTTTCCGCATCTTGCCCTGAATAAGTAAGATATAAACCATAGATTCCAATTCCATAACTAAGTATAGAAAGAATTTTATTACTTAAACTAGTACCTTTTCTCATATTTATTTTTATTTATTTATTTTTTACATTTAATAACGAAAGCTAAAGGATTAAGTTAATCATTTAGCTACTTAATAAGTCATTTTGTTAGTAATATACGTACGTTTTACTCTCTGTTACAAATGTTTAATATAAAGAATAGTATTTATATTTGAATATTAAGCTAAAATTCCTAATGCGAAAGAGTAGAGACTAAATATCAAAGAAAGCTATTAATAGTTGTTTATCGGTCCCACGTTACAGATCGTGAGCGAGACATATTCAAACGGGTATTAAAGTTTCTTTATTAGGATAATAGGACAATTAGACTCGAACTAATAATTCTATAATAAATAGCGTTATACCTTTATAACTATATCCTATCTAGCTATTTAAAGAAATGTTATTCCTTTCTGTTAAATAAGGAATTATATATCCGAAATAAAATTTATTATTATTTAAAAAGTAAAGATGACAATATAGTAAACATCAAAGTATTTCAAAGGGTTATTAATTTAACTAAAGTAACTCGTCACTATAACTATTTAACATATATGAAGGTATAGTTGAAAATTCATAAGTAGTCGAAATTGATAATAAAATGACGGCTACCTTATAACACTCTATCAAAGGAAATAGTAGATATAGAGTAATAACTAAATATAATTTAAAAACAAAAATGATCCGACAAATTTTAATCACTGCTGCCGCGAGAATAAGAATCCTTCTTCATCCACTCGTGGCAGCGCATCCTTTTTCTATAATTGCTAACTTTATGATTATGCAATTAATTACTAGAATTTCTCCCTCTACTATTTTAAGTTTTTTAACTGTTTTTGTTAGAAATATTTCTGAAATGATCATGAGTATAGGAGTTGTATCCACAATTAGAATTGTATTAGGTATTAGACATGCATTGAATATAAGAGCTGTTCCAACTGTGTTAAAAGATATTTTAAGGGGTAGAGCTAATCCAATAGCAATCGAAACTATTACTAGAATATTAGAACCTGAATGGTTAAAACTTCTTAGAAATCATTTATCCTTTAGAAAAATATTAAATGTTATTCTATCTGTACTAACTATATTTTTATTCTTAAAACCTGTTATTCTTCTATTTTATAGAACTATATTTGTTAGTTTATTTACAGTATTAGGTATTGTTTATACACCTTTATTTTCATCATTTAAAACTCTTAGAAAACTTGCTATTTATATTTTATCTTTCTTACCAGATTCTTTCTTTCCTTATCTTCCAGATAAAATTAGATATTTTTATAGAAAATATTGCTCATGGTCATCATGGATCCCGTCTTTATCTATTTTTAAAACTAAATCTAAATTAGCTAAAGTTAAAGAAATGGGCGTTGGTTTCAATAGCACATTCTTTGAAGAAAAAAGCTTTAGGGATAAAAATAAAAATTATATTTATACTATACTTGGTATTACATTTTTATTATTTATTTGGGATTATAAATATCCTGATACTCCTTATGTTCATCAAATTGTTGATTCTTTAAGAAGTGGTTTTAATTATGTTTCTACTACAATAGTTTGGATTAGAACTATTACTCTGTATCCTTTCACTTCTATTCTTGATTCTTTATCCCCAGCGGCACATATAAGAAATTTATTTACTATTCTGAAAAATAAATTTAATAGAAATGTAAATAGAGCTAATGTTGATATTCCAACTCAAGATAATCCATGGACAGATACTAATAAAGACTCAGATAAAGGTTCTGATAGTGGTTCAGATATTGGTTCAGATATTACCATTACTGAGAATAGAACAGGAACCGGTGCGTCAAGTACACAAATACCAAATGATATTGATAATCCTTGGTAATCTTTATTTTTGACCGAGCCTCTTCAATTAACCAATTTATATAATTTCCCCCAGTGTTCTCATTATAATTAAACAAAAATCAGGATAAAAATATAAACAATAATATAAAAATTTTTATATTTTAGTGAGAGTAGTTTAATAGCCTATAATAGACGGAGCCACGCTAAGCGTTACGGGGGGTTAAATAAAAAATAAAAAAGTTTAAGAAATAAATAGGTTGATTATATTTGACGCTTAGCGTCGCCTATTCTTTCTCTCGCTAGCTCACTCACTTAGATACTTAGTGAGGATGGCGGAAGCCCACCACTAGTTATAAATTATAGTGATACAAGGCTTAGCCAAAAGAAGAAGGAGAAAGAACAAATACTAAAGCTGCAAGATAAATAATAACTAATCTAATTTCACTAAATAAAGAAGTATCTATTAAAATAGGAGCAAATACTAAGAATAATAATGAAAGTAAACCTAAAGTTATATAAAGAGAATAAGTTGTTACTACTCCAGTATCTAATTTTCCTATATTAATACCTGTTTTAGTTAATGTATTAGATAATCCGTAAGGTCCTACTAGTTCAATTACACCTCTATCTAATACTTTAGAAATTATGTAACCTAGTTTTAATCCACCGGCAATTATATAGTTATTATAAACAACATCAAATAGATATTTACCATTTAAAAAGGTATAAATTTTTCTACCTACAGAAGTTTCAGTTAGTTCTATCACAAAATAAGGAGTATTATGATATAAGAAAACAGCTAAACTAGCCCCTACTAAAGATAATATAGCAGGTAATAATTTAATATAAATAGGTAAACTAAATTCAGCCTCAATAATTGAAATATTATTAGGGTGAATAAATAAAGAGTTACCGAAGAAATCTGTACCTACTCCTACAAATAAATCTGAAAATACAAAACCAAAGAAAATACTAAATAATGCTAGTATAAACAATGGTATTACTACAGCTAAATTTGCTTCATGAGAATGTAAATAAGCATTTCGTGAACCATTAGGTACTGTTAAAAATACTAAAGAAATTAATCTAAAAGAATAAAAAGCAGTTAAACCTGCAGTTAAACTCCCTAATATAAAAGCAAAAGTACCACTAAAACTATATTGGGCATAAGCTAATTCTATAATTAAATCTTTACTATAAAATCCAGTTAACCATGGTGTAGCTAGTAATGATAAAGATCCTACTAACATTGCGGTATAAGTAAACGGTAAAAAGTTTATTAAACCTCCAAATCTTCTTACATCTTGTTGATCAGCAAAACTATGGATTACAGCACCTGCCCCTAAAAATAATAATGCTTTGAAGAAAGCGTGATTAATAACATGCATTAAAGCCACATTATATTGTGATAGCCCTACTGCCATTACCATGTATCCTAGCTGACTTATAGTAGAAAACGCAATAATTCGTTTTAAATCATTTTGTACTAAACCACAAGTAGCCGCAAAAAATGCCGTAGAAGCACCTACTAAAGTAATAACTAATAAAGCAGTACTACTATATTCCAGTAACGGTGATGATCGTACTAATAAATATAAACCAGCAGTAACCAGAGTAGCGGCATGAATTAAAGCTGAAACAGGAGTTGGCAAAACCTTAAAATAAAAATTAAATTTAATTTATATTAATACTATTAAGGATTTTTGGACTTTATCTTTAATTATCTAACTATAAACATTTTTATATTTTAAAGTTTTATTAGAATAATAATTAACGTAAAGTCTCTGAAGATATTTTTTTTTATCTTGCTAGTTATTTTTATATTTAAGAGATTTTTACTCTTAGATTAAGTTATAATTACTTTTTTTAATTTTTTAATTAAAATTAAAATAATAAATTTTTTATAAGTACTCAAAAATATTTTTTTAATGTTCTAGCATATAGTTAATTTTTGTTTTTTAAGTTTTTTTTTTTACTTAAGGAGGGCCCAAATTATTAAATTATTCCAAATTTATTTTTTATTTTTTTAAATAACTTTACTTTAAAAAGTAATAGCTCAATTAAAAAGCTACTATCGCGCGCGTCCCTAACTTAGTTTGTTAATGAGGTGATTGAGGCTTAGCGAGGAGGACACCAGTTGAAAACAAAAAAAGATATATTTAGACTATATTTCAAATATTCTAAACTATAGATATATTCAACTTATAGAGCATTGATGGAATAAAATGAGGTGTAACTAAAGATTTTAATTTATAAATATTTTCAGTTTTACTACTAAATCTAATTCTCGCTAAGCGGGTGAGTGAGTGAGACGTAAGGCCTCAACATATCTTCTTATTTTTTAATTCTACGTTTAGATGTTTGCTATTAAATCAAAGTTATCTTTAAGTAATTTATTATTAATTCTACTTCTGATAAAGTAAAACTATCTGTACATAGATCTACTGTTTTTCTCGCGAGGCCAACCAATATTTAGAGGTACTATTTTTATAATTTTATTATTATCTTTGTTTAATACATACCATTGTTTATGATTTTAAGTTAGAGAGGGCAAGGTAAAATTTTAAAAAAGGTAAAGAGTGACAGGTTTACCTTATTTAGGATTAGGCCAAGTACGTGCCGCTTAGCGAAGGCCGCGAGAGGCAGAGCATTTGTATTAGATTTAGGTAATCCTTATACCCTTTTTTTAATTAAACCGTAAATGGCCATATCCTAATAATTATCCAATCATAGCTTCTTTTAATTTATAAGGTAATGGTACAAAAGGGACTGGTCTACCTATAAATCTACCATTTTAATATTATCCCAAATGAGCAGGTAAAACACTCATGAATCCTAAGATATAAAGTAAATCATAATAAAAATAATTATTATTATCTAAACCGCAGTCAGAAAAAATATATAGATATTTAATAAAAACTAAAATAATATAGAAAAGTAAAGTGGTTAAAAAACAAACAAAAATAAATAAAAATAATCTAATAAAAACTAAAATTAAAGGATAGCAACCCTCCATCGATCCTGGTAACCAGCTGTGTAATGGTATTTGAGCAGATTTAGCCATAGCTCCAGTAAGAAGTAGTAAACCAATTATAGTAATAGCTGTTTCATTCATAAATGGTGCTAAACTAAAAACAGTAGCATAATCTATTGATCCAAATAAAGCAAATAAAGCAAAGAATCCAATACTTAGACCCATATCACCTACTCTATTCATTGTTAAAGCTAGTATAGCTGCCTTATTAGCTTGTAATCTAGTAAACCAGAAATTAATTAGTAAGTATGAAACAACTCCTATACCTTCCCAACCAACAAACATTACAAAATAATTAGCCCCTGAAACTAATAATAACATAAAAAAAGTGAATAAAGATAGATAAGAGAAAAATCTTTGATTGTGAGGATCTTCAGACATGTAATCTGTAGAAAAAATATGGATTAAAGAAGAAATATATAACACAGGTATAAACATTGAAACAGTTAATTGATCAAATAAAAATTCCCAAGAAATAGAAAGAAACTCTGAATCAATCCAACTATTTAAATGAATTGAAAGAGGTGAACCACATATACCTACTTCATAAAAAGCAACACTCGCTAATATTGATGATAAGATTAGACAAGTACAGGTTATTAAATGTGCTCCACTTACTCCTATTTTTCGTCCCATGAAACCTGAGACCATTGATCCTAATAAAGGTAAAATTAATATAGAAAGATACATTAGCTTCTTAATGAAATGTTTCCTCTTAATCGATAAAAAGCTACAAGAATACTTAAACCTATAACAGATTCTGCTCCTGCTATTGAGATAATAAATATACTAAAAGTTTGTCCTATACCATCATCGAAAGTGAATGAACTAATTAAAACTAACAGTGTAACAGCTAATAGCATTATTTCTATGGCAATAATCATTAAGATAATATTTTTTCGATTTAAAATAAATCCTAAAATACCTATTAAAAATAAGAATAATGACAGATTCATAGTTTATGTATTTGTAATATTCCTTTGGGTACCGGTAATAATTGTAATGTAGTAATATTGCAATAATTAATATCGCAATAAAAATAATATTTTTTATTATTAAAAAAAAAAAACATAACATAAAAAAAAATTTTTTGTTTTATTTACTATAGTAAATAAGGGTTTCATACTAAAGGGGTATTTAATAATATATCATTTAAGTAATTATAAGATAAAATATACCTTTAGCTGCCTGCCTACCCGCACTCTAGCTTAGCGGCACTCACTTAGTCAGGGACGTGGGACCGGGGGTCAATCACTCACACACTTAGTTTAAGTGAGAAAATTAATAACTTAAATTAATTTTATTTTTTACAGGATATACTCTCTTTACTATCATTATAAGTTGTATTTTCCTATTTTGTTTATTATATTAGTATAGTGATATTAGGTAGGGCGTATGGTTATAAAACAAAGCCTAAAATAGGCAATGTACCTATAATTAACCATTAAAATTTATTAATATTATTATTAATATTATTATACATTATTATTATACATTATAAAAACATAGTGAGGTAGCGGCATATCCAGATGAAGACGTAGCCGCACTACCAATAAGTAATTTCATTAATACTGTAAATGCTTTATGTTGATGCATTATAAAGTAACCAGACCAGAGGTCTGATATAAAAACAAAAAATTTTGTTTTATTTTATTTTAATAATATTTCATAATAGCTAAAGAACCATATTTCCCATATGTTGACGCAACCATCATTATTAATAATGAAAATAATATAAAATAAATCCAAAAAGTATTTGATTTTCTCCTTATGGATATTATTTTTTTAAACAATATAAATATATTTACCTAAAGGTAAATTTTTAATTAATATTTTCTAAAGAGATATTATTAGCTATAATAAGTTTTACCGTTAAGATAAAAATACCCATCATAATTAAATAAATCATTATGTAATGGATAGTTAAATTATAACTTAATAATTCTATCACTTGATTTTTTATGGTTAAAGAGAATTCACTAGATTCTAACGGAGAATTTATAAAATAAAATTTTCAGTTATAGTTACATCCTCAGATATTTGCTTTCCATTTTGTTTAAAAATAAAATAATAAAATCTTTTTATATATTTTTTTCATGTTGTGTTAAAGTTTGTTTTCATTTTTTTAATTATAATTATAATTATAATTATTTGTAAAAAAAAAATTTAGAAGATATAATCATTTAACCAGCAATATCTTAATACAGTAATAGGAAATTGACGAATAAAATAATAAAATAATATTAATAAAATATTATGTATATTATCTGGTGTTTGTGAGTTTAAGAAACAATTCAAATCAAATACTATAAAACCCATCTAAACTACTGTAACTATTAAAATTAGTGATCTAAATATTTCAAAAAGAACGCAAACACACAATCAGCTAGGATGACGCAAACCAGATAAAATATAAAAATTTCAAAAATCAAAATTCAAATATCCTATCATAGAAGTTATAAAAGTGGTGGATAAAAAAAAGAAAGAATAGAGATTAAAAACAGAATAAACAAAAATAAATTAGTTTTTATAAAATTATTTTTTTTTTATTATATTTTTTTTTCTAAATCATCAAATTTACTAATCTCGTATAGATCCATTATTTAACTTTTATGAAAGAAGGAATAAATTTAGGTAGAATAGGTATATCATTTAATTTATTAAATTTATTAATAATCTTTAATATTATTATATTATATAAGATTATTAAACTTATTATTAGAGAGATAAATATTTATATATATAAAATATTACTACTAATAAATAACTTATACATTTTAAAGACACCACCTAAATAAGTAATATCCAGAAAAATAACAAGAACTAATAAAATAATTACTATAAATAATTTAAGCCATTTATTTAAAATTTTAATGTGAAAAAAAAATAAGAGAACTGAATTGTTAGTTTTATTAAGAGACGTTGAAGTATTTACAGAGATATCTACTTTATTTGGTTCTTTATATAAAGAATACATACTATAAATACCAGCCATTACCACTAAAGCTCCACAGCTATTAAAAATAAATTTATTTCTATTTATCATTTTTAAAGCTTTTAGTCTAGCTCTATCTGTTGTAAATGAATTTAATTCAACTCTAGTTGATTTATCATAAGTTATTACTATACCTTTATAAAGTAATAAACTACTTATAAAAAATAAACATACTTTACCTTCTAGAGTTGTATCCTTTATTTTTTTATGTAATAATTGTATATGTTTTATCCCAAATTTCTGATAATTTATTTCCATCAATTATTATTTTACCATCTTTAGATAATTCTATTACTTTAGTTGAATTATTTTTATTATTAATAATTTCTGATAAATTATTATTTAGATTATTAATTAATCGACTACTAATATTTTCATTTGTAGTTAAAAATATTGAAGTAATATTTTTTTTTAGTTCAGGTATTTTATCTATTATTGATTCAGTATTAGACATACCATTTTGATAGAAATCTTTTTTTATTTATAGTTGTAAAATTCTTTATTAACAATATTAATAAATATAAAAAATTTGAGGTTATTTAAGATTCTTTTATTTTTAAGAAATAAATAGCCAATAATTGTTCGAAATTTAATTGATTTAATAATAATCTAAAAAATCTAATAGATTTTCCATTTAATAAAAAACTAAGAGATTAATACAAATCCCTACAATACAGACAACAAACAACACAAAAATATTCCACATTAAATAGTATCTTTGAAACATAGCTCTTACTTTAAAAAAAGTATATAATTTAGGATACTTATTTTCTAGATCAAAGTACTTAATAATTTCATTACCAAAGAATATACCTAATATATTAAAAACAGTCAACAATAAAATCATAAAAATGATTAAATGTAAAAAAGCAGATTCTTCCAAAAGTGTCAAGCTATCTAGATAATTGTAAATCTGATTAATAAAATCTCCAATATCCGAAACTAAATTATTACCATCTTTACCTCCTTTTGTATATTTTTCTATTACCTTTTGAACATCACCAAATTCATTTCCCATTTTGTCAAGATATTCACTAATTTTTGATTTATTTTCTTAACCTATATTACTATTATTAATGAGATTATCTAAGTTTTCTTTTGATTCCTTCATAGAAGTAAACTTTGTTCTAACTAAATTTTCTTCTTCAGCAGACATAGTTTGTCCATTATCTACTTTGTTAATAAGTTGATCAATTTTATAAGACAAATCATCCACACCTTTTTCTACTCTAGTAGCTTGTTCATCTATTTGAATTTGTGCATCATTTTCCAATTCTCTTTATTTTCGATCTAATAGTATAACACCATTTTGAGGTGCACATAACACAAGGACACCTCCACCAAGGACTGTTAATATTTGTTTTATATTGAATTTTGTAATTTTTAATTAATTACCTCCCCAATAATAAACTGCTATAAATAAAAATAACCATACAACATCAACAAAGTGCCAGTAAAGAATAGCAGATTCAAATCCATTGTGATGTGAATTTGTAAAATGATAATTAATTAGACGAAAAAAGGCTGTAGCAATAAAAATTGTTCCAATAATAACATGAAACCCATGTAAACCAGTTGAAGCATAAAAAGCAGAACCATAAACAGAATCTGAGAAGGTGAATGCAGCTTCTGAATATTCATAATATTGTAAACAAGTGAATATTACTGCTAAGACTATTGTTAGTAATGTTCCTAATATTGCTCCTCCTCTATTACCTTGTATTAAGGCATGGTGTCCATATGTTACAAAAGCACCACTAGATAAAAGTAAAATAGTATTAAGTAAAGGTATTGCAAAAGGATCTAAAGCTGTAATACCTTGAGGAGGCCATACACCTCCAATTTCTATAGCCGGTGATAGACTAGAATGGAAAAAAGCCCAAAATACACTTAAGAAAGCAAAAACTTCACTAACAATAAATAGAACTACACCTATTGTTATACCTTTTTGTACTTGAGTTGTATGACATCCTAGATAAGTACCTTCTGTAATGACATCTCTAAACCATAATGCCATTGCAGAACCTGTTAGTACAAATCCTAAATTTAATAAATATCCACCATATGGATAACCATGCATATACATTACTCCACCAATGGCCATACTTAATATAGTAAAACTAACAAAAAGAGGCCATGGAGAAATTTCTACTAAATGGTATGGATGATTTTGAAATAAGTTTCTATTAATAGTTATCATATTATTATTATTATATATATATTTTTTTTTTCCAAGGTAAAACTGAAAACTAATACCAGAATTGAAATTCAATATAACTAAAAAAAAATTGAATCTTTTTTACATAAATAAGATTATTAAATAATCCAAATTATATAAAAAAAATTATTAAGATAATTTATTTTTATTATTATTAATTTTATAAATTATCTTAATATTATTTATTTTGATAAAAAAAAAGTATTATATAAAATATTAGTTCCATAGTAAAATTAAACAGATTATTGTTTAAGCTTGGTTGCTTACGGTAGTATAAACATCATTTATACTATTCCTTTTATTAATTATTTTATTTAATAATTAAATTTTATAGAATATTTAATAATGGTGCCGGCTGTCCGAATAACATATTTTAATTTATTCCGCGGACGCGAGAGAAGAGATTAACAAAATATAAAACTAAAGACATCTATTAACATCTTTATAGTATACTTACTTATTATTGTTATAACTTATAGTCCATTAAAAAGCTACGACAGAATACTTAAATATAATTTTTATATTTTTACAATAGTAATAAATTACTTACATTAAACCATAATAATTCTACTACATAACCATATAACAGAACCTTAACAAACTAAAAAAAAAGTATAACCTCAATTATAACCTAAATTATTCTAGTTTTTTTATATATATTAATTATATGGAGTAAGAAAACTTGCAATCTTGCTGGTAATTTTGCTCGCGTCCTCACGGATCTATTTTTTTATTATCAATTATAAAAATAATACTAAAATACAATAAAATATTTATAAAACAAGATAAAGCAACAATAGACAAAACTAAAATACTACAAGCAAATAACAATATAGGAGAACTAGATTTATTAACATGAATCCCAAATAAGCTTAAAAATTCAATATATTATTTCATTCGCTAACTCACGGGCCATTTAGTAATAGTTAGACGTGGGGCAGCTGTTGGTATTTTTTAATTTACATTTTAAGAAAAGACTAATAACAATAATCTACCATAGGCAGACATTAACCTAGCAATAGGTATGAATAAAATTAAATCCGTCTAATGAAGATTTAAAGTAGATGCTTCAAAGCAGCGGCTAGAACATGCAGCCGGGCCCCACAACCACGGACGTGAGACGTGATAATACAACAAACAAATCGAGAGCTATTTAAGCCACATACTATTATGGCATCTATCACGAGGATTACGGGCACGACCACTAGACACGGTTGTGATACTGGCTTACCCCTCGTTATACGTGGGGGGGGTTAACAATTTAAATTTTTTTTGAATTTGTTTTAGAAATGAATATTGGTGCTAGCATAGCTAGTAATAAAATTACACTAGTTATTATAAGCCAAGAAGCTCCATATGTATAAATACTTTGACCAATAGCTTCTATTTGTAGAAAGTTATTAAATGTCGTATCAGCTATTCCAGGGTTAAAAGCAATATTAACATAATCTATATTAGAAATTTCAGAATTTAAAATTAAACCATTTAAACTAGTTATAAAGTTTAATAAATATGATATTACAGAAACATTATTAAAGCTAAATGGAATGATAGTAAAGATTTCATAGATAAATAAAGAACCAATAGCCAAAGCTAAAGGAATAGTTTTAGTATATTGAGAACCAGTTTCTAATATATCTGTTAATTTAATATTAATCATCATAATAACGAATAAAAATAGTACTGCAATAGCACCAATATAAACTATAATATAAGAAATACCAATAAATCCTATACCTAATAGAATTAAGTATCCAGCAGCATTAACAAATACTGAAATTAAAAAAATAACAGCTATAACTGGATTTTTAGAAGTAATAACTAAAACACTAGAAAAAAGAGCACCGAAAGCTAAAATATCAATAAGTAAATTTTTCATAAATAAAAAAAAATTCTTTATAGCCTGCGTAATTAACGCTCGATTAAAATATTAAACCGTTATCTAACATTAAAAAATCTATATAAATATATCATTATATTTAATTATAAAAATTAAAAATGATAAAATATCATACTACTTATGTCGCTCACTCAAACACGCAACGACCACGTAGTTATAACAGATACGTTACACTAACACTACCGTGATCCGTGGTAAGTGGCCTCTATTCAATGCTATAACTTTATTATAAAACTAATATTAGTGATTAAAAAAACAAACAAAAATTAAAAAGTCCAGCTAAGCGAAAGTGGCAGATATGCAACATATTTATATATTATTTTTTACTTAAGGAGTCGCGGACGCGGGGCCCGGTAATATATATAAACAGACAAAAGGCTGAAATCAAGAGATTAAAAAATAAATCTCAAGTAGGTTAAACCAAGAATAAGTGACCTTAATATAAATTAAAGGCAGGTTACTAAAGTAATATAAACAGATTATTTTATTAAAAAAATATTTAAATATATTTTAATAGCTAAAATTTATCTTTTTAATTTATAGAATAATAATTATAAATTATTTAATAAAATTTTGTAATCTAAAATCAGTAGCTATTAAAAAATAGAAAAAATCGCAATAACTTAAATAAAGTCGCGAATAAACCCAAGAGGAATTGAACCTCTGTCTTTTAAATTAATCTTTTTTTTAAACTAGTATTGATAAATATTATATTATATTATATTATATTATATTATATTATATTATATTATAATATATAATAATTATACTATAATACTACACTAAAAAGGTTATATTTTTATTTAAAAATTGAATTATTATTAACATTTTTTTAATATCATTATAAATAAAATAGTTTTTTAATTTAATTTTTTTAAGCTATAGAAATATTAGTGATTTAAAACTAACTATATATATCTAGTAAAAAAAAACAGTATTAATATAAAACGTAATTTATTTCTCTACTTACAGACCACTTAGTGGCACGAGCACGGACGTGAGGGCAACCGCCAACCACATTTGTCCGTTTGTGAGACATGGGGCCGCGTAGTAAATATAAGTAGACAAGTTAAAAAATTTAATCTAAAAATATAAATTTCAGACTACCAAAAGGGTTCACTATATTTTATTTATTGTTATAAAATAACCTTTATTTATTAAAAACTTTAAATAATTTTTTTAATAAAGGAGATTAAACAAGTACCCCTCTGCCGTCCGGCCTCAGCTAGCGGTCCCCCCTTACTTACCACTAAGTTACCACTTACTTACGGATGCGGAGCTAAGCGGGCCTCCATATTTTTAAAATAATTAATTTAAAAGACTTAATTTAAAGTAAAATACCCTTGCTCGCTCACTCTCACGAGCACGGACGTGTGATTAACTAAGTGTCTACGTGATTGAGTGGGTGGGGTTAATAAAAATATAAAAATCCATATTATATTAATTAGAATAAATAATAAATAAAAAATAGTTAATTAAAAAATCTATGTCCAATTGTAGCAGTAATACTAAATGTACCTCTTTTGTTTTTTGTGGTAAATCTAGCTTTAGATACAAGGTCAGCACTACTTCTAGTTAAGCTTCCATGTTGAGTAGTTTTTACAGTATGTCGAGGAATAATTTTTTGTTTTCTTAATCGACCAGCTAATTTAATATTAATCCCCGTAATGAAAGTAGGTACAAAAGAATCAATTTCAGGAATATTAATAGTAGGGTTTATAATATTGGTTTTATTAAAAAGATTATCCAAAATATAAATATAAGGTTTAAAATTAATATCACAAATTCTACCTAATAGATTAGCTAAAATATCACTATCATAAAAAGGATGATGTAATCGTACTAAATTAAGTTCTACAGGTTTTTTAAGAGAGTTACTTAAATTAGCACATAATAATTCTAATTTTTTACTATTTAAAGCTAAGAATTTAGAATAAATTTTAGATTTATATAAAAATTTTTTATTACTAACTAAGAAGAATAATAAATGTATTACTACTTTATCAGGTGTAATATTAAAAACAGGTTTACTAATTAAACTAGACATTGAAAAAAAAGAATTTTCTAAAATAGAAGAAATATTTTTTATTAATTTTTTTTTAGTACTATTAAAATAATAATTAATATGTTGAGATCGAGCTATATCTAAGTTAAATTTAAATAAACTTTTTAAATAACTACTTAATGTTGTATTCATAGAAATATCTTCTATTTTTAATATAGAATTATTGTTTATATTTAGCGCGTCCAGGCCGGAGGCACCGGCTATATTGCTAGTATCCAACTGATTTATTTTTTTATTATTATTTTGATTTATTAAAGTTTGTTTTTTTTCTCGCGGAAATTTTAACATATCTATTTTTTCATAATATGTTTTGGCTTTAGATTTGAAGGTTTTGTTTTCTTGTTGTATTGCCTCCTTCGCGTCCTTTGCGGGGGCTATAGTATTTTTTTTTGCATTTAATATTATTTGATTATTATCTCTAATATTTGAGGATAATAAATTCAAGTTTTTACTATATTTTGTTAATTTTAATAAGTTTGCTGTTAAACTTTTTTTATTTAAGGATTTAGTATTTGTATTTAATTCTTTAACCGTTTGTAAGTTTTTTGAATTATTATCGAAATACTCTGCCATTTTTTGAATAGGTATAATAAAGTTTATCGTGTCTAAATTGGATTCTATTTCTTTATTTTCTTTAATATTTCTTGTGTTCATGATTTTGAAAAATTTTAATTTAATTTATTTACATTTAATAACGATAGCTAAAGGATTATATAATTATATAACCATTTAACTACTTAATAATCCACTATATTTAATAATATACATACGTTTTATTCTCTCATAATACGTGTTTAATATAAGGGATACTATCTTATATTTGATTATTAAGCTAAAATAGCTAATGAGAAAGAGTAGATACTAAGTATCAAAGAAGTACTATAATATATAATATATGATGAGTATCCATTATTTAAGATAGTATTTCTTTATTAGCTGATTCTTTTATTTTTTGTTTTTATTAAAAAAACCTAGCATAATAATTTAGTATTACACTAGGAAAAAAAACTAACTTAAACTTAATAGTTTTGTTTTTTTAAGTATTATATAATTAATTAACTATAATGAAGTATAATTTTTATACTAACTTTTAACATATATCCTAAGCTACTAAATATAAATATAAGTTCTAATATAATAAAACTTACTCTAGTTCTATTATAATATTTAACTATTTTAGTAATATAAGGAAATCTACTAGATATTTTATAAAAAATTTTATCATTATTTACTATATATAATGATAGTAGATATATTGAGATATTTATTACACTAAATAAAATAATACAATTAAAAATTAAAACAACCTATAGCCAAAAAAACAATAGGATTAGTATTATCATTTATATTTACATTTAATCCAATAAGATTTAAAAAATCATTAATATTTTGCATTGAGAAATTATAAGTAATTATCAATAAGATAAGAGATGAAAAATAAATAAATATTTTTTATTTACTATCTTATATAATAAAATATTTGTTTTTAATTTAAAAAAATTAATTATATCTAATAAAACAAACAAACTTTAAAGTAAAATACCATATAGAAGATAAATATTTTAATTTATTATCATTTTCCTCAGATAATTTAATTTTTAAATAGTCATTTAATTTTAAACCTACAATACTATAAAAATCATTCGGTATTGAATCAGCATCACCAGAAATTAAATTTAATTGACCAGCTAAAGGTTCATCGCCCATTAACAAACTTAAATGCTGATAACCATTACAAGTAGCATCTAATTGAATAGGGAAATGGCTAATATACGAAGTTTCATTAGAAGATAAAGAATTATGATAATTCAAAAATTCAAAACAGAAAGCAATAAATAATAATTTAGAATCAGCTTGATTAATTAAAATCCCATTCTTAAAATTTAAAATATTTTCCTCATTATTATTTATCCAATCTACTCTATCTTTATAAGATTTTTTATCTATTCCATTACCAAAACAATTAGCCCCAAATATTTTTAAATAATCTATAGCAATATTATCGGTTTTATATATTATATTTTTTCACCTTTACTAAATAATAATAAAGATTTAGCTAATTCTGTAGATTAATAGTTTAAATAATCAGCTACACAATAAATTCTACCTCTATTATCTATTCTAACAGGAATAAAAAATTCAGGGACATTTTTAATTAAAAATATGAGCTAAACCTAAAATATTCATTTCTAATTGTTTTCTACTTAAAAAACCATCTAAACTTTTTTTTTTCATATAAAGTTAATTTTTCTTTATTATTTTTTTATTAATTTCAAGAGGATGTTGAAAATTAGGAGCTATAAATAAATCATATTCTAAACCTTTTTCTAAAATAAATTCTAGTACCGGTATATTAATTTTATAACCGACAGAACTTAAATTATTAACTGTATCAAATATAATATTATTATCATCAATATACGACTGTTCTCTCAATTCAGAATTTTTAATAATTATAGGAGCTATAAATTCCTTATCATTAAGGAAATATCCACCTAAAATATCCTTTTTACCTGCTCTACCATATAATTTATGAGGTACTATCATAGGTATTTTATAAGATATACTTAATAAACCAAAACTTTTACCTATAACATCTAAAATTTTTTCATTAGCTACATAAATAAGATTTTTGTGTACTTTATCTAGAATATATAATTCTGAATGAATTAAACCAACCTCTTCTAAAAAATTTAATAATTTAAGACCAATACTAATCAATACTGTATTAGATACATATCCATTTAATTCAGAATATTTATCCTCTATAAATTTACTTAAACCCATTTCTTTAGAATCATTAAGTAAATTATTTTTTTTATGTTCTCATTATATTCTTGTGAATAAAAAGAAAATAATAATGAATGAGCTAAATCAGAACAATTAGTATTTTTATTAAATAAATTATTATTACTAATAATTCTTAATAATCTACCTAATAATTGAGAAATTATATTCCTATTATTTAAATTATTTAACAATAAAGATTCAACTATTTCAAGATTATCTTTTTTTTTTTTTATCAATAATTTTAATATTACTTCTATAATTATCTATTAAATTTTCTAAATCATTGATTGAACCTTTTAAATATTCTAATACTAAAGGATTTATCTTATAATAGTTTATATCTGAATTTTGATCCATTCTATTTTGTAGAAGTATAACACCTTAATTAAATAAAAATTCTTCTATCTTCATTTGAGTATTAACATCTAAAGGTGAATTATTAATAATACGTTATAATTCAATATAAATGGCCGGCCGAGAATTAATATTAAAATCCATTTTACTAATAGGATCCGGTAGTAGAAAAATTTCTATTACTTAGTGAATGATATTGTCTAAAACCGACTATCCCATTACTATTATTATTTAATTTTCTAGTTTTTTTATATTTAAAATTATCATTATTAATATTTAAATATTTTTTTTGTAAATTAATTAATTCAGATATAGTATATTCTTTACTATTTTCAGTAAATTGTTTTAATTCACTTTCTTTACTAATAATTTTTTCTTCAATAAATAATTTTTTTTTATTTAATTTAGATATTTCATATTCTAAATTAGATAACTCACTTGAAATACCTTGTGAGTTAATTTCAGCTTTTTCTTTTTTAAATCTTTTTTTTTCTTTATTACTCATATGTCTAGTACTACGACTATTAATATTTTCTAAAGACGATTTTTTATATGACAATAATGTTAATTCAGAAGAATAACTAGTAATGGTTTTATTAAGTTTATCTAATTCATTTTTAATACCATTAGTAATATCCATTATTAACATTTCTATAGATAAACTAAAATTACTTTTTACAATATTTTCAACACTATTGTTTCAGTTTTTTCCACTATAGATCGAAGGATCTATAATTATAGAAGAAATATTATAAATATCTTTAACTTTCATATTAGAAATATTGATAACTCTATCTAAAAAAATTTTATAGTAATTTAAAGGTATGGAAGAAGATAAAATAGGATCTTTTAAACTATTATAAACTATATTTGACATTATTTTAGATTCATCAAATATTTTTAATAAATGTAATACTAATTGATAGTCTACAGAATGTAAGATATGTCGTTTTGATATACTACCACCACTTACATCTACTTTATTTATTTTAAAATTTAATAATATATTACTCCACATTTGATTTAAAAAAATAAATACACTTTGTTGACTTATAACATCAAAATCTTTAGATTTTAAATTTAAAGAACCAAAAATATTTTCAAATAATGAACCACTTTTGTCCGTAAATATTAAATTTTCTAAAAATACATTTATTCCTATTCTAATTATTACTAAATTATCAAGATTGTAAATTTCTTCTTTCACATACTTATTTAAATTAGGACTTATTATAAATACATAAAACATTTTTTCTGAGTATGTTGATTTATAACCATTTAAAAATTCACCTATTAAGTCCATTTCTTTTTGTTTTATTAAACATATTGAACTTATTAAATGAATTCTATTATTTTCATTATGCGAAGTATCAAAACTTCTTGTAAAACTACCAATAATTGCAAAATTATTAGTATCATATTGAGGTGATTTATTAAACATTTTATAAATTTTATTTAAATTTTAAGAAAGGTAATAATATATAAATTTAACAATAAATTAATATTATTAAATATATAAATAAAAATAATATAAAGATCTACCTTTATCACTTTATATAAATACTAAAATATATTAAAAAAATATTTTTTTTAGTAACAGTTAGAATGGTAATAATATAAATAACTAAATATATAATATACGAAAACCCGTATTTCTTACCATTAAAGAATAACCCAAAAGCAGATAAATCCGCTAATGGTCTACTTTAGAGAAATAACCTCAAAAATCCAAAAATAGAAAATGAGAGCCTATTAATGAGATTAGAATAGTTCTTAAGATGGCTATCTACCCCCCAGGCTCACGGGCACGGACTCACGAACGTGGACCACGTTTGGAAACGTGGGGGTTGTAAAAAATAAAATTTAATTAAATTAAGACTTAAATACACATTAATAAACCAATAAAAAAATTAATTATAAAAACCAATATTAATACCAAAGTAAAATACAACCAAATAATCAATAAATCTCTCGCGGGTCTAGTAAATATTGCTTTGTTTAAAAAAATTTTAAGTATAAAACCTAAAGGCATTTTATCTAAAAATTTTAATAAATTTTCAGCTTTTTCTGCATAATAAATACTAAATATATAATACATTTACATAATATTAATTCACTATTCAATAATTCACTTAAGAACAATAATTTGACATCATCTTCTAGTGGACTATTTATCGAGGACCTAAAGTTGGTAAATTGACATCTGGATTTTTTACACTTTAGTTAATATAGGACTATTTGTAATTTGAGTTGCTAAATTAAAAATGAATCCATCAAAACCATCTAAATGAACGATATTTTGTATTAAATATGTTTTGAAAGATAGAATAAATATTAATATATAAAATTTTTTATATATTAATTTAAATATTTTTGAATTAAATATATTTAAGATTGAACTGGTAACATTTCAAAAGCATGGAATGGAATAGGACTAGCTAAAGCCCATTCTAGAGTATTAGCTGTTTCAGTTTCACTGTTAAATAGTACAGTAGAAGTATAATATGATGGTACAGCCCAAGGATTATTACTTACAGCTTTTCCATTAGCAAATATATCATATATTATATAACCAAATAAAACTGTGGCTATCACAGAGATTAAAGATCCAAAACTAGATACAGCATTCCATCCTGCAAAAGCATCGGGATAATCTGGTATTCTTCTTGGCATCAATTTTGTTAACATAGGGTAATTTAAACCCTATTTCCCAATATTACTATAGGGTTCAGATTATGTCATCAATTATATAAAATAATTGTTGGGCGCTTGTATCAGGGTTATTGTTGATGTGACTCACCTGTTAATCGTTGAACTCGCTTATTACCTATTATGATTCTACATAATATTACATCGTAATAAGATAAGCTGCAAGTTAACTGTAAACAGTCTTTCTTGCAATTCACCCAATTTTTCTAATAATATATAACTAACAGTCAAAGTGGAAGGCTGTTAACCTACCTTTGATCGGGCCCCACAGTCCCTTTACAAACTAAATAAAACAAAGTGGAGTAGACAGAGATATGAAGAAATATATTACTGGGGCAAATGTAATATTTTAATAAAGTTTAGTACGGCTAAAAATTTTACCGGCTCCCTTTGAAAGGAAGACCGTTTTTAATATATTTAGTTAATGTATCTTTTACCGGGCCCCATATTATATTGTTTAGAACAATTTACTGTAGAAAACTCTCCAAAGAAAGACATATCTGAACTATTATAAACATACATTAGTTTAGTTATTTTATCTATCGTCCGCCGACGCGAGAAGAAGTTTTTAGTTTTCCATATAATGGATTATTACTTCCGCTTCTATATCGATTTTGCATTTCTAAGAACTCTTTTGATTTCACACGTCCAAAAATTGGATTAAAAGTACCAGATCGGTTTAATACAAAGTTAGGTTGATGTTTATAACCTATTGTAGAACCAGGTATTTGATTCAAATTAATAACAAGGTGGGGATAACTTATAAATAAAATATCTAAATAGTGTTGTTCTCTAGAGAGTATAAATTCTTTTTTTACAGAACCAGAATTACCTAGATCTTCTAAGATAGCTAAAGCAAAATTATGTATACCATAATAGTTAATATTATGATAAATAGGATATTTTCTACGTAAAGTACTAGGAGTCCAATAGCTTAATAATCTTGTGGAACCATTCCAAGCACTACCTACGTATATTTTTCCTGTAATAAGATTTACCCATTGATATATAACAGATCGTTTTTTATTATCAGAACCTATTAAGTTTCTATGATAATTAGGATTGTCATAAAGTCTTATTGGAGAATTTAACCATTTTGGTTTAATATGTGGTCCAATTGGAAAGTTAATAATGTTATTTTTTCTATATTTTAGAGAAATAGATACAGGCACAACATTTAAAATAAAAATAATAGAATCTGTTAATATTTCTCCCCCAGAGGGGTGGGCGGGACCCGTTATGTCTTCATTTAGGTAAAAATAAAATAACATAATTATAATAAGAACTAAATGTTGTGTACTAATATTAAGATTTGCTTTATTAAAATATTGAAAATAAATTTTACCCGCTAAACCTAAGAAGTGTTGAGGGAAAAAAGTTAAATTACAATTATACCAATTATTTATAATTGGTTTGGACTATCTATTAATTTAGATAAACTTAAATAACTAATAATAGTTAACCCTTTATCCTAAACTGAATATTTTAACAATTTAATAAAATGGAAAGGTTTAAAATATCTAAATTTCCTCCGTATAATCTCTGAGGATCCTACTTTAAAAGTTATAAAGATTCGGTTTCCTGCCGATTGTCCATTGTAACATCTAAACCATTATAACCAATTATAGAAACGCCTTGCGGGCCCTACCGGGCCCATAGAAGTACTAGGTAGGTTTAGCTTTAGGAGTTTCCAGCATATAGAAGGATGTTTACAAAAGATTAATTTTGGGGGCTAATTTATTCCTCTCTCTCACGGCGGGCCACCAGCCATTCAAAATACCATAAATATGGACAGGAGCAGGCAGCCGCAGCCAAGGATCCGCTAATGTAATTTTAATTGGAGCCTAGTAAGTGTTTTTTATTTATAAACCATTTAACTCCTTTAATAAAAATAGAATTATTAATATTTTTGGAGATAGTCGTAAATCTAACTCTGAAGTGTAATCTAGCACAATTAATAGATGGAAATGAAATAGTTTCATTTAATTCATTAGTCATAATAATTTTAGTACCACCAATACCATATTGAGATGATAATTTACCTTTACTGTGAGGATCATGGTCTTTGTAATATTTTTTTAAAGCTAAACTCGTTAAAAGTTTCTGTTCCTCACTAGCTTTAGAGCCAAATCTAGGATGTAATTTACCAGCTTGACTTTTTTTAAGCTGGGCAATTGTATATGGAGAATGTTTAAATCCTTGGGAAGATCCAGCTAATTTTAATATATTATACTGAGGTTTATATAAATCAAGAAAATTTTGTTCTAAACCTAAACAAACTACTTCTACAGGGTCACAGTATTGTAAAATTAAAAATACAAAATTATTTACACCATATTTATTTAAAGCATTGTATAAAGGTAAATTAACTGAACCTATACAACTAATATGTACTCTAAATCTTCTGTCTAATTTAACACTACTACTTAAATAAGTATTACCATTAACTAGATTGAAGAACATATATACACCAGCTTTATTTTTAATATTAAGAAGTATCTCTGTTTTAGATTCTTTAATATCTATAAACTTAGCTTCTGCTTGAATATTTTCTAATTTTTCAAATATACGTTTTTTATTAGAATTATTAGGATCAGGTAAATTTTGTGTAGGTACATTATTAATTTTAAGATCCAAAGTCTTATTATCAATATCATTGGAATCACTATCTATTAATTCTCTATCAGTAAGATCCTCCAGAGAAATAGATTTACTTAACACACAATTTATAAACAATATAAAAAACGTAGATAGAATTATAAGTGTTGTTTGTAAAACCCCAACAAACAGAATCCAAAAATGGATTTTACCTAAGAATTCATTGTATGTTAATCCAATAATTTTAGGAGTCCAGAAATAGAATCCTGCAAATAAAGCAAATACAGCTCCCATAGATAAAACATAGTGGAAGTGTGCAACCACATAATAAGTCAATAAATATTATTAAAAAATGTAATAATACAAACACATTTCACAATGTGGATCGGACTATATCTTATCTAATTATTAAACTTAATTAACTTTCGACTGCCACGTATAGTCTCTACGGATCCTACTACTACTATTTTTTAAAACAGTAATTTGGTTTCCACGGTATAGCCTTTTAAATATGTAAAGTAGAAATTGCTTAATTTTCTATTAAAAAGATTCCACCGTTAGCAATATATAAATTTATAAATTAATAAATATATTACCGATAAATTAGTAAAAAACTAATAATATCATAGTGGCAAGACAACATGACACTTATAAAAAAAGATTTTTAAATTTAGTAAATGAAAGTACTTTTTCTCCAAGTAAAGGATATTTAATACAATGATTAATGATATTGACTAAAGTTGATTTTCGATAAGTTTCAATAAACCAAAATCTTTGATTTATTTTTCTCTCGCGCAGCGTGACTTGACTTTTAATTTCAAAATGGGTTTTGATTGTATCTAATAGATATTTATCATCATTTTGCCCTATAGAAAATGAGTGATTAGATTTAGTTCTAATAGAAAAACAACCCTCTGCTTCTATGAAACCAGATAACCATTCATTAAAATATGCAATATTAACAACCCTGCCATTCACACTCGCGTACGCGGTTTCGTTATATTTTTTATTTCTAGAATTCAAATACCATTCAACATTTTCTCGTTCAAAACACTCTAACATAAAAGCTAGTTGAGATCTTAATCTAGAAGTTAAAGGAGGGTAAGAATTAAATATTTGAATGATTTTTCGAATATGGTTTTTATCATTTACCACCCAAATAACAAAGTTATTATTTCCAATTATATTAACTTTACCTCCAATATGATTTGCAATTAAATTTAACATCGCTATATTTTCAGGACAATATTTTAATTTAATAACTAATCTGTATTGAAGATATTTAAATCTTCAATGGTTTACTTGAATACTTCCTTCACCATCCATTATTCCTACCCAGAACTTATGGATATAATAAGGATCTTTTTTAATTCTATCATGTAAAGCTATATCTAAAGAAGCATTTGCTAAAACTACTCCAGTTACAAAAAATAGAAATTATATTAATCAAATTTTAATTCGCTTATAAATTTCTCTGCCGCCCTAGAAATTTATTACAGTTGAATAAGGGAGATCTATCAATCTCTCGTAACTAAAGATATAATCTTTATATGGTGTATTTAGTAACGCATATTTTTTGATTATATCGTGATTAATATTTAATTCTTTTTGAACGTGCGTTACACCTTCAAATTTACTTATAAACTTATTATTTCTATAAACAAAGATAGCCTTTTTGATATGAGAATTATTAATAATTTCTAAAATTAGATTATTAGACTCTTTCGAAGACCAATCAGATATTATAGGTCTATCAGTTAAATTAAACGGTAAATTACTAAAATACCATTCACCTCTAAACAATGTTTTATTTTTAATATAACTTACTATAGTAGAATGATTAGATTTAATTAATTTAGCTAAAGTTTTAACTGATGGAAAAATAACTAATAATTCTTTAAATGAATTATAAATATAAACAGGATATGCTGAATTAGCTTCTATCATTCTTAATTTAGAATCTACCGAATGATTTTTATTATAAAAAGGATTATTATCAGCCACTAAAGCTCTAGAAATTAAAGCCTTAGTTTTATCTGAATGTATTTTATTTTTAGCTAATTCTGATAGCATATTTTTAGTAGCTTCAGTATGTTTATAACCTATAGAAGAATAACCTTGTTTTAAAACGTTATAATAAGGTAATAAATGGGTAATATAGTAAGTTTCTCGTACAGATAAATTTTCAATTTCTACAAATTCTACAATTAAAACAGCAAAATTTTCTTGTCCATATTTTAACAATGCTTGTATAATAGGCAAATTATTATTTTTTCTGTTTTTTAAAAAAGTAGTGTTTAGATAATTCATCATTCTCCCAGCTAGGTTAACTGAACTACCTATATAGATATTACCATTTATCAGATTAACTAAACAATAAATACCTATTTTATCTTTTTGATCTTTTTTTAACTGTAGTTTATCCTCCTTAATGTTACTATACACTTTAATAGGTTTTATTTGTTCTACAGCTTTAGTTAAAAAACATGTAGAACACTTCAATAAATAACAGTTTATAGAAAAATAATCTAAGTTTTCAAAGATGCATTCACACATAAATACTAAAATAATAATATATTTTATTATTTTTTGGACTATATCATATCGGTTTATAAAATTTTAATAATTAAATAAAACGATGGCTACGTATAGTCTCTGAGGATCCTACTAACTTTATATCTAACACCCATCCTCTGTGTAGTTGTATGGGGGCCCGGTTATGTGGACATATAAAGAATTGGTTTCCTGCTGATTGCTCAAAACTAAGCTTTGTTACTATATCATTTTGCCTCATGCCTCTTAGCTCGCTGAGAGAGGTTGGAAAGGAGAGGATAGATGGAGTATCTTAGTTATTAGAGGTTTCCAGCAAACAGTAGCCTTTAAAGTGGACTAACCGGAGTTGAATAATCCACCAATGGTGAATAAGGCTAAGAAACCTATAGTAAATAATAAAGGAGTAGTATATCTTAAGCTACCACCATATAAAGTGGCTAACCAAGAAAATATTTTAATACCCGTAGGTACAGCGATAACCATTGTAGCCGCAGTAAAGTAGGCTCTTGTCAATAAAAATATTTGGACAGTATCTTAGTTTAAAACTAAAATTAATAAATCTTAAATTATTAAACTTCTTGCGTACTTGTCTCTGAGGATCCTTTAATTGAAATTCTTTTTATTTTAATTATACCTTCATTCTCTAAATGTCTACCTTTAGTTATCATAATATATACTTTTCTAAATTTAATATAGTTTACATATTTACCTGCAAATAAATTAAATTTATCATAATAATTAATTAGCAAAGCTGCTGATTTAAAACCTGTACTTTTGTAACACCATATTCCACTACTATACTGAGAAAGATTACCAAATTTAATAGTTTCATATAAAAGTTTTAAAGGAACATCATCATTTTGTTTTATAGAAAATTCTAATCTAACACTAAATCCTGTGTTATGTGTTTTACTTTTTACAACACTAATGTGTAAACAACCCTCAGCTTGAGTAAAACCAGCTAACCAATAATTCTCTAAACTTAAAGTATTTAAAGGTGGTAATATCTCATAGTTAAAATTTTCATTGTATTTATGATTAATTAATTGCAGATATTTAGGCTTACTTACTAATTTACCATTTATCAAAGATAAAATAATAGATAAACCTTTTTGATTTTTACAGATATATCTTACTGCTTTTTTATTTTTAATCTTGTAAATATTTCCATAACCAATTCGTTTTTTAATTAAATAAGCTAATGAAATATCGTTTTCAGCAAAAATAATATGCAATTCTTTTTGTCCAAACCAACCATCACCTTCAATTAAACCAGCTAAAAAATAACCAAACTCAGTCTCTGTTAGATCAGATTTATGTTTAGGTACATGTTCCGATATTAAAGGTAAATCGGTATATTTAAAATAAGTATTCTTAGTACTTGCCGTAGCTTTTGTACTAAAATTAAAGTTTCCTGCTGATTGTTCTGATAAATTAATTTTCTTTAAGTAGATTTTTCCTAACGTACTAAATACGAGTGGACTACCTAAACAGAAGTTTCCAGCACATAGCAAGATTTTTTCCGTGAACACAACTTTATCCACGTCTAATCCTACACTAAACATATGGTGAGACCAAACTAGGAAACCTAAAATACCAATAGAAAACATGGCATAAACCATTCCTAAATACAATAATTAATAGCTTTTATTTTAGCTAGTGTTATTGGACTGTCTCTTTTTCTAATTGTCTAAATTGTTGGTTAGGGCCCCACCGATCTACAAATTTGATAAAACTTCGTCCCAGAACAGAATCTTCCGGAGCTTTAAGTGCACCGATTGAGGATAGAGATTAAAAATGTGTTGCAAAATTTGTTTTTTTGGCAGATACACAGTTGTTCCAGTGAAAATAATTATCAATTAGGCTAAGAACATCATTTTTTTTAGACACTGTCCATTTGAAAGCAGTAGAGTTCTTATTAGAAGATCATACTACTCCACCATAAACAGGCACCAAAATATCTAGTAATTCTCTACCTTTTTGTGAGATAGTTATAAAAACTTGCATTGATTGTTTATTGAAATATACGCTTCCATCTGAATCAAATAAACCTGAAAGATAAGCACTATTATATTTGAGTTCCACTGACGGTAGTACGTCAATGTTGTAAATATTACAAACCTTTTTAAATTGTAAATATCTAATAGGATTTTGAATTAGACCATTAATATCTCTAATGACTTGTTGAATACCCGCCATATGATGTAATCGGAAACGTATAGCTCGTGCGTGTGAAGTAGCTTTTACTGAACCACCTTATCGTTGTTTCAATTTATAGAGACAAGCAATATCACGTGCCTCCATGACTACGGAAAGTTCAACATACCCTTTTCGAGAGAGATGAAAATTACCATCACCATCAATTAAACCAGCAATCCATTGACGAAGTTTTAAATTATTTACTTCATCATTCCCTTTAATATGTTAATTTTTTAAACATAGACAAGTAGAAAACATACGTACAGTCTCTGAGGTTCCTACTAACATGCTTGGATCTTAAAAATTAAAAAACAAAATTTAAGATCAACTGTGCGTTGGTTACCTGCGGATTATACAGTACTGAATAGATTATTACTAAAGCGACTACGCTAATAAAATAGAGTATAATTCGTTTACCTTTAGTACTACACAGGATACACCGTACTTCCTGCACATAGTATGTTGCGATATAATAACATCGGGAAAAAATGTTATTACAAGGGCCATTCATAAGAATTTGTTTGACCAAATACAGGTTTACCTGCAAATGTGGATACAACGTGACTAACTATACCAAAACCAGGTATAATTAAAATATAACATTTTGGATTAGTAAATAATCTTATTGCGATAATCCGATTTATTTTACATTATCACTCAAGAACTCACGCTCTTGTTAGGACTTTATCTTAATCTCTGCCTTCGGCTGCTGCGGCATTGCCGCTATTCATTGTTTTTTTAAGCTTAATTATTTTATTTAAACCTGATTCAGTTAAATGCTTTTTATCTTGAATGATTATATAAGCTTTTCTCCATTTTAAATAATTTATATGTTTAGAAGAAAGTAGATGAAATCGATCAAAATAATGAATTACTTTTTTAGCTGAACCAAAACTAGTAGATCCATAGTAATAGGTATCTTGACTTTTTATATAGCCTATATTTCCACCTAAAAAATTCTTAATTAAAATTAATAAATCTTCTTTTTTCTGATCAATTTGAAAATTTAATCTTACTTCAGTTCTATTATTTCTAGTTATTAATTTAATTTGAAAACTACCATCAGCTTCAGAAAAACCAGCTAACCAATAATTGTTTAAATCCACATCAGAATTTAAACAAAATTTAGTAATAGAATTAAAATAAGAATGAAATAATATATTATTATTAATTTGATTTAGTATGTTTTCAGATCTAATTTTACAATTAATTAAATTAAGAACTTTAAGTAAACCGATACGATTAGAAATAACTAAAATAATTGCTTTTTTATTTTTAACTTTATAGACATTTCCATATCCTATTTTATCCTTTATAAAATAAGCTAAAGAAGCATCTAATTCGTTAAATGCAATGACTAATTGTAATCCAGTAGAAAAATGACCATCTCCATCTATTAAACCAGCTAAATAATGACCAAAATCGTATTCACTTACAGGTTTTAAATGTTTAGCCACATGAATAGAAATTTTTTTAATGTTTTCAGCGGCCTCTCTCACGTCTGTGGACCACGTCCGTGAGCATACGCGGGGCCGAGATTTGTAGCGTAAAGTCTCTGAGGTTCTTTCATTATTTAGTACATAACTAACTTTAATAAAATTACCTGCGGATTGACTTCTTTGTTTTAACTTTGTTACTATGACTTTTTTAATTAAACAGTGGGAGTATTTAAAACTTAATGAAGTTATTCCTGCAAATAGCCACATTGAGAAGCTTATAATTTTAAAATCGTTAACTTCTGGGTGCTACATTTTTATTTGTTTTTTAATTAATTAAAATAAAAAACAAAACAATGTTTGGACCATATCTTTAAATTTAACATTAATTTAGATCTTCATATTTTAACCATTTATTGTTAAAATATTTCCAACTTTTTTCTAAAAAAGTACCAGGTAAAGCTTGATGTGCTTTAAGATCCTTTAATTCATAATATTTGGGTATTAAATGGAGTCTATTTTTTTTAGCTGATCTAGAAGGATAAATTTTAAAATATTCTATTAATTTTAAGATATCCTCTCTTTTGGTTATATACCATTTAAATGATTGTGAGCTCCCTCTATCTATATAGATATTTCCACCATATATTTCTAGTAAAGGTTGTAATAATTCAGATGTTTTTTGAGAAACAGAAATAGATAATTGTGTAACAGTGCTATTAATTGTAACTGTACCATCCGCGTCAAATAATCCAGATAACCACCCATTATCAAAAGTTAGTTTTTGAGGATAAATTAAACATATTTCATATTTATGACATATTTTATTTAATTGAACTAATCTATTAGAATTTCTAATATGCCCATTAACATCATTAATTAATTTTAATAAACCCGATTTATGATGTAATCTATATCTAAGTGCATTAGCACCGGATCTTAATTTTATAGATCCACCATAAGCATTTTTAACTATTTGTAAAGGATGCTCATCTCTAATATCCATTGTAATTTCTAGACTAGCATAACCTTTTTTAGATAGTTGAAAGCATCCATCTCCATCTATTAGACCAGCTAACCATTGAACAAATTTGTGTTCAAAATTTGTATTATGAATAAATTTAGCCTGGTTGTTTAAATTTAACATACGTATGGTCTCTGAAGTTCCTACTAACGAGTTAAACGCTTTGGTTACTTGCGAATTATTCAAATTTAAAAGATTTTTAACTTTAACGGTACAAATAAAGCAACTTACATTGAAAGTATCTAATAAATTATACATGAACTTCTCGCTTACAGTATGTTGCATTAAATTATATTTAAAGGGCCACATTTGACCGAAGAACCCAATTCCTTATTATATAATTATTTCTTCACCCTTAATTATATAACCCAATGTTCAATACCCACTAAATCATAATACTATACCCACAATCAACTCATCCAATACCATATTTATGGTTGTTTGGTTTGATTAAAATATAGGATTAGTGTTATTTAAGAATAATTAATCTTCATTGGCCTTTTATGGGACTAACAAAAGAGGAATTCGACTGTACATTAAGCAACATTTCAGCCACCCACCGGTGATGCAGTCTGTAGCGATCTCTTAGGAAACCGACGGTCTTGTCCTGGGAGGATATTGACCGTTCCACCAGCATTGCTCTAGCATTATTATTATTATTATTTTTTCCTAAGAATTACATAATAAATTAAAGCTAGAACTAGGGTTGTGGTATACTTATGTATTCACTACTAAAGGTCTTACTTTTTTTTACATCTGCCTTAAGTAATTTTATAGCTTTAGCTAAACCAACCCCTTTTTTCCCTAATAGATTATATAGCTTTGTTAATTTGTTTAGCAAGATTTACTAATTCTACTCTAGTATTATCATTTAAATGATCTCCTTTAACTAGTCTAGAATGAAGTAATTTTCACTTTAAATAACTATCTTTTTTTTTAGTTTTAAGGTGATATTCATCAAAATAAGAAAATAAAAATTTACAATTTTTTACACCACTTATTCTTATTTCTCAAACATTTTGAATAGAATGAGGAACTACTTTACCTATATCTAAAATTTGAGTAAATAAATTTATAATATGTTCTAAAACATATTTATTAGCTTCTCATTTTTGAGTTAATATAAATCTAAATCTATAAGCAGTACTATTAGATAATAAAGAACAAGTAAATGAACCTTCACCATCCGTTATACCAGAGATTCATCCATCATTTAAAGAAGGAGTTATGCAAACGTCTAAAGGTAGTATAGTAGTAAGATTTTGTTTTAAACGTTTCTCATTAAAAAAAGAAAGAAAAGTTAAAAATCTAGCTTTTCTTGTTGGAAATACCATATTTCCATTAAACAATAAACAAATTAAATATAGATTTTTATTGTCTTGAATAACAAATCTATGTGTATTCTGTTTTTTTGATTGTTTAATTACTTTACCAAAACCAAGATTATCTTTAATATAATTTAAAATTTGTATATCAGTTGTAGATTGGGTAATAACAAATGCTAAATCACCTCTTTTTGATAAAATAAATGAACCTTCTCCTTCTGAAAATCCTATAAACCATTCCAAAAATTTATTTTTTGGTTGCTTTAGATTTGGATAATACTCATTAAATTTAGAATTAAAGGATGTAAAATCAAAAGTTTTATTTTCTTGACATGAAGTTAATATTACTGAGAAGCTTATATAATCTATTTTCTTCAAGAAAAGATGTTGATATAATATAGGATCACCACCTCCTGCTGGATCATAGAAACTAGTATTAAAGTTTCTATCTGTAAGAAGCATTGTAATTCCCTAAAAATAAATAAAATTGTTTTGTTTTTTTAATTTTACCTTAGTATAATAGGATGTACGATTAAATAATGTAATATATACAATATGAAACATAATATACCTAAAATAAATAAACCTAGAAATAAAATATCTACTCTAGATTTAAATATAACATATTTGGCATACATTAAAACATATTTATTTTTAATTCTTTCCAAGAAATAATTTTTATTAAAAATAATTAATAAATTAATGAATAAAAAAATGAATAAAAATATTAAACCTAGAACTAAGAAAAATAAACCTAGAATTAAAATAATGTGTACGTTAATTAAAGTATCTAGTGGAATAGAGTGATCTACAGGAGAAAAATTGTCCCTAAAGAAGTCAACGGGTGAATCAGGAATAAATTTAGATGCTTCAGGTATCCCCCCACCCGAAGGCGAGGAAGCATTAGAAATATTCGTATTTGCCTCATCTGAAGGTAATTCTAAAGGATTAGTACCTCTATCTCTTTCAAAAGGCCCATATCCTGGTTGTCCGCCTCGTAATCTACCAAATTGAGTATAATGGTTATACTGATCAATCCAATAATTTGCCCGAGCCTCATTAGAGATTATATCTATCCAGACATTAGAAGCGTTGGCTATAAATACAGCTGTTAATCTACCGGCTGCTCTTCTAATAGCTAACGCTGTAATATTTGAGGTGATATATCTTATTAATCGCGCCGGGTCTTTGTATTCAGTATTTCTCGGTATATTATCCAATTGACCCTGATTAGTGCGATTGTCACTCATATGCAATATATTATCGTTTATCAAAGGCGGAGCTCCTTCTACTAGAGAGAATAATCCTTCTATACTGAATTCAATAAGTAAACCTAAATTGTAAATTAAAGAGATAGTCAATAAAATTTCCACCATTTCACCCCTTATTCCTTTGTTTGTAAAACGCAATATTCCATAAAATACTAATCCGACAACAGAAGGTTTAAATAAAAAAAGTATTATTACTGAAGTATTAAAAGTAAAATTACTTAACCCGGTAACGCTATAAAAATAAATAATTCTCAATATACTTAAATTTTACCTATATGTCTTATTTAACCCCTAAATCGGCAGGTATAAAATTATTTATTTATTTTTTAATCTTGATTTACTGGACAAGGTCCCATGACTATAAGTCCCTCCCAGCCGTCCAGGCTCCGGAGCGTGAAGGGGAGAAGAGGATAACTTATATCTCAAAAATTTTATTTTAAGGTAAATACTCCAACGTTCACACGTTGGTTGGGGCTCTCTCTTATTTATCTAATTTGTAAAATTTCTGTAAATGATCCCAGACAAATTGTTGACGTTTGTTGTTCATGACTGATTTAATTTCGAGTATATCCTTAGAGATTTTATTATTTTCTTTGTTAAGTCCCTGTTTGAATAAATTTAAAGCTTTTAACCAATCTATAGAATCTAAATATTTGCTACCAAATAGAGGATACTTTTTTAAATAATTTTCTATGATTAAATTACCTTTCAAACTAGTGGTTCTTAATCTGTATTCTGGTTTAACTCTATTTATTCTGATAGGTTTAACTTCAGTTAATAAAAATTCAGCAATTGAAGATAAGAATACAAGATTATTATAACCATTGTGATCTTTTTGTCGTTGAGATATTTCCAATTTACATTCTACTCTTGGATATTTAGTATCTGAAGTAGTACGCAAAGAAAAATGTCCATCTGCTTCAATGAAACCTGAAAGCCAAGCATTTTCAGAGAGGATAGTGCTATTTAAAGGTAATTTTTCTAAATTTATAGTTTCATACCGACAATTTAACCAATCTATTAACTTAAATAATGCATGTATTTTAGGTGTTTTCATGTTTCCGTTAATTAACCTTGTAATTAAAATCAAACCATCAAAATTGTTTATTGTTAAAACATAGGCGTTAACACCTTTTTTTCTAGATAAAGAACCATGACCTAATTCTTTTTGAATTAACATAGCTAAAGGTAGATCTTTTAAATGAAAAACAATTTGTATCGAAGGATAGTAAAGTTTTCCTTTATCAGATCTTATTGATTTAGGTACAATTATAGTACCTTCACCTTCAATTAATCCGGCCAGGTAAGCTGAAAATTCTGAATTATATCTGACATCCGGTAACTGAGAAATTAAATCTTTTTCCCCTTCCTCACGTACGTGGCGCGGACGCGAGGCCCACTCTATTCGAGGGTCAGACGCTGAGCCGAAAGGGTGCGCTGCAGAAGCAACCCCGCTCCGTACGGGCATTTGCGGGACTGAAGAAAAAATAGCAATATTACAAAAGATAAATTCTGGCGTAGAGTCTCTGAGGATCCCTAATTGCTTGCCTCCTTCACCGACGGAGTCGAAGGGCAACACAAGGTTTCCTGCTGATTGTCTTAAATCTAGTAAATATAAAGATTGACTTAAGGGTTTCCAGCATACGGCCAGATTTAAAGCCGGCAGAATTTGTTTACCGGCTAATACAGGTAATGATAATAATAATAAAATTGCTGTAACAAATATAGCCCAAACAAATAAAGGTAATTTGTGTAAGCTCATTCCGTTAGTTCTCATGTTCAATACTGTAGTTATGAAATTCATAGCACCAAGTAAAGATGACACTCCAGCTAGGTGTAGACTAAAAATAGCTAAATCCACACTACCCCCAGAGTGACTTTGAACACCGGATAAAGGAGGATAACAAAAATAAATTTGATGTTGGTAATCTCAAATTAATATAAACTAACTTACATTAATACTATCATTACATTCTCTAATTCTCACTAGAGTTCGGACTATTCCTTCATCTTATTTAACATTGTTATTAGTATTAATATTAGTATTAGTATTAGTATTCATGTCAGATAAAGTATAAGTTTTTAATTTCATCACTCGTACTTGAGATCTTATTTTTTCTAAAGCTATATAATTTCCCTTATGTTTAATGTAACTTCGAGACCATATTCTGTATTCCAAACTCTTCATACCTTTCATAGTATTTTTGAAATATTTTATAATATTTTCTATAGCTCTAGAATTAGTTGTAAGTATAGCATAAGTTCCTAATTTTGTTATTTTTACATTAGTACTAATACCTAAGATATATTTTATTGCAGTCAATACTATTTTATCTAATTTTTGAGTTATTTCAAATCCATGCACTAATCTATTTTCAGATTTTTTTACTAAATAGAAACTTCCTTTTGTTTCAGTAAAACCTAATAACCAAGGTTTATTCATAACTAAAGAAGCAGATCTAAAATTAGAAACTTTATAGTTAACAATAGACCAAGCAGAAGAGATATAATCTTCACTAGGTTTAGTTAAAACAATTTTTTTTATAATATTATCTCTTTCTACTTTATTTAGAGATTTATTAGACAAAATTTTATGAGCTTCTTTAAATTTAATATAGTTGAATTGTTTAGTAGTAAAAAGAGAATATTTATCAAATATTGGAAAAATAACTTTATCTAGTGTAGCTAAATCTCGTATTCTGTAATGAGCTTGTTTACCGTCTTTTTCTATGTAGATACTACCTACCTTTAACTTACTTTTTATAAAATGTAAAACTCTTAAATTATAAGTATTTTGACTTAATTTATAAGTTAAAGACCATTTATTATTTTGATTTACTATAGAAAAAGTACCATCACCGTCAGTAAAACCTACTAACCATTGATAAAATATTTCATTATTTTCTGAAAGTGTATGTTTATTAACATTAATACTAAACTGTTTTTTAAGATGCTCTACGTGTAGTCTCTGATGAATAAAGAGATCTTTTATCCAGGCGAATTGTCTCCATGTAAGTAACGATTTTTCTTTCACTTCTATTTTTGCTAATGTAAACATTAGTAATAGAAACGATGAGCTGTTATTTAAGAGTAGAAGAGTTCCTCGCATCGAGTAGAGTTTATTAATAATTATATCACTATAATAGGACAGCTTATCCTTAACTGTCCATCCTGTTCCAGCTCCATTTTCAACTAAAGAACTTAATAATAATAATATTAGTGCAGGTGGTAATAACCAAAATGAAATGTTATTCAATCTAGGGAAAGCCATCAATTATGTTATCATAAGGCTCTTTATCCTTATTTCCTAATATCACTATTGGGTTCAGACTATGTCATCAATTATATAAAAATTTATATAATTGTCGGGTTTTCGTGGAAAGATTATTGTTAGCATTACTCACTTTCTAGTCGTTGAACGTTTTTAATCCTTTATCTGAGATACTTAAATTTTAGATCTACCCCTCGCTAAGCGTGCCACCTACTCAATCACTCACGTCTAACGGACGTACCGCTTAGCGAGCGTAGCGTGTCGTGTCGTGGGACGAGGGCCATCCGGGTAGTGTGTGCGAGGGAAAGCTAGATTAAACTTCGCTGCAAGTTATCTTATTTTGTTAGTCATTATAATAAGATATTCTTGCAATTTACCCAATTCTATTTATAGGGTTACTATAAAAAGGACTATTATACTTTATTTAAATAAACTAAATGAGCCCAATTAAATACTTTACGGTTTTTATTTATATTTGATTTTATTTGTTTAATTAATAATTTACCATCTTCAGTTAAATGTTTTTTATCTTCAATTAATCGATAAACATTTAACCAATCGTAAAAATCATTAAGTTTAGCAGTTAATAAAGGATAATTTTTTAAATATTGAATAAGATAGTGTAATTTATTTAAGCTAGTAACCTCTATCAACCAATAAGTTTTATCTTTATTATGTATTGAAGTCTTTAAGTCAGTAGTAATACCAAAAAAAGACTGTATTTTTAACATTATAGGTTGATACGATTGATTATTATAGGGTAAAATTTGTCGTTGTTCTAAAGCAAAACGTACTTCTATTCTTCCTTTAGTTATTACTCTATTAGAATTTTCTTCTATCCGTTTTTCTGTATAACGAATTTTAAATTCTCCATCTGCATCAATAAATCCAGCTAACCAACCATTTTTATTTAATTCACTACTATCTGGAGAATAAATTGGAATATTATAATCATATTTATCATTTAACCATAAAATTAAATCATTAAATTGACTTATTTTGGGTGTTCTTAGATAACTGTTAATTAATTTAACTAAATTTACTAATTCTATATGAGTATTTATTATCCAAACTATAGCATTTTCCTTATCTTTAAATCGTATTCTACCTCCATATAATTCTATAAATTTATTTACTAATGGTAAATCTTTTTTAACAAAAATTATAGCTAAATAAGGGTAATATATTTTACCGCTGACATTTCTAACTTTAGATAGAATTATATGGCCGTCTCCTTCAAATAATCCTGCTAAGTATGGTCCAATAGAATTTAAATTAGAAGTTTTATTTTTAATATTAGAGAATTCTGAAGTGGACTGGTCCGGCAAGAGGCCGGCCGCTAAGACAGTAAAATAAAAACAGCTCAATAATTTATTTAAATAAGTAAAGTAATCAGGAGCTCCTACTTGAACTGGTAATAAAAAGTTACCAAAACCACCTACTAAAGCAGGCATACAAAACTCCCTAAAATTTCTAATAGGGTTGGACTATATCTTTATCCTTTTCAGGATATCTCGCGTGTAGTCTCTGAGGATCCTACTTAGTACACTTTTTTATTTTTTAATTAATTAACCAACTTAAGTTAACTTAAGTGGTATAAATATTATATAAAAAAGTAATATATATAGAATTTTAGTCTTTTATTTTAATTATTCTTCTATAATATATTCTTTTGGTTTCCTGCTGATCGCCCAATTTCTACTATGTTACTTTGTCCTACCTTTAAGTAGGCTTAGTTAGTATTACTCTAAGGGTATTCCAGCATACAGCGAGAAGAAAGATTTATATTACTATAAATCCCGGCCATGCCTTAATTCACTAAAATAAATAGTAAAAAATAAAAAACGAAAGTTATTTAAGAGTTAGACTCAATAAGAGTAAATTTCCATTGTTTACGATATAACCCTTTAGATCTACCTACTAGATAATTTCTAATTGTACCTTTATCCCCTTTCAAATGTCGAGATAATTTCCCTAGACTTGAAAAGGTACGGCTCAATTCGGGTTTTACAATGTTTTCAGCTAAAACATTTTTACTCTTAGGTTGATTTGGCTTATATTGAGATCTAACAGTTTCTATTAAAGAAACTAATTCTTCTGGAATTAATATTGATTCATAAGGGAATTCAGATATAAGATCAAGAGTAAACAAGAATCTATTAAGAAATAAATGTGCATCGATTAAACAATTATTTAAAGATACATGATGAATACCAATATTACTATATAGCCATTCTTTAGAATCAGATATAAAGATAAGCGATTTGGTGTTGCTATCATATATATAGATAGGTATTCCACGTAGCTTTCGAAGTATATATCGTGCTTCTTGAGACATAGGTTTGTGATAACCATTATAACCTCCAGCTACTAATTCAACATTAAGGTTAGGTGAGAGATTATCAATATAATATTGTTCTAATTCAAGAACCTGCTCCAACGTAGAATTAGAATCCAATATAAAAAGAGTAAGTTTCACATTACTAAACCCATATTTATTAAAATATCTAAGAACTCTACGATCAGCTTTAGCTAAAATAGAGGGCATAAAATAAGAACAAACTCTATTATATAAATTAATAGAACTACCTATGTACCCCATGTTTTTACTCTCTACCTCAAAAAAATATACACCTTTAGCACCATTAGCAAACTCTGCTATTTTAGAACGGTTATTATAAGGATCTCAAATTTCAATTTTTTTATGTGGGTCCGGCTGAGGCCGGCCTTTATATTGTTTGGTGTTTATTTTATTCGCTGATTCCGCAAAAGACGCTGCACCTTTATTTATGAAATTTTTACTAGCATCCTTAACATAAAAAAAATTGTAACTTAAGGGATTAAACCAATAATTAATTCTAGAATTAATAACATTTATAAATTTTAATAAAAATTTATTGACTAAGTTTTTTATAATTACTCTATTATAATAGAAAATAAATTTGACCATAAAGAAAATCATTATTAAAGCGTGTGCTGTTATTATTACATTAAATAACTGATGATCTCCTTGTAATATTTGAACACCAGGACTAGATAATTCTAATCTAATTAATACTGAAAATGCTGTTCCAATCATACCAGCAAAGACTGCAAATATTAAATAGAGGGTACCTATCTCTTTGGCATTTGTTGAAGATAGCCAGGAACTCAT